TTATCCGTCTATAGAAATAGCTTCAACAGCAGCTAGATCCAGAGGGAAGTTGTGAGCATTACGTTCGTGCATAACTTCCATACCAAGGTTAGCACGATTAATGATATCGGCCCAAGTGTTAATGACACGACCTTGACTGTCAACTACGGATTGGTTGAAATTGAATCCATTTAAGTTGAATGCCATAGTGCTAATACCTAGAGCAGTGAACCAGATACCTACTACAGGCCAAGCAGCTAAAAAGAAATGTAAAGAACGGGAGTTATTGAAACTAGCATATTGGAAGATCAATCGGCCGAAATAACCGTGCGCAGCTACAATATTGTAGGTTTCTTCTTCCTGACCGAATTTGTAACCTGCATTAGCAGACTCATTCTCGGTAGTTTCCCTGATCAAACTCGAAGTTACCAAGGAACCATGCATAGCACTAAATAGAGAACCGCCGAACACGCCAGCTACACCTAACATATGAAAAGGGTGCATAAGAATATTGTGCTCAGCCTGGAATACGATCATGAAATTGAAAGTACCAGATATTCCTAGAGGCATACCGTCAGAGAAGCTTCCTTGGCCGATGGGGTAGATTAAGAAAACGGCAGCAGCAGCTGCAACAGGAGCTGAGTATGCAACAGCAATCCAAGGACGCATACCTAGACGGAAGCTAAGCTCCCACTCACGACCCATATAGCAAGCTACACCAAGTAGGAAGTGTAGAACGATTAACTCATAGGGACCACCGTTGTATAGCCATTCATCAACGGAAGCTGCTTCCCAGATAGGATAGAAATGCAAACCAATAGCTGCAGAGGTGGGAATAATAGCACCGGAGATAATATTGTTTCCATAAAGAAGAGAACCGGAAACAGGCTCACGAATACCATCAATATCTACTGGAGGAGCTGCAATGAAGGCAATAATGAATACAGAGGTTGCAGTCAATAGGGTAGGAATCATCAAAACACCAAACCATCCAATGTAAAGACGGTTTTCAGTGCTAGTGATCCAGTCGCAAAAACGACTCCATAGGCTTGCGCTTTCGCGTCTTTCTAGAATTGCAGTCATGGTTAGAACTTGGTTTATTTAATCAATAGAAGCTCCCAAGCATACATGCATAGATGTTAAGCTTGTTACTTAACAGTATAACATACTTGTTATATCCATGTCAACCTATCTTCCTGGATCTTTCATAAAAAGATTACATGGGGGTTATGTATACTTTACACATAGTGATCTATCGTACATAGATAGATAGTTAATCGTAACTATACTTACGATACTCTATAGAATCCTTCTATTACATTATAGATTTTTATGGTTCCAGAAATAAAAAAAAAATAGTTTTTACCAGTGGGAAATTCATCGTGACTTATTCATTCTATAAATAATGTCACGATGAACACTGAATAGTTAGATATCCACTTTGTTGCTTGTGAATAGCAAGCAATATTCATCAAGTGCTTTTGATTGGATCTTGAGGAATAGATATACAGAGCTAGCTATGACGGGATTGGGTCTATTTTATCTGGGTTGCCCGGGACTCGAACCCGGAGCTCGTCGGATGGAGTGGATTATCTGCTCCTTCCAAAAGAGCAAGAAATCTCTCCCCAAACCGTGCTTGCAATTTTCATTGCACACGGCTTTCTCCATGTATTTATTTTTTAATCATTGGTGTTCCCGGATGGAAAAAAAGGAAATAGGAGCATAAAATGATCCTGGCAATTGCTCAATAAGCATTTCATTGGTCAAATCAGGTTTTTATTTCTTGATTACGTATCTTTTGCCAGGAATTAGCTAGAGAATTTATCTCGAAAAGATCTAGATGCCAAAATCGTTCTCTCTGCGAACGAGTCTTTGATAACACTGGAGAAAAGAATTCTCGTTTTTTTGAGAACGCTTTTGTGAAGAATTCCGACCCTAATTCCTCCCGAACTACACGTATTGTACTTTTATGTTTACAGGCTAGAGTTTTAGCGCATGAAAGTAGAAGTATATACTTTATACTATATAAACCATCTTGATTGAAAGATCCACTGTAGTAATGGAAAAAATTACTCCAAATTCGATCGAATCGATCGAGGATATCATCATCTGTCAGACTGGCCCAGGCAAATTTACTAATTGGCCGACCAAAGATGTCACAGAACCTTTCTTTAGCCAAGAAATAAATGATTGATCTAATTGGGACTATTGGATGAATTTCATTGGTGATGAGGTCAGTAATGAATAAATCATCTAGCATTTTGGTTCTAACCGCGAGATATTTCATTTTTATACTCAGAGAGAACCCAAGAAAAGAAAAAGAATTCTTGGGTAATTCGAGAATCCATACCCTATACGGTTGGGGCCAAAGATGGGAATAACATAGCCAAAAGTGGAGAAGATGATATCTCCATTTTTTCACTTGAAATGCACTACCCTTCAGTGCTACGAGGGATCTTTCTCGATATCTCACATAGTGAAAAAAAGGATCCTTTAAGAGCCAGATCCTTTTTGTTGAAATTGGACAAGGAAATATGAGAATATTTTTGATTTTTCGATCAAAATGAGTTCGTTCGGGAAGAGATCCATAGGACCACAATTGTGAATGATAAAATCGCTTCAGAAGAGGAACTAGAATGGATTCACATTCACAAATATAAGAATTCCACAAGAACAGATAGAATTTTTTATTCTCTTTCAGGCTAACCAAAAAAGCTTTCTGCGAATTCTTGGAATTAGAACTATTTCTACATTCATAGAGAATGCATCGCAATAAATGCAAAGAAGGAGCGTCTCGGATCCAGCGACGAAAGATTCGAACCAAAATTTCTGGATGAATAGCGTATGGTAGTCGTATATCTGATATATAATTTGAATGTGGGAATTTCTCTTCTATAAGGGGAAAGAGACAATGGATGGATCGGAAACTTTTCCATCCATTCATACAGTTAGAATATTTGGCTCGCATTGAGAATGAAACTTCCAAGACCACAGTAAAGCCTTTTAATATCCATTCAGAATAAGGACTCCTATTGTGATCCACCCATTGATTTGGATGGAAATCCCGAAATAACAAAATTGAATCCTTCAATTGACGTATGCGATTAATCGAACGTTTTACAGTTAGAAAACTAAACTCATTGGAAATCCTAATTTCCGACGGTTCGGAGCAATTTGCTCTATCTGAATGATAATCATGACCAATTGCATAAAGATCTTGCTGAAAAAAAAGTGGGTATAAAAAGCATTGCTGCCAAGATCTATGCTTGTTTCCGTCTCTTTGGAATTCATCCATTTCAGGATTACCTCGCCTATGCCCTTAGAAAAACTTCTTGGATTCTAAAATGTTACATGGTGCGATCTAGTTGGGACAGAATAGCAAATCTCAATCCGAGATCTTCTATCCAAGGATCTCATTCGTCATAATGAAGAATGAAATTCTTTTATCTTGGCAGCCCGATCGCTCTCCTGACTCATGGAATAATTTTATCTAGTCAGTACACTATTTCTCTTACACATTTGTACTCGAGTAATTAGGACTCATTGCGGGCACATAAATTCCTGATTTACTCAAGGAAAAACTTCCCCTTATCGGTTACTAAAAAGCTTTTAACTTCTTATTAGTTAAGAGAATTCCTCATTTAAATGAGGAACAGAAGCTCGTTCCTCTGGTTTTACTTATGATTCAAGCATCCTGCTTTCTCCATTGACCCGCTGACTCAACCCGCGAATTGATTTGATCTTACTCCACAATTATCAAATTTGTTTGAACAAATGCACATATTAAACATCTATATATATAGAGAGATATATATTTATCTCTATTTGCGTAATCCGGTTCTAATCAAATAGGATTGAATCAAGTCTCATCAAGTCGAGGCTGTTAGAACGACATGCTGCTTTTTCCATTCATTTCGCTTTCAGGATCAGTCGTAGTCTTACCAACTCTACCGGGGGTATGGACGAATTTTTTATTTCATCCAAACGTGTCAAAGACCTTAGTCGCACTTAAAAGCCGAGTACTCTACCATTGAGTTAGCAACCCATAATTGTAATCTATTAAATAAAAATAACGAGATATAATCGTCCTCGTTGATTAAGAGGAATGAACCTACGAAACTGACAAAATAAAAGATTAAGAATCTAGGATCTATTTCCTACCATTTATGGAATCAAATGAAGTGGGATTCCAGGATCAGTTTATCTATGCCTGTCAAACAAATTCTTCATGATTGATAGGAACTATGAAAAAGAGTGCTATACTCTATTGTATAGCTATACGCACTCTATTTAGAATTGTATTGGCACAATACATTATTGTCAACCTTTCTCTTATAAATTGAAATTCATTGTGTCAGCTTTTCCGCATAAAAAGGAAATAGGCTAAGTTTCTATTATATTGTGGATATAAGGATACATCATCTATTGATCATTGAAGCAAGAAATATAAAGTTTATTAAGAAGCTTCTTATTTTTTTGGTGAAAAAAACAAACTTTTAATAAGCTTGATTAAAAAATAGAAACAATATATAATCAGGATACCAAGAATTATCCAACTAATTGTTGGACCATAATACGCGTAGAAGGCACAAATATTCCTGCGACACGTCTTGCTAATTATGTATTTTTGTTCACGTATTCTATCGAGTAGGCTTCTCCTTCTGGGGTAAATATAGTATTTTATTAGACTGAGCACTTTTCGATATAGTTTTTTGAAAAGAGACCCTAAGAGTCTAATGAATCTCCTTATTCTAATTCGCATCCTATTTCTGGGATATATATAATATTCCATTAGATCTCTGAGGTCTTGATATAGACTACTTTTCGTTATCAGCTTAAGAAACTTAGGTAGCGTTTTCATAAATTCTCTGATAAAAATTCAGAATAAAAAAATAAAAAAGAAAATTAATTCTCTTTTTTATAATTTTATTGTACTCAAAAAAAACGTACTTGTCAAGAGCGTGAGTATGCCATAACTGAGGTCCTTCAAAGTTATACTTTATATCAAAAAATGGACTATGTCAAAATTCAAAAAAAAAACTAAAGTATACCATAATCGTGTAATCGTACAACAGAGCGTATTTAGGCAGTGTACAAAAGAATCCTATTCTATAGATAATAGGAAAATAAGATAATATGGATATCCTATATACGTACAAGAAACTACAGCATTATACTATTATTCTATTTTAGTAGCTAGGTGCCAAACGTTTCTTTAGCTGCATACATTACTTCAACAGTAATGGTTCTTATACCCTTCTGTCGTGCAAATTTCTCAGTATTTTTCTCCACTTTTTCCCTGACAAAACGTGGAATTTTACTCAATTCCAATCGACTTTCAGGATTCCAAATTAATCCTTTATTCGTGGATAAAGATTTTTCAATTATTTCTTTAGTATCATGACCACCAAAAATATCTAGAAGATGCTCCTCCATACCCAGAGCAAATGAGTTATAAACTAGATCAGCTATTTGATTCGTACCTTCGTAACCTAGAAAGGGTCGGTATCCCAAGGTAAAATTTTGGATATGAACCGGTGCGGAAATAACTCCACAAGGAATATCCAGACGTTTGCCAATATGGCGCTCCATTTGAGTGCCAAAAATGGCAGATGGTTCGACGCGAGCGATCATATCTCCTACTTCAGCATGATCGTCTGTGATCAGTATTTCATCGCAAAAACCTTGAATTTGCTCTTTGAACCATTCTGCATCATGTTTACAAAATGTACCCGCACAACTCACATGAATTCCCATCTCTCGAGCAAGTATCTTGGTAATTGAAGCAGCATGAGTTGCATCACCGAAAACAACTGTTTTTTTTCCCGTCAAATTCTGACAATCAATAGATCTTGAAAACCAAGCAGCTTGGGAAACAAATCGAGTTTGTGCATCGATAAAGGGTTCACAATCAACCCTTCTTTTGTTTGATGAGCCAGAAGCCAAGGTATTTATTTTTTTGTGTATCTGTCGAATACACTCTGCTATATCAACAGCCCCCATGGGAGTTGTAGATATGTAAGGCATTGCGTATTCTTTATTCAAATACATGGCTGTCATTAAGCCAACTTCGCGATAAGGGATTAAATTCAACCAAGCTTTTGGTAGCTCTTTCAGATCCTCTACAGCTCCTCCTTCAGGAATTATTTGATTAATTTCAATGTCCAGATCTCGTAATAAACGTCTCAACTCACGACAATCGTGTTGATTATGAAAACCTAATGTAAAAATACCAATAATATTGACAGAAGGTACATCCGTCACGAATTGATCTAATGCTTCTTGTGTATGGCTTCTATCCAAATAATATCGAACTACCTGCTCCAAAGTTCTATCCGCCGCCTGAATTTCATTCACTTGATAATGATCAACATCCGCAAAAATGACGCTGGAATTAGAAATGATAGATGCCCTCTCTACAAAATTTTGTAGATCTTCTTGCAAGATACTAGAGGTACATGTGGGTGTCAATATGATAAGATCGGGACGCTCCTCCTGATCTTTACGTAAAATATTATCCACAACTCTTTTTTGAGATCCACGCGCTAGTACATGACGATCTACTATACTAGCAGTTGCAGCAGTAAAATCTCTTTCGCGTTCTAACATAGAACGCATTACGTTCATGTAATCATCTCCTAGAGGAGCATGCATAATGGCATGCACATTTTTGAAGGAACTAGCTACTCGTAATGTCCCAATGTGAGCAGGACCAGCATACATCCAATAGGCTAATTTCATAAACGCCTTTTTATCAAAAATATGTATTCCCATCCTATACCATAGAAATATCCCTTGTCTTATATATCACTTATTTGATATCGCATTCCCTTTCACTAACTATAGTATTGAAACTATACTATTGAAAGAGATACTATTTGTTGGTCTAACAAATAGTCTGGGACGGAAGGATTCGAACCTTCGCAATAACAGGACCAAAACCTGGTGCCTTACCACTTGGCCACGCCCCATTCGATCAATTTTCACTAATCATTTTAACATGAAATGATCGTTCTGGCAAGTCATTTTAGAAAAATCCCCGATTCATTCTTGGGATCTGGCATCATCTAAAACTGGAAAGATTAATATTCTTGAGAAAATTGGACATACATTGATTCTGGGACAAGGGGGCATAGATAGAAACAAGAGTATCTATTCAATTCATTGGTCATTTTTTATTAGATCGGGTAAAATATTGTATGAAGAAATGATCCCTCCCAATCCGAAGACTAAAAGTCTAAGTTTTCCAAAAGCTTCTGATTGGCAAAATACTTTTGGTGCTTTGCACCTCTTTCATTCATCGGAGAATCAAAATGCCAGTTATCCCTAATATTCTTCTAGACGATGCCGCGCTTTATTTGAATAATCCCTTTTTTGCTAAATTACCCGAAGCTTATGCGATTTCCGATCCAATTGTTAACGTAATGCCAGTGATTCCCGTGTTATTTTTTCTATTAGCCTTTGCTTGGCAAGCTGCCGTAAGTTTTCGGTAATCCTAAGAAAGGTGTTATCATTTTTCCACAAAAATAAAAAATCACTTGATGCAAAAGCTTTTATGCAATGGTGCAAGATAGATATTTATCTTGCATCGCTGCGATGCACTTTATTTTGTTGCGAATCAAAAATCCTTATAAATAGAGGTTATATTCTATTCTAAGATTTCTATAAAGAACGAGCAGGGGGGGGGGGATATTTTCTATCTATTCCTTTTTATTCTTCTTTCTTCACTCCAATTGTTGGTTGTGACGGCACTATACTTGCTTAGAACTGTACCCTATTAGCTGAATGAACTAGGATTGGGATGAATTCAAATTCCTATTCATCCATTCAATTCCAAGCGGGATGGGAGAAGAAAAAAAGAAATCTCGAGAAGAGATCAATTTTCAATCCTCTGAGGGTCCCCATACATAATGTATGTGGAGATCCCAATTGTTTCAGTATTCATAAAACGCATACTATTGCTGGGTATCGAAACCCCCATATGTTATACAAAGATTAATAATCTATTCCGTTGTAATTCTAATAAGGATCCCGGAGATTACGTAATGTTTACTCTTAAGTTATTCGTTTATACAGTAGTCATATTGTTTGTTTCTCTTTTTATCTTTGGATTTCTATCGAACGATCCAGGGCGTAATCCCGGACGTAAAGGATAATGAAAAAAGCTATTTTGGTCAAAAAATGTAGGATCTCTTACATAAGACGATCAAGAATCAGTTTTGAAGATTCATTTTGAACTTCATGAACGGAGAGAGAGGGATTCGAACCCTCGGTACAGATAGTCTGTACAACGGATTAGCAATCCGCCGCTTTGGTCCGCTCAGCCATCTCTCCGAGATCGGATATATTGAATTAATATAGCTTTTGTTCGGATAAACACCAACATTTGCGAGGAAACAATCCTTCTGCTTCAGCCCATCCCATTTTTTTCTTTGGTTTCCCTAGCCCGGCCACTGGCCAGGCCATTTTCTCTTTTAGATGGGAAAAAAGTCCAGCAAACAAATAATTCATATAATTAATAAAGTGCTTTACCTAATCTTAAAGCTAAAATAACTGTTATGAAAGCAGCAACAAGAGCTATAAAAATTTGACCCTCTGATATCATCTCTTTATTTCCTCTCCCACTTTTTTATTCATTTTGTCAATATATACATGAAAAAGCCCTTATTAATTATTGTAATAATTACAGCTGCTCGGGGCTAGAGCATATATAGAGGGGGTGATCCTAATTGAAACTGGACAGATCAGTTTATAGTAGTAAAAAAAAAGGTATTTAAAGTAATAAAAACAATGAAATAAATAGGAAATAGTGTACGCGAAGCTTTCGTTTTATGAAAGCTTCGCATTACGCCCAAACCGGTTCCATATTCATCAATACGTTCAATACATACATACATATATATATATGTATGTCGTCAATCAATAAAAATTATTGATCGCGTATTTTCCGAAATGCTAATACATAGGTCTACCTGCAATTTCTGCAATTATTTGATTAGTTGCAATCAACTAGTCCTCCCTTTGCATAAATCCATCAAGTAATTACAAGGAATAATTAGCTCGACTCATTCTGAGTCGAACTAATTAACCCAACTAATTGAGCTTTTGGAGTGTCATCCAAACTTTTAAGTACTTCGGACTATTCTCTCTTTGTTTTCCGGACTACTATGTCCAGATTATTGGATATGTCTCTCCTTCTTGGTTTTTGGCGATTTTGCATCAATCAAAAAATGTTTTTTAAGGAAAAAAAAGGGCATTTGAAGTAATCAAATGTTCCAAGTGAGTGCTTGAACAAAAAGCATCTCCCCAAGTAGGATTTGAACCTACGACTAATCGGTTAACAGCCGACCGCTCTACCACTGAGCTACTGAGGAACAACGGGGAGTAAAATCTCATATACGAATGCTCTTGTCTTTTAAAGACACCTATGAAGAGTACATGAACCATTGAGGAACTCCATGGAAATAATGATAATCCACAAGATTAAGATCTTGTGGATAAGGGCATCCCCTTCTTCGGTAAATAGTATAACTCTTTACGCTTTAGTTTGGCAACGCAAAAAAAGCGGGTATAGCTTAGTGGTAAAAGTGTGATTCGTTCCGGCAGGAATTTGCATAGGCGATATGAGGGGGATTCCTCTCATATCAGCGATCAGTGCCTTTAATGTACTGACCAATCCCTATTTTTGTTTCATTCGCTTTCTCATCATTTGAATCCCTTTTAGAATTTGAATATATACTCTATATCTGTCCCATGTGAATTTCTTGATTGAAGAAATCAATCATATAAAGATGGGATTATCTTATGGACACAACACGATAATTCTGATAATCGATCAGTCAAAATAGTATAAATATTTATATCCATCTTTTTAATGATACGGATGGAATGAAAATCGTCCTTGTTAAAATGAGAAATAATAGATTAATCCAAATATTAATACACCAAATAAACACCCGAATATATAGGAAGATATACGCCCTCCTCCTAGATATCTCATTCCCTCCCCTACAAAAAGACCTATAATACCAACTCCAGTTGGGATTCCGTCAATTGCCCATTGATCAAATGATTGACTTGATTCAGCTAATCGTCGTATACCTTTAGTCAAGATTATGCCATAATATTTGTCTATATAAGCTCGATGATATGACCAATTATATATGATATTAATCGATTGGTCCGAAATCCTCTTCATCTGAGGATGCGCTCTATTGGGCACATATTGCAATAAGAAGTCAATAGGTCTATATAGAACATAGGCTATTAATATACCTATAAATGCTATACCAATTGAGGCGATTGCATCTGTGAAAAATTCGGACCAATTCTCCGGATGGTTCTTATAGAAATGGTTCATCGATGGGGTCAACCATCGAGTTAATATATCATAACTCGCTCCTCCTCGAAAAAAAGGGACTCCTATCAATCCAACGAACAAAGTTGATATGCCTAATAAAACTAAAGGCAATAGCATTATATTCCCCGATTCTTTCGGATATGCAAAATAACCCTTCTCAAAGAAGGGATAAGTGGCAACAAAGTTTGCCTTATTGTTATACAATTGTTCCATTTTTTCCGGAATTTGAAATGCTTCTTTGGAGAAGCAGTTATTCGTTCTTGTAAATGGAAACGCCATAGAATCAATTCTAGTTCTACTGAATGTGCTGGATTCTTCTCCCCACATAGAAGTGGAATATAACGTAATATTGTCGTTATATGAATTAGTTAATTCTATATTGAAGTCCCCTTCAAAAGTAAGGAGATACATACGAAACATATAAAAGGCAGTTAATCCCGCTGTAAACCAAGTGATCCCCCCGAGAATAGGGGAATATAACTTACTATCGCTAAGAATCTGGTCTTTGGACCAGAAACAAGCAAAAGGCGGAATACCAGAAAGAGAAAGTGTCCCTAAAAGAAAAGTTATGCCTGTAATTGGCATATATTTTCTCAAACCACCCATAAGAGCCATATTCTGACTTTTATCGGGACAATATCCAACAATGGGTTCCATGGAATGGATAACTGATCCAGATCCTAGAAACAATAATGCTTTAGAATAAGCATGTGTAATCAAATGGAACAGAGCAGCTCGATAAGAATCTATACCTAGGGCTAACATCATATAACCTAATTGAGACATAGTGGAATAAGCCAAACCTTTTTTAAGATCTTTTTGAGCAAGAGCCATAGTAGCTCCCAATAGAGCTGTTATTCCACCTATCCAAGAGATAAGATTCATTATTAAAGGTAAAGTTCTGAAAAGGGGAAACAATCGAGCTACAAGAAAAATTCCTGCTGCTACCATAGTAGCGGCGTGTATAAGAGCTGAAATAGGAGTGGGTCCTTCCATAGCATCAGGTAACCATACATGAAGTGGGAATTGCGCGGATTTTGCTACTGGACCTAGGAACAAGAGAAAAGCACACGAAGTAGCAAAGAATGAACCAGCTCCATCATTGGCAATGAATTCGTTTAATTTTTCGGACAAATAGTGAAATTCAAAACTACCTGTTACCCAATAAAAACCTAGGATTCCTAATAAGAGTCCGAAATCCCCTGCACGGTTTGTTATAAACGCTTTTTGACAAGCATCAGCCGCGCTGGGTCGCGTAAACCAGAATCCTATCAATAAATAAGAGCACATTCCTACTAATTCCCAAAAGATATAGATTTGTACCAGATTGGGGCTAATAACTAGCCCCAGCATGGATGCATTGAAAAAATTAAGATAAGCAAAAAACCTCACGTATGCTTCATCATGTGACATATAATTATCACTGTAGATCAGAACCATGGTTCCAACAGTAGTAATTAACACTAACATAATGGAAGTAAGTGGGTCAATCAAATAGCCCAACTCTAAAGAAAAATTCTTATTGATGATCCAGGACCAAAAATATCGATAAATGGGGCCGCCGGTAATTTGCTGTAAGAACAGATTGAAAGAAAGAAACATAGCTGTGCTTATCAGAAAAATGCTAATCAGAGCCCATATACGGCGCAGACTCTTAGTTGCTACTGGGAAAAGTAAGGATCCTAATCCTATTGCCGCAGAAGCTAAAAGCGGAAGGAAAGGCACGATCCGAGCATATTTATATAGGAATTCCATAGGAAGATCAAAGAATTATTCAAGATATTTTTATATTCCCCCTTATTGGTTTACAATCCACTAGATCCTGAAGAGAATGTTCTAAATAGTAAATAGAAGAGGTCCCGACCCGAACCAAGAAGAACGATAGAATATCGATCCCATCCATTTAATACCCCTTTTACTCTTATTTCCTGCAAATACCAGATTTGCATCGATCAATACTAATAAAATATTAGCTAGATGGACCAGAAGGAACTCTAGCTCCTAGTTTTCAGTCTAGGTACTCAGATATAGAGAGAATTGTGTACATCCACCTTTCTAGAAAACACTTCCTATCATCTAATTTTATGAACTAGAGCGATAGGGAGGTTTTCGAAACTTCTTATACTGAAGATGAATAGTAGTCTTTTTGATGAGACTTAACAAGACCCATTGGGGATACTATTAGGGTTATTCACTAGCCTAGGGTATTAATAAATTGAATATATTCAAATTACATAATTGCTTTCCACCCGAAACTGAATAATAAATGCATACGCAAGAATTGAGACCAAAAGTGAAAAACTCCGAATTGATTAAACTAATTGGTTCTCCAAAAGAATAAAAATGAATCAATTACTTCATTTTTGAATGAAGTAATTCACCGGGCAGTTGTTTTTTATTAAAGTGTTTCCCTCAGAAAGAACTATATAATATGGATAGGTACATAGATGTCCTTCACATCGAACTAGATAGCTGAAAACTATTGTTCATTATGGCAGTTCCAAAAAAGCGTACTTCTAAATCCAGAAAAAGAATTCGTAGAAATATTTGGAAGGGAAAAGCATACCGAGCCGCAGTAAAAGCTTTTTCTTTAGCTGAATCCATCTCGACCGGCCGTTCAAAAAGTTTTGCGACAGCTGAATCCATCTCGACCGGCCCTTCAAAAGGGTTTACGACAACTAAATCCATCTCAACCGGTCCTTCAAAATATTACACGGCAAAGGAAGAGTCCTCTGGATCATCCAAATAAAATAAAAATCAATCAATGAATTGGATTGTGCGTAACACCAGCAAATATACTACACCCTTCAGAACCCTGAACAAGGAACAGCGATGGGAAGGGAAACCTTTTTTTTTTATTCAAGGTCGAGGTACTTGCAAGGGTAGTCGGACGAAAGGGACACGGTCATAAATTAGGTATACTACAGCCGTCCTCACCGACCAATTTTTTTTTTACATAGAGGATTTATCAACCATTCCAAAATAATCCTGAATGGAGAATATAAAAACTTTAGCCCTTCTCATTTTTACATGCTAGCTGCTATGATTCCATCTAGATAATTATTAGATAGATATTCTTTAATGACGAAACTGAATGGGATTCTTTCTCGTCTTTCGGAGCAGCGGGATTTGAACCCACGACTTCCATCACCCCAAGATGGCACGCTACCAAACTGCGCCATGCCCCGTTATAACAACCAATATTACATTGATTCAATCAAGAGCATCGAATGGAAAACACCAATGTATGCAAATCTATTGACAATTTGTCATATCTATTCTTATAATGTTGAATACCAATAAGCCGCCATGGTGAAATTGGTAGACACGCTGCTCTTAGGAAGCAGTGCTAGAGCATCTCGGTTCGAATCCGAGTGGCGGCATTCTGGGTATAAGATACCATGGATTACATCCCTGGCCTATAGATTAGACATACTATCATTGTTAGATCTATGTCTATAGTTTCATGACAAATTAGCCGATTTGATATTTGTCTCATCGTTCCTATTCAAAATCAAATTAAGAAATAGGTTTATTATGATATTAATCACATTAGAACATATATCAGCTCATGTCTCTTTTTCCCTGATTTCTGTTGTCACTGTCATTTATTGGGTAACCTTAATTTATCCAATTGAAGAACTAAGTAGTTCGGGAGGAAAGGGCATGATAGCTACTTTTGGTTGTATAACCGGATCATTAGTTACTCGTTCCCTTTATTCGGGACATTTACCGTTAAGTAATTTGTATGAGTCATTCATGTTCCTTTCATGGAGTTCCTCTGTGATTCACATAGTTATAGAAATACGGAGCCGGGATACTCGGTGGTTAGGTGCGATAACTGCAACAAGTGCTATGTTGACTCAAGGGTTTGCTACTTTAGGTCTTCCGGAAAAGATGCAGCAATCTGCAATGTTAGTACCCGCTTTACAATCTCATTGGTTAATGATGCATGTAAGTATGATATTGCTTAGTTATGCAACTCTTTTATGCGGATCCCTATCATCCATAGCGTATTTGATCATTACGTCTCAAATAAATCGAAAAATTGTTCTAATTGCAAACAATTGCTTTTTACGGTCATTCCTTACCAATAAAAATTGGTATTTACGCGATCAAGAAGAAAATGATTTGGGAAATGCTTTTGATTTTCCATTGACGAATTCCCGTCAATATCAATTGACTTCCCAATTAGACCATTGGAGTTATCGTACCATTGGTATAGGGTTCTCTCTTTTAACCATAGGTATTCTTTCTGGAGCAGTATGGGCCAATGAAGCATGGGGATCTTATTGGAGCTGGGATCCCAAAGAAACTTGGGCATTAATTACTTGGACTATATATGCAATTTATCTACATACTAGAATAAATAGGGGTTGGCAAGGTGAGAAACCGGCAATTGTGGCTTCTCTAGGTTTTTTTATAGTTTGGATCTGTTATTTGGGGGTTGATCTATTAGGAATAGGTTTACACAGTTATGGATGGCTGGTTTAGAATAAAACCATAAATAGTCTAAATTCCCACAGGATAGACTAAATAGAATTAGTCAGTTAATATTGATAACTGAGATCAATACTTAATTTGTCCAAGTTATTTCAAAAGGTGATTATAGAATCGTAAAATCACTACTTGTTGAAATAACTTGAACTTTATATTTATAAAGACAATACTCTCGATTTTTTCTATTGAGATGTCAAAAAGAAAAGAAGACAGCTAGATTTTTTAGATAGATGCCAAATCTATCCTCTTGTACAATTTTTTGGCTATTCATAGAAAGATCCAGAGAAAATGGCTTCTACCTTAGAATTGTATAGGAATAAAACTAGATCGGGATAGAGACCAATACCTAATATTGGTAGAAAAACACATATCAAAAGAAAAATTTCGCGTGGTCCCGAATCCGTGAAATAGGGGTTCGGGACATTTACCTTATATCCAAAGAACATTTGGCGTAACATAGATAACAAATAGATGGGGGTTAATATCATTCCAACTGCGGCTATTGTAATAATAATTATTCGAAAGGTTGAAGAATAATTATTACTATTAATTATTCCCAAAAATATCATAAATTCTGCTACAAAACCACTCATTCCTGGCAATGCGAGAGAAGCCATTGAAAAGCTACTGAACATAGTAAATATTTGAGGAATTGCTATACCAATTCCCCCCATTTCGTCAAGGAAAAGAGTCCGTATCCTATCGTAACTTGTTCCTACCAGGAAAAAAAGTGCAGCACCAATTAATCCATGAGAAATCATTTGCAAAATGGCTCCATTGAGACCTATATCCGTCAGGGAGCCAATTCCTAAAATTACAAAACCCATATGAGATATTGATGAATAGGCTATCCTCCTTTTCAAATTACGTTGACCCATAGAAGTCAGAGCTGCATAGATAATTTGCAACGCTCCTATTATTACTAGCCACGGGGAAAATAGAGAATGCGCACGAGGTAGCAATTCCATATTGATTCGGATCAATCCATATCCTCCCATTTTCAGGAGAACTCCGGCCAAAAGCATACATGTACTATAATGCGCTTCCCCATGAGTATCCGGCAACCAGGTATGTAAAGGCAAGATTGGCAATTTGATTGCATAAGCGATAAAGAACCCTAAATAAAAAACTATTTCGAGTGTTATGGGATAATATCTATTAGCCAATATTTCTAAATCAAATGTGGGTCCATCAGACCCATAGAGACCCATACTTAAAGCCCCCATTAAAATAAAAATAGAACCACCTGCAGTGTATAAAAGAAATTTTGTGGCCGAATATAAACGTCTTTTACCCCCCCACATGGATAGAAGTAGGTAAACGGGAATTAGTTCCAACTCCCACGTGAGAAAAAAAAGTAAAATATCTCGAGAAGCAAATAATCCTAATTGGCCGCTGTACATTGCCAACATCAAGAAATGCAACAATCGTGGATTTCGAGTAACTGGCCAAGCGGCCAAAGTTGCTAAAGTAGTAACAAACCCCGTCAATAAAATCAGTCCAATGGAAAGCCCATCAATTCCCAGTCGCCAATGAAAATGAATAAGATCTATCCAATTGTAATTCTCTTCCAATTGGATTAATGAATTATCCAAATGGAAATGATACCGGAATGTATAGGTTATTAAAAGGAGCTCTAATAAGCAAATACCCAGAGTATACCAGCGAATAATCTTATTCCCTCGATGGGGAAATAATGGGATTAAGAAACCCGCAGATATGGGCAAAATCACAATTATGGTTAACCAAGGTAAATTGCTCATAATAGCAAGGAAGGATACTTCCGATATCAAAACCCATGCTCGAGATCTTGGTCGAGTATGGGTTTTGATCAGTGAAAAAAAAAGGGGGGGGGATTCAAAATAGGTATGGAATGGATCTAACCATTCTCATTGTGATTATGGATCAGTAAGCTAGACCCATACTGCGAGTTGTTTCATGCCATAAATAAACACGTACACTTAAGAAATCCGTTGGACACGCGGATTCACACCTCTTACAACCTACACAGTCTTCTGTTCTTGGAGCAGAAGCAATTTGTTTAGCTTTACATCCTTCCCAAGGTATCATTTCCAATACATCTGTGGGACAAGCTCGTACACACTGGGTACAACCAATACATGTATCATAAATTTTGACTGAATGTGCCATTGGATCTAAGAACTCCCATTAGTTTTTTTTGTAAAAAGTTTTCATTATAGAAGGTTATATAATGAATATATGGCCAATAACAAAACGATGAAAAATAACAAGATATTAGTAAAATCAATCAAATCATTGATTGTACTATCTCTGTTGTCCCAATTGCATCATCCAGGCAATTTGTTCAATATCCATGATGTTCCCGATTGATCGTAACACTATAGCCATCTTTACAAGATACAGATAGGATAGATCTGTAGATTCATTATTAAATAAATAGACCTATTGAAAATCTGGGAATGTTGGTATATTACCATTTTAACAAATTAAATTGATCAATACGAGTTGATTTTCTGTTCCGATATATTGCCAGAACAATAGCTAATCCAATAGCTGCTTCAGCGGCTGCAATAGCTATAACAAAGATGGAGAAGATATCTCCCTTTACTTGCAGATTATCAAAAGAATCTGAGAATGTTACTAGATTTAAATTCACCGCATTTAGTATTAGCTCAAGACACATAAGCGCTCGAACCATGTTCCGACTTGTTACTAGCCCATAAATACCCATAGATAATAAATAAGCACCTAAAATAAGTGCATGTTCGAGCATAATAGATTAACTCCCCATACCTCGGTTTCTTCAGATACAAACAAAAGTTCTATCAAGTTGATTATTTTGATTATCTAATGAATTCAAAAAATTTTCCATGATCTAGAAAGAATCGTCCTTATCCTAATAACACGCAAGAGAACTTTTATTTGCAACTTTTTATTCAAACTATTTCTTCTCGGCGAGCTATAGTAATAGCTCCTACAAGAGCAACTAGAAGAATTATAGAAATAAGTTCGAATGGAAGAAAAAAATCAGTGGATAAATGAGCCCCAATACGTTGAACATTGTTTGTTAAGTCTCGTTCCAAAATTTGATCTGATTTTTTAGTCAGAGATATTCCGAACCATGATATGTTCAGTATAATAGTCACTAATGAACAAAAAAGAATCGTACAAACTATTGAAGTGATGCTATCTCCTACGGTCCAGGGAGGAGCAGATTTTAGATACTTCTGGTTATTTATCAACATAACGGCGAATACAATCAAAATATTGACAGCTCCTATGTAGATTAGGATTTGTGCAGCAGCTACGAAATCCGCGTTCAATAGAATGTAGAACAGGGATATACAAGCAAGAACTAGTCCCAAGGAAAGGGCAGAGTAAATTAGATTAGTAAATAATACTACTCCTAGACCTCCTAATATGAGACCTAGCGTTAGAGGGGCCAAAAGAATATCATATATGGGTTCGGGTCGATTCATTATGTGCATCAATAAGTTTGAATATTATTCCTCATGATCTCATTCACTAAATAAAAAAGTGACCTCATTTACCTATACCTATTTGCTATACTCTATATAAATATTTGGACTTCAGATATTTAAGTGCAGTAAGAGCACTGATTCCTAATTGAATCGGTCAAATCATAGATTTGATCAATCATACATGTTAAATTATTAATGGAATGTTAATAAGATTCCGAATTCCCGATTCATCCAAAAAGGTATCTTATTTATCCATGAGTCCTGTAACTCGATCAGTTTGAATAATGGGTATTAGTTATTGAATCGGAATATTTTTCCCTAGTTCCTTCAGACAAATAAGTTGAACTCGGAATTGCTCGAATTGTTAAATCTTCAATGACCGATATTGGCAAACGTCCTAAAGCAACATGATCATAATTTAATTCATGGCGATCATAGGTTGAAAGTTCATATTCTTCTGTCATTGACAGACAATTTGTGGGACAATACTCGACGCAATTCCCACAAAAGATACAAATTCCAAAATCAATACTATAATTTTGTAATCGTTTTTTTCCAATATCTCTTCCAAATTCCCAATCAACAACGGGTAGATTGATCGGACATACACGAACGCATACTTCACAAGCAATACATTTATCAAATTCAAAGTGAATCCGTCCGCGAAATCGTTCTGATGGGATCAATTTGTCATAGGGATACTGAATAGTAACAGGTAAACGATTCATGTGATATAAGGTAACCATAAACCCTTGACCAATGTATCTCGCAGCCTGTATTGCTTGTTGACTATAATTTATAAACCCAGTCACCGTGGAGAACATGTGGCAAATCTCCTTAAATAATCATTTGCTAGAGAATTCTTTCTCTTCATAGATTTTATCTATCCAATTTTTTGGATTATTGCAAAACCCAAAATACGAAGAAGAAATATTGGGTCACAATAAAATAAGTTGGAAAGAAGCTGTAAGTAATAGATTGCCCAAAGCGATAGGTAAAAGGAATTTCCAACCAAGATCCAATAATTGGTCTATTCTTATCCTAGGCAAGGTCCACCTTGCCGTGATAGAAAGAAATAAGAACAGATAAGCTTTAGCTAATAGAATTAGGAACCCCATTATTATATTAATGATCTCGCTAATTCCAGAAATAGAATCCCATTCAAAATGTTCCAGAATTGGTATTAATGGAATTGAAAAATTCCATCCGCCCAAATAAAGAATTGTTACAAAGAATGCAGAAGCTAATAGATTTAAATAAGAAGCGACGTAGAACAACCCAAATCTAATACCCGAATATTCAGTTTGATAGCCCGCTACCAATTCTTCTTCCGCTTCTGGTAGATCAAACGGCAATCTCTCACATTCTGCTAAAGACGAGATGAAGAAAGCTAGAAACCCTATGGGTTGACGCCACAAATTCCATCCAAAAAAACCATATCTGGACTGTGCTTCAACTATATCAATTGTACTTGAACTGTTGGATAATTATAGTCGATGGGAACATCGCTGTTCTCCTCTCTATTCCAAAACCGTACGTGAAACTTTTGCTTCATACGGCTTCTCGATGGCCATTGGGGAATAAAAATAACAATATATAAAGTAAAAAAAGCATAAAAATGCTAATACATTTTGGACCAATGAGATTCTGTCTGCTATGAGCTTTTGAACCTATCTTAAGCTTCACTATTTTTTTTTTCTGGGAGAGGGGGAACTGTGTAAAGCATTATTTCGTTCTGGATAGTCCTTCTTTTTACAGTAGATAGAAACATACTTTAGATCGGGGTTATGGGGAAGTACTACTTGATCATCCCTACCAATGACAAGTCCTCATTGTCATCCCATTTCAATGGAAACATCTCTGATCTGGAAAGAGGTTGATCTTTCTCACTAATCTTTCTTATATCTTAGTGTTTCTCATCACCTACCTTTGCTCACTTTTTGGTACGTATGATAGTAATTTCATACATTTTTTTGTTTTGCCCCCCCGCTGTTAGGCCCCGATGACCAATATATGAACTGGGGTATACAGTTTTCACTGATTGCGCATGCTTTCACTCTTGTACATGGGGAATGGGACTCAATCATCTTACTGCGGATTCATAAACTGTTCGATCTCACCCATATGACCATCTAGTTTTTCGACCGGAATGAAAAACCAGTATTCATTCCATTCACTCATTTCTGCTTCTTTCTTCTAGAAAGAGGGCAAAATCAATCTCATATTCCAACGGATCACACGTAGAGAAATAGATAACACACATAAAGCTAAAGGAATTTCGTAACTAATAGATTGAGCAGCAGCTCGGAGACCACCTAAAAAAGAATATTTATTATTTGATCCATATCCTGCTATAAGCAGTCCAAGGGGAGCAATACTGGCAACAGCAATCCAAAAAAAAACACCTATACTAAGATCAAGTAGAACAATGTGGCGGCCAAAGGGAATTACTAAATAACTTGGAAAAATAGGTATAACCACTGCAACTGGCCCAATACTAAATAAATAAATATCCCCCCTAGATGGAAGAATATCTTCTTTTAGAAGTAGTTTAATCCCATCCGTCAAAGCTTGAATAATTCCTAAAGGACCAGCGTATTCAGGGCCAATACGTTGTTGTATTGCCGCAGATATTTTTCTCTCGAGCCATACAATAACTAATAATCCTATCGTAATACCCAATAGAAGAGTAGTAATGTCAATTAAAATCCATATAAGACTAGAGATTTCTTTTGAAAATCCCAATCGAGAAGAGAATTTGATTGCTTGTTCTTCGAAATCCGTTATATTAATCACCATTTCAACGATCAACCTCTCCCATAATGATATCTATACTACCCAAAATCGTCATGATATCGGCCAATTTCCTCTTTTTAACCAGTTGAGGGGGAATTTGCAAATTAATAAGACCAGGTGGGCGGATTTTCCATCTCCAAGGAAAAATGCTGTCATCTCCCATTAGAAAAATTCCTAATTCTCCTTTGGGAGCTTCTACTCTCACATAATGTTCTTGCTTTGACAATTCAAAAGTAGGAGAAGCTTTTTTACTAAAGAATCGGGATTCAAAATCGTTCCATTGCGAATCTTTTCTCTTATTGAGACGTCGAGCCTCTAAATTCTCATAAGGCCCCCCTGGAATTATTTCTAGAGCCTGTCTAATGATTTTTAGAGATTCTTTCATTTCCCCGATCCGTACCAAATAACGAGCTAATGAATCTCCTTCTTTTTGCCATTGAATTTCCCAATCAAATTCATCGTAACATTCATAATGATCAACTTTACGAAGATCCCATTGGATTCCAGAAGCTCGTAGCATGGGTCCTGATAAACTCCAATTTATTGCTTCTTCTCTACCAATAATACCTATTCCCTCCACTCGTTTCAAAAAGATAGGATTGCGCGTAATAAGTCTTTCATATTCCGCCACTTTTGGTAAGAAATAAGTGCAAAAATCCAAGCATTTTTCTATCCACCCGTAGGGTAAATCTACAGCTACCCCCCCGATACGGAAATAATTATGCATCATTCGCATACCGGTGGCAGCTTCAAATAAATCATATATCATTTCCCTTTCTCTGAAAATATAAAAGAAAGGAGTCTGTGCACCAATATCAGCCATAAAAGGCCCAAGCCATAACAAATGAGAAGCTATACGACTCAACTCTAGCATAATCACTCTGATATAGCTAGCCCTCTTAGGTACTTGAATATTCACCAATCTTTCTGGTGCATTTACCGTTATGGCCTCTGTGAACATAGTAGCTAAATAATCCCATCGTGTTACATAGGGGAGATATTGGACAATTGTTCGGTTCTCAGCAATTTTTTCCATTCCTCTATGCAAATAACCCAATATGGGTTCACAGTCAATAACATCTTCACCATCAAGAGTAACAATAAGTCGCAGAACACCATGCATTGATGGATGATGAGGACCCATACTTACCCTCATGGGGTCTTTCTCCGTAGCAAGCATAATTATAAATCTCCTCCGATTTGTTTTAGAAATCGATTAGAAAACAAAAAAAAAATGACTTATTAGTTTAGTTAGGATCCGAAATTTCATGAACCAAAATTGAATTTGAGAACTTCGTTAAAATCAACGTGTTTTTAGTCCACGAATACCTAATTTACTGATTAAATTATTGTAACGAAGTATATCTTTTTTGGACAGATAAGCAAGAAGTCGCGTGCGTTTACCTACAATTTTACGCAAACCTCTTTGGGTTGAATAGTCTCTTCTGTGCAGTTGCAAATGCTGGGTAAGTCCTATAATTCGATTGGTTAAATAACCCACCTGAGATTCTACAGATCCTTTCTGTTCTTTAGTACCCAAAGATGAACTAATGTACAAATTGTTTATCATAAAAAGATAATTCCTCCTATTCAAATAAGATTGATTTATAGTCAGAAAAAAGAATGAGATCCTTTGATTTTTGTTCTATGAAGGGGGGGGCGTGGATTACGCCTTAAAAATGAAAAAAAAAAAAAAAAAACACACACACAAAAAGAGGGGAGTTGAGGTGGTCCTCGATACAGTCGGTAAACCTGATATTTTTGTAGCCAAACACGACTAAGGAAATAGTTTGATAAACTTAGAGTATCTCGACGCGTTTCCAGTATCGCGTTTGACTGTTGATCTGATTTTTCCAACGGGAAAAGACAATTTCTTATTTTATGGTAGATAAAATCTCCATCTGGATAACGTGACGTTATTACTGTTGGATAGGCCCAAACTCCATTGGATTTGACACATCAAATTAAGATCGAAACCCGGCTGGACTGGCTGCACCAAAGTCTCATTGGTTATTTTTACCAGATCCCCTCGTAGCTCACTCAAACTTTTGTAATGGTATGTAATATGTAATATTAAATATACGCGATTATTCCTAAATTTCCAACCTAGGGTTATTTTTTTCTCTCCTCGTCCAGATCTAATTTGCCATTTTCTGTAATCCTCGGACTGGCATGATAATAGCAGACTATTCGGGATAGAGCGGTTTCAGGATAGAGCGGCCTTTTTTTGTCGCCTTATTTCTAGGCAAAATTGATTTCTGTTCAACCATCTAATCCCCTCTTCTCTCTTCCGAGGAAGAGCGGATTAGATGGTTTGTATTTCTAATCGAACAAACTCTTTTTTAATCAAAACAACGCTTAAAAAAAGTTATTCGTTCTTTAACGCTCTTTTTTTTGATTCTGTTGCAAAACAGGAAAATGGTGTAAAGTAGAACATTCTTCTGCTTTACAAGAGTTGGCATAAAATAGGAGTTTTTTTATTACAGAATGCATCAGAAATAGCAGTTTTCTCATGTACTTCGTAATAAAACATACGAAATTCTCCCAACTATTCCAATTATCCATTTTTGGATACATACGTACTTTCAAAACAGTACGACTCCTATTATGGCTATTCCACCAATATCTATTCATGCACATAAGATCCTCTACTCGATAACGGGGCCAAAGAAAACGTTTCATTTTTTGTGTTGTATCTACGCTAAGATATGGATCTTTTTCCATTAACTCCTCATCACTCTGTACGTATTGTTTACCGTTGGAATATCCCGTGCTTCCTTCGCCTAAATTGTTTTCAAGATTCAAACGATTAAGAATTCGTAATTCTCGGCGGCGTCTTGGAAGCAAAATATCTTCGAAAATGAGGGAACTCGAAATTTTTTCATTAAGAATGGATCGCGCAGATCTATCAGAAAAATCTACATATAGTCCTTCCCGAATCCTATTATTCGATTTAAATACTTGAATGTCCTTTAATACCACAGAGAGACAAACAAGAGGATCTAACCACATATTGAACAACATTTGATCGATTAGGGATCGGTCGTCGTTGCACCCTAATAATGCCCAATGGTTAGGGCAATCATTGAAACAAAGACAATTCGCCACATGTTTTAATATTTTCTTTTCATTCATTAGGTGTTCTAGTTCTGGATACTTTTTGCAGTAGAATTTATGGAGAAATACAACCACATCTGTGGCGTCATTTAGGTTACAAATTTTATTTAGGTGACGTATCGCCCTTGTCGAAAGTGGAACTTCTTGATGAGCTTTTCGGTTTTTTGCATAAACTTTTTCCTCTTTAGCAGGTTTAGCTTTATCAGATTGAGATTTAGCAGATTTATCTTTTTTAGATTCATCTTTATTAGATTCATCGAAAAGTAAAAATTCCATTGTACTTGCAATATACTCATATTGGGAAAGAAACCAAACTTCTTGCTTCAGCAAGGGAAGACCACCATTTCTACTAATACGTTCGGTGTTCATTTTGGCACCAACCCTATTGGCCTGTATCCATACATTTTTATTATCCCCTTTTTCCCATCCAGGGTTCAATTGAACTTCCAACTCGTTGTATACATTTTTATCACTATTATTCCTTTCTTCTTCGTGACCTTGTTTTTTTGGTTGTTTCTCTATTGCTTTTTTCAGATCCGTAAACACAATTCTGAAAGTTTTCAATTTGTTCAGCTGTATTGTAGGAAATTTATCTAGCTCCGCTACTTCATTCAGAATACGGTTTAAATTTTCCCAAAGTGCACTCTTCCAAAAATCCAATTCAGACATACCTTCCCGTTTCATAGAAATGAAATGAAAAGCATCAATTGCTTCTGCGAGTTTTTGTTTATATGTTATAATCTCTCCTGTTAGTCTATCCTTTTCCATCACTTTATTCAAAGGAAGAAAGACAGTATGGTCTTTACGTAAATAATCTCTCAGAGGTACTTCATAATCAGCTTTACACTCCGCTTGAATCTTATTCTCTTCTGCTGTTGTTGGTTGTTCGAAAACCTGCGCCTCTTCTCTTATCAATTTGGAAATCTCCTCTCTTATCAATTGGATTTTGGTTTCTCGAATTGCTTCAGTTTCTTCTGGGGTTGTTTCAGTTTTTCTCAAAATCGGTGGTTTCGTTTCTTTCTCTAGGAGCTTCTTGGAAATCTTCTTCTTTTTCACTACCAATGTAAAAGAAACCTCTGGTTTTAACCACGGCAATTTCAGATCGGATTTAGCGTAAGCTTTGCTTATAAAATTATCCATATGGGGACTCAGCTTATCCAAAGAAGCATTTAGTCTATTTAGGTTATTTCTGATCTTGTTTATCTTATCGTGATCTTTCACTTTCTTCTCTCTCTCTTTACATAATTCGGAGTAATAGGAATTGAGCTCGGATAAATATTGGTCTACAGGCAAATGCATTTGACAATACTCAATAAGAGAAGTCATATCAGAACGAATAGTTTGAATCACCTCCGAAAGTTCTAGATTTTCGGCGAATATTGGGAAAAACCAATAGGATTTTAAGAATTTGTAACCATCCAAAAATTCAATAAGCAAATTCTCATCTGTTTTACTTTCGTTGGATTCGATATCCATTCTATTCTCATTGGATTGGAAAATGGATTGGGAACCATCTAAGGATTGATCGGTTTCAATTTGATTAAATTGATTGGTTTCATTTTCATTGGCAAAGATATCTATGTAATACAATTTTTCTCTTTCAATTCCTTTACTTTTTCCTTTTTTATCTGGTTCCTTATCACTTCTCTCATCACTCTTATCCAATTCGTTGTCACTTTTCCCATCACTCTTATCCAACTCGTTGTCACTTTTCCCATCACTCTTCCTCAATTCTGTTTTATTCCATTCTGCCTTGGCCAATTTTAAATCACTTTTATCCAATGTGAATAAACTTGGTACGAGACTCTTCCGAGTTTTTTTATTGGTATTAAGATGATCTGGTATGTCTCTTACCACCATATCTTGTACTAAATGTCTGTGAATATGCTCTTTCTCGGAATCCAAAAAATTATAGGCTAATAAATCATACCTATAACGTTTATTCCATTTCTGGAGCATTCCTATAAAAGATTCAAATTCGCGCTTATGCTTATTCGTACATTGGTTACTAAGTTTATTTCCTCGTTTCTGGGGTGCTATTCTAGACCATATCTGTGAAAATCGAGAACCTTTGGTTTTTACTGCTCTATACCCATAACAAAAATTTAACCATTGTTTCCAGTGATTCATCCTTAAATCTTGTGGTTGCTTAGATTCCAATATTCCTTGTATATCTAGTAATTCTTTAATATTTTTTTTAATTAAAGGGGATGATGTTCTGGATTTTAGTAAATCTTTAGCATAAGACTTGTTCATTGTCCTTATTTGCCACAGCTTGTGAAATACATATGCTTGAGAAATTTTCTCAGGACCAATTTTGAAATCTCGTTTCTTTTCGGGAATTAAAATTGTATTTGAATCATTATTCGTAATTGCTGCAATTTTACTTTTTGGTAGATTCAAAAAATACAAAATTGAATCGATAAGATTCATAACACTTAGTCTTAAATTAATGACTATAAGTTTTCTTCTCAAGAAAAGCTTCTTGAAATAGAGAGAATTTCGATCAATATCGAATCGAATGCTTTTTTTTCGCGCAGTTATTTCGCGAATCTTCTTTTGGACCAACTTATCTTTCAATCCGGATCCTATATCATAAGAATATTGATCAATTTCCTTCTTCAATTTGGCGTGAATCTCTAAGTTCAACAGATACTTTTCTGTAATCTGTTTGATCTCCTCATTCCTTTGTTTAACCTTGGTCTCCTCATTCCTTTGTTTAACCTTGATCTCCTCATTCCTTTCCCTAGCATTTAGTCGAGTTTCCATTCCAATTTTATGCTTAGCCCTTGGCTTAGTCTTAATCTGTAATTGAGAAGGAATTTTTAATTGAGAAGGAACTCGATCATTCATTTCATCATCGTTTATAACCTTTTTATCTGGTTTAACTTCGGAATTTTTGATCCATTTAAGCCTTTTTAGCACTCGTCCTAGCAATTTTTTGCTACGTTCTAAAACTCGTTCTATTGATTCTTGGGTACGTCTTATCCATTTCATGGTACGTTCTATCACTCGCCCTATTAATTCTTTGACATGTCTTATCCATTCATCGAATTTGATAAACCGTTTTATCAACTCTTTTATACGTCCTATTACTCGCCCTATCGATTCTTTAATATGTCTTATTAATTCTTTGACACGTGCTATCACTGGTCGTATCAATTTGTTGGTACGTTGTATCATTTGTTTGATACGAGGTGCCCAGAATCTTCTCATAGGTCCGAAGAATTCTTCCCAAACGACTTGGGACAGATCCTCTTTCTTCTCATGTTCAGAATCAGGGGTTGTGTCAGAGAAAGGTTTTTCAGTTAATACGATGGGATTCATCGTTAAATAACCAGCATCACCTTCAGAGTGCTCTTCATGCCAAGGTTTAAAGCGAAAGGGGGATAGAACCTTTATTTGAATTCCAACTTCCCAGAAGTCTTCTGGGTATTGTGTTTCTGAATATTCAACACCGTCATAATCGCATATGACATACATTTCTCTCGTCCAATCATTCCAATCTTCCTTCCATTCGGGAAACTGAAATAATAATGTACGAACAATATTCTTCGTTATTATGAATAAAGGTACTAGGGCAAATTTTCTTATATACAGAAGAATGATTAAACACACACTTCTTATGATTTGGATAAATTCCTCATCCATCCAAGTCAATTCTTCCAGGCGAGTCTGTTCTGCTCTAGTGAGAAATGGTTTATACATTTCTTTACGAAGAGGACCACGAGAATGCTCCAACCAATTCGCTTTCGAATAAAATTTTACCTTTATTTTCTCTCTTGTTTTGCTTTTTCTTGTTATTCGTTCGCTTTTCACTCCCATTTCAGAAAATCTCACGAAGAAAGAGGAACGTACATGTAGATCATATAACATCAATGTGTTAAGGTTACGTCTTTGAGCACGTATAGATCCTTTGATTAGGTCTCGGTCATCATCCGCCTCCCAGATCCAACTGACTATATTTGGTTCTTCTCCCATGGGGTCCAAAAGCAATGCGCTCCGAACTTCTGGTGAGGCAAGATCGAGGTCCTTTTTCTCACCAAAATCATCATATAAACCAGTATAAAGTTTGGGAGCCCAAAAAGGCACATCCCTCTTAATCTCCGAAAGTTTCAATTCGTTCAAAAATATTTTATTGAAAAACGCAGAAATATTGGGATCTAAGGCCTTTCCAGCTTTTCCTTTAGAAACAACTAATTTTTCCACCTCTTTTAACCCAACCTTCCTCCTTCGAAATAGATCGAAAAGGGGGAGCCAAAATTTCAAAATCAATTTCACTTTTCTATTTTCTGGAAATAATGAAATAGGAGCAGAGATTCCTTTTTCAAAGGTCTCATTCTGTTTTTTTTGATCAAAAATCTGTTCGTCCTTTTCTGATTTATCCAAGAACAATAACTTATTTTCAATGAACAAAAAGAACTTATCAATGAACTTCCCAAAGGCATCCTCTCCTGAAAGAGATCCCTCTTCGAGGTTGCCGATTACATCTCTGTCAGTCATATGAAAATCTTTTTTTCCCTTTTTCTTAATGAATAATGAGAACTCGCCCATTAATTCATTCATTATTCGAATTCTATTCTTGCGCTTTCTTTTATCAGAGATTTGTTCTTCCTCCGGAGTATTAGATATTCGCTCGTTCTTCCCATGTTCCTCCAAGAATGATAACTTCCTCTCATCAAAGAATAAGCATAATTTATTACTGAACCGAATAAGTTTCTTCAGTTTCTTGATGACAGTCTTAACAAGAAAATTCACCTTTTTTGCCTTAATAAGTTTCGTTCTTGTTTCTTCACGTCTCTTATTTTTCTTTATCAATTTCAATATACTGGTGATTTCATCAATAGTAAGTTTCGCCTGTTTTTGCTCGTCTGGAGTACGCGACTGTTCCTGAACCCGTTTAAGCTCTTGAGCTAATATATCCTCATCGGATATATTCTTAGATAGGGGAATCCATGCGGATTTTGAATGTTCCATTATTCCCCGAAAGGGCCCACTCAGGAAGGGATCTTCTATTTCGGGAAGGCACGTTCCACTTTGCATGGAGAATTTTACTCTTTTCTCTATCACATCGAGAATAGGAGATCCATTGCTTAGAGCTTTGACTCGGTCTTCAAGCTCACTGTTTAAGTAATTCCTTCTACTTCTTTTTGCTACAATCCATTTATCAAAATTATCTTCATTAGAACAACCAGTCTCTAATCCTGAAACTGATTCTGAATGCCTCAGATTTTGTCTGATCATTTCCGCGGACCAGAAAGCACCCGGTGAGGATGTGAAAGAAAGTTTTTCTCTTCCATCGCTGATGCACGTATCAAAGAAATAGTCGGCAACTTCCGACTTGAGAGGACCGACAAAATGTCCCTGAACAATATTTTCAGGATCCACTTCGATATATCGAAGTGGCCAATTCCATCTGCGATAATCATAAAACAGATTGAGCCACGTTTTTCCAATCCATGGTGCTATTACATACTCAATAGGGTATGGTTTTTTTTCTTTTCCGCCGCCGTCGTTGGCCTGCTCCTGTTCTATCTCAGATACTTTGTTATCAAGTTCAGTTTCACTCGGGAGCGGGACGAAATCGGATTCTTTCTTTTTCTTAGACGTTTCTTTGTCACTAGATTTCGTCGACAATCTCACTCTTGTCTTCTTTCCTTGGCCCTTCTCACTCAATTTATGAATTGATTTTTGAATCGTAGAAAAAGGTTCTACGAGTACGTTTTTCCCAAAAAGTTCTTCCTTGAACCTCTTAGAAAAAATAGGGTTTGGGGTGTTCCCGCTAAAGCAGAATAGGAAAAAGTATCCAAAGAAGAGAATCTTTAAAGTTTCCTTTATATACCGTTTTGATGTCGCATATCTACTTCCCAATAATGTAGAATCACGTTCTATGCGCAAACAAAAAAATTTTGCCAACTTGATGAATAAAATCTGCCCACTTAACCAACCAATGAAAACACTTATCAGAAATACTAAATTTTCTGTATATCGAAACAATAATAGATTGATTAATCTTGTAAAAGTCGAGTCTGAGAAAAATAAAACAGGATTCATTAATTGAAGAACTATTCCAATTAGTAATAAATTTATACGATTAGTAGATGAATTCCGTATATACTTATGTAAAATAGCGCACACGATTGGTGCAGCAATAAAAAGCATCGCATGGGGTTTGAAAAACACCAAATAGATAGGAGCGCAATAGATGGATAAAAATACTATTGCCTGCGCGACAACAGAACCACTAAAAATTACTTGGCTTTTGCGCAAGCCAAAGCCTTTTTCTTGGCCAAGATATTTGCTCTTGAACTCACTTCTTCTTCTTGCGTCGTGTTCTAAAATAAACGATCTCGCGAAATATATTTGAGCGGGACTCAGTGGTAATGTGGAAAGGAACCCGTAAAATAACCCAAATAACAAAACACAGTTATATGCCTCTAACCACGCGAATATAAATGTCCTAAATGTATTTAGCATTTGCAGCCTCCTCGCAAATACAAAAAAATGAAAAATAGTATACTTTACCATAGAATACCCGGGAGTAACAATACCATTCTAATTACTTTTAGAGTGGTTTGTCAATATGCCGACGCTGGTTCAAATCCAGCTCGATCCAATATAAACATGGCCCCTCAATAAGAGATTTATGTAAATCTCTGGCATCGATGAAAGGGTAGTTGGTTTTTGAACTCTTGATGTATCTGTGTTTTATGTATATATGCATGTATATATATATATACATAATGGAACGAAGTAATACTTCAGATTCGAGGAATCTGAGACATCTAACTGTTGAAATCAAACATTTAGATTAAAAAACGGAAGTTCGTCGATTTCAAATCGAAGCAGCTCCATTTTCATTCGTTTCTTTTCAGGACGGAGCCCCAAAGGGAAGCCCCCTCTCCATGAAAAGCTCCTAAAAGGATTTTATCCTTTTATATGCGGATGCCTGATGAAGCTATTTCATCGTGCAAAATCCTTCTTATAGGACCCCGTTTTCGTTCTTTTTTTAGCCAAGAGGGTGCCCTCCTTTTCTTGCCAATTATAAGATCAACAAGACCATATTCCAGGGTCTCTTCTGCTGACATAAAATGATCTCTGTCTAAGTCATTCCAAATGACGCACTTCTCTTTCTTCGTTCTTTCTGCATAAATTTCAACAATGAGCTCCCTAATCATTCTTAAATCCTCAGCATTTTGTATACACCTGCTGGATACTCCATTCGTCCAAGTACTAGCGGGTTGATGGAGCATAATCGTAGCGCTAGGGAATGCTATACGTTTACCAAGATACCCCCCGCTTAGGATAATAGATCCCATTGAAGCAGCTATCCCGAGGACCATTGTATATACTTCTGGTGCTATATATTGCATAGTATCATAAATAGCTAGTCCCGGTATTACCGGTCCACCAGTACAATGAATAAATAAAAACTGTTCTTGAGTTGCATCATCTAGACTTAAATATACCATCATACTAATCAGTTGATTTCCAATCTCGTCGTCAAGTGGCTTAACCAAAAAAAGGAGCCTTTCCTCATAGAGTTTGTTATATAAGTCCATCCAAATTGCATCCTCCTCCTCATAATGTTGATGAGGTACTTTAGGAACACCTAATGGCATCGGTGAGTTCCAGAAAATATAATAAAAAAAATAAGCTAGGAACACTTAATGACATCGGTAAATTCCACTAGGATGCAATTTGGATTTGGACAAATTTTTGTTATCTTCTAGCCCTGGGATATATACAGAATAAAAAGTAAACCCAGAGGATGGGGTACAATGCACAGAGTAGGATCTCCAGCAGGTCTTTCAATACTTTCATTCTTTTCCTTCCTAATTTCATGATTTTTCCTCCCATCCCATGGAATAATTTTTTTTTTTGTTTTTAATATACCTAAAAATCGGTGTACTTGTCAAGAGCGTGAGTATGCCATAACTGAGGTCCTTCAAAGTTATACTTTATATCAAAAAATGGACTATGTCAAAATTCAAAAAAAAAAACTAAAGTATACCATAATCGTGTAATCGTACAACAGAGCGTATTTAGGCAGTGTACAAAAGAATCTTATTCTATAGATAATAGGAAAATAGGATAATAAGGATATCCTATATACGTAATAGGAGAATCTTCTTTTTTATATTAACGAAACGTATTTAGCAGTATCAGTATGTATAAAATAGTATACATATTTCTCGTATAATTCACTTGTATTTGATTGTATTTGATACAAGAAAATACAAGTATAGTAATATTGCTATATGGAATAAAAATATTTTGCCCACTAAATAGTGACTTAGCAATGGGCATACTTATCAATAGTGATTAATCATAGTTAATACAAGAAACTACAGCATTATACTATTATTCTATTTTAGTAGCTAGGTGCCAAACGTTTCTTTAGGTGCATACATTACTTCAACAGTAATGGTTCTTATACCCTTCTGTCGTGCAAATTCCTCAATTTTACATTGGACAAGTATTTTATGTGTTTGCTCGATGGTAAAATGGGACCAATTCCCACATTGTGTATTGGCACACAGAAAAGGTATCTTAGTTCCACTTCTGCTGTTGTTATGAACATAAAATGTTCCTCCATTAATGGCCTTGAATACGTGTTCATCTTTGTCATACACGGTTTTAGTTCCATAGCATGATCTTCTCTAATGCGAGAAAGTTATATAATGTCCACTTTTTCTGATAGGGGTATTTATCATGGGTTTGCCTTGGTATCGCGTCCATACCGTCGTATTGAATGATCCTGGCCGATTAATCGCTGTACATATAATGCATACAGCTTTAGTTGCCGGTTGGGCTGGTTCAATGGCTCTTTATGAATTAGCAATTTTCGATCCATCCGATCCTGTTCTTGATCCAATGTGGAGACAAGGGATGTTTGTTATACCCTTTATGACTCGTTTAGGAATAAAGGATTCATGGGGTGGATGGAGCATCACCGGAGAAACTGTAACTAATCCAGGTCTTTGGAGTTATGAAGGTGTGGCCGGAGCGCATATTGTGTTTTCTGGCTTGTGTTTCTTAGCAGCTATCTGGCATTGGGTATATTGGGATCTAGATGTATTCTGTGATGAACGTACAGGCAAACCTTCTTTAGATTTGCCCAAGATCTTTGGAATTCATTTATTCCTCTCAGGAGCAGCCTGTTTCGGATTCGGAGCATTTCATGTAACAGGGTTGTATGGACCCGGAATATGGGTGTCTGATCCTTATGGGCTAACTGGAAGAATACAACCTGTAAATCCAGCGTGGGGGGCTGAAGGTTTTGATCCTTTTGTTCCAGGAGGAATAGCTGCTCATCATATTGCAGCAGGTATATTGGGTATATTAGCAGGTCTATTCCATCTCAGTGTTCGTCCTCCCCAACGTTTGTATAAAGGATTACGTATGGGGAATATTGAAACTGTCCTATCCAGCAGTATTGCTGCTGTGTTTTTTGCAGCTTTCGTTGTCGCTGGAACCATGTGGTATGGCTCCGCAACGACTCCGATCGAATTATTTGGTCCCACTCGTTATCAATGGGATCAGGGATACTTCCAACAAGAAATAGATCGACGAGTTCGTGCCGGTCTGGCCGAGAATCTCAGTCTATCAGAAGCTTGGTCAAAAATTCCTGAGAAACTCGCTTTTTATGATTACATTGGGAATAATCCAGCTAAAGGGGGGTTATTCAGGGCAGGTGCGATGGACAATGGAGATGGAATAGCTGTTGGTTGGTTAGGGCACCCTATCTTCAAAGATAAAGAGGGACATGAGCTTTTTGTACGCCGTATGCCTACCTTTTTCGAAACATTTCCAGTCGTTCTAGTTGATGAAGAAGGAATTGTGAAAGCTGATGTTCCTTTTAGAAGAGCGGAATCAAAGTATAGTGTTGAACAAGTAGGTGTAACTGTAGAGTTCTATGGTGGTGAACTTGACGGGGTTAGTTTTGGTGATCCGGCTATAGTTAAAAAATATGCTAGACGTGCGCAATTAGGTGAAATTTTTGAATTAGATCGTGCTACTTTGAAATCCGATGGTGTTTTTCGTAGTAGTCCAAGGGGTTGGTTTACTTTTGGACATGCTACATTTGCTCTTCTTTTCTTTTTTGGACACATTTGGCACGGCGCTAGAACTCTATTCAGAGATGTTTTTGCTGGTATTGATCCGGATTTGGATGCCCAAATCGAATTTGGGGCATTCCAAAAACTGGGGGATCCAACTACTAAGAAACAAGTGGTATAATATGATATTACTCCCGGTGTTTAATCAACATTGGGAGATTATACCAAATAAAAATATTACACCAAATATTAGTGTAATATTCATTACAACTAAGAATGATTAAAAATCTTTTGATTACTTATCTTTATGGAAAATGCTGTAATTAGTACGAAAGCTATCTCGATAATTGTAAACTACGATCGAATCTATGGAAGCATTGGTTTATACATTCCTTTTGGTATCGACCTTAGGGATAATCTTTTTTGCTATTTTCTTCCGAGACCCCCCAAAAGTTCCAGATAGAGGGGGAAAATAAGTCTTATCCTTTTACTCCTCATTATTATCATCAAAGAAAGACCTTCCCAATAGGGAAGGTCTTTCTTTCCACTAGTCCTCGTGCTCCTCAAAAGGGTCTCTAAGTTGTTCAGACGGTTGCCCGAAGGCGGTGTATAGGGCATAACCAGTAAAGCTCACAAGTAAACAAGATATGAAGATAGCGACTAAGGTTGCAGTTTCCATTGTTAGGTAATCCCATGTATATGTATATATATACATAGAATAGTATACAAAGTTAGCAGATCTCAACCGATGCAATAGTTTTTATGGCTACACAGACTTTTGATGATACTTCTAAGACCAGGCCAAGACGTACTATTGTAGGAAATTATTTAAAACCGCTTAATACAGAATCTGGTAAAGTAGCTCCCGGATGGGGCACTACTCCATTGATGGGTATTGCAATGGCCTTATTTGCAGTATTCTTATCAATTATATTGGAAATTTATAATTCTTCCGTTTTATTGGACGGAATTCCAGTTAGTTGGGTCTAGATAAACCAGAACATCTGCTCGGATCCCGAGTTCTTCATAATTCAAAAAACTAAGGAATTGAAGGCGAGCTATTGGATAGCTCGAGTTTCTAAGTTATTACGTTCCGGTAGTTTGATCGTGTAATTACTTTTATCTAAGGATTTTTGGAATATGGGCGTGCGACTTGTCAAATCTGATCTCTATTCTAGTACAGAATACCAGTCTGTTATCTTCATAAAGATGGTCTTACCTCGTTGGATATTGATCAAAAGTGAATATCTGGAGCACGAGATGTTTTTTTAGATAGATTAAACAAGATCTGAACTATGGCTTATACCTGTCACTTAAACCTCGTCACCAGGTTTCTAATAATTTGAAAGAAGTATGATCCAAAATCGACAGATCTCTCGTCCTTCTTCAGCTGAAGAATGAGAGAGTATTTAATCTCTCTTAGTTAGCATATTTAATTGAGAGGCCACAATTGAATCAAAAGGTTATTATCCAGAGAACCTTTTTAGAATGAAATCAAATTATCGGGGTAGAATATAAATCTTAGGTTTACATTTATTCATCTATTGAGATCTCAACAAGATAATTCCTATTATCGTCGAGACTAATTGTTCCCTAAACAATTTATATCACGAATAGGGTAAAAGATTTTTCAAAAGGCCTATAGCAATTTCTTCTGCATAAGGATGAGCCGACTTGAAATTCGAGCATTATGAAGTTTTCCTTCTTATTTATTGTAGGAGCTCCTGGATCACTCCGAATTCTGTTCATTCATATCCCCAAAGAACGAAATATAAAGTATCTCGATATTTCACAATTAATATTTTCGTTCAAAAAGTATTTGAATGTTCTTGTTTAAGCCGTATGAAAGGAAATTATCACGTACGGTTTTCAGAGGGGGAATTGAAGTTTACCTATCTCAATAAAGTCTACGATTGGTTCGAAGAGCGTCTCGAGATTCAGGCGATTGCGGATGATATCACCAGTAAATACGTTCCTCCTCATGTGAATATATTCTATTGTCTAGGGGGGATAACACTGACTTGTTTTTTGGTACAAGTAGCTACTGGTTTTGCTATGACTTTTTACTATCGTCCGACTGTGATAGAAGCTTTTGCTTCTGTTCAATACATAATGACCGAAGTAAACTTCGGTTGGCTAATCCGATCGGTTCATCGATGGTCGGCAAGTATGATGGTTTTAATGATGATCCTGCATGTATTTCGTGTTTATCTCACAGGTGGATTCAAAAAACCTCGTGAATTAACTTGGGTTACGGGTGTAATTCTAGCTGTACTAACCGTATCTTTCGGTGTAACTGGTTATTCTTTGCCTTGGGATCAAATTGGTTATTGGGCGGTCAAAATTGTGACCGGTGTGCCTGAGGCCATTCCTGTAATAGGATCTCCCTTGGTGGAGTTATTACGCGGAAGTGTTAGTGTGGGCCAATCCACCTTGACTCGTTTTTATAGTTTACACACTTTCATATTACCCCTCCTTACTGCTGTATTTATGCCAATGCACTTTCTAATGATTCGTAAGCAGGGTATTTCAGGTCCTTTATAGAGAGGAAAGATATATTTTGAACGAGTATCCATGAGTAGTCATAATCTATCGTTTTGTTGAGTAACGACTAATAATGATTAGATCGTTGCCGGGAATATTTCATATCGGGAATATGGAAATAAGAAACCATGCTCCTTGGAGTTCCCCGGATTTCTACTTTCAATTCTGAAGTATTATTGATCCAATACAAACAATTGAAGTGCATCCTCAGCTCAGAGGGAGAATATGGATTATGGGAGTGTGTGACTTGAACTATTGTTTAGGCTGTGCAGATACATTCTTCGATCTGCCTTATAAAGATTCATGACGAAGTCTCTGCCCCAATTTTCTTATCAGAAATAAGAAGTTTAGAACCTGGGTAAAAGACATCCGTCGGTTTGTTCCGTTTCAAGAGAGTTTTTTCTATGATCGAATTCGAGTTAGGAAGGGCTCCGTGAGATCCAGGTAATAGTGTATTATTACTTTTCATAGTATGAAAATGCATCCATTTCCCTTGCATTTCAGTAAGGTAAACTATCGGAGTAAAATAAGAGATCTAAGGAAAGAGAAGGGCCGGATCAGTAACAAGTCAATACCTTGTATGCTATGGAGGTCTATTCGTGGGGATAGATACGGATTACAAGGAATGAGATAGTCCAAAAGGTATATTGACCATGATCGAAATTTAAGCTTACTTGGGTACTGAGCATCTAATCCGAAATACTAAAATGAGCAAGAATGGTATAAATATTCTTAGTTCTTATTATGAGGATACGCTATTCATTTCATTTATTGCTCGAGCCGGATGATAAAAAAAGGCATGTCCGGTTCCTTCGGGGGATAGATCCATAAGGATCTACTTATCCCAATAACAAAGAAGCCTGACTTGAATGATCCTGTATTAAGGGCTAAATTAGCTAAAGGTATGGGACATAATTATTATGGAGAGCCCGCTTGGCCCAATGATCTTTTATATATTTTTCCAGTAGTAATTTCAGGTACTATTGCATGTACCGTAGGTTTAGCGGTTCTAGAGCCATCAATGATTGGTGAACCGGCAAATCCATTTGCAACTCCTTTGGAAATATTGCCCGAATGGTATTTTTTCCCCGTATTCCAAATACTTCGTACAGTACCCAATAAATTATTGGGTGTACTTTTAATGGCCTCAGTACCTGCGGGACTATTAATAGTACCTTTCTTGGAGAATGTGAATCAATTTCAAAATCCATTTCGTCGTCCAGTAGCTACAACAGTATTTTTAATTGGTACTGCAGTAGCCCTTTGGCTAGGTATTGGAGCAACGTTACCTATCGATAAATCTTTCAGTTTGGGCCTTTTCCAATTTGATCTAACTTAGAATTTCAAAATATTGAAACAAATCTTTCGTGGATATATCTAGGGACTCATTGCTTCAAGACAAATTATATCTCCCTAGATATATCCACCTTGTCAGAGATTTTGCCTGTTTTACGAAAAAAAATATGTCGAAGACGGATCCTAAGTTAGTTATTCCAACTATTTTACACAATAACTTAACTTAGGGAAGCGGGATAAATAGAGAGACAAAATATAACTATTTAATGCGATCTAATCCCAAAATTGCGCAAAACTTCCAATATCTGTTTGACAGAATGTTCCGCGAGTATTTTCCTTAGATCTTCTCGGCTGTAATTCATTAGGTCCGATAATGTATTTATATGGGCGTTTCTGAGGCACTTATAGATCCTAGTGGGTAACTCTAATTGGTCAATTAAAATATTAGAAAAATCCACTCCTTCTTTTGTTCTGTTCGTGTCCGTCGATATATGCAAAAGGGGATTATTTGTTCCATCAATACTCTGTTGCTCTGCAGACAGGAAAGGAAGCAATAACTCAATCAAATTCCGAGAAGCTTCGTAAAGTGCCTCTCTAGGAGTTACTCCTCCATTTGTCCATATCTCAAGAAAAAGAACTTCTTGTATCTCATTTCCATTCCAATAAGAATGAATACTATAATTTGTGTTTCGAACGGGCATAAACATAGCATCTAGATAAACGCCATCCTTAGGATTATAATCCTTCGTATTTTGTATAATACATCCGCGACCTTTTTCAATTTTTAATTTTATATCTAAGGTAATATTTTTATGCACGGTAGCTATATGTTGCATAGTATCAATTATTCTTACAGAAGGTGGTAATATGATATCCTGAGCGATTACAGGTTTTGGCCCAACGATACATAGAGATGCTTCCCGAATTCCGTACGAATCACTTTTAAGTACAATTTCTTTCAGATTTATCAAAATATCATGTACCGATTCTTCAATACCTATTATTGAAGAATATTCATGTGTTATGTTCTTAAATTTGGCACGTGTTATACATGTTCCTTCTACTTCTCCAAGTAAAGCTCTTCGCATTCCAAGACCTATTGTATTAGCTTGACCTTTGCAAAGCGGATATAGAATGAAACGACCATAATGAAGACGCTTACTATCTTCTCTGGATTCGACACACTTCCATTGTGGTCTCTTAAGGGAGACTGAGATCTCATCTTGAATCATATTAATTTCATTTTACTTGAATAGATTATTTCATCATTTTTTTGTTCAAATTCATTCAATTTTTACAAACGTCTCTTTTTGGGAGGTCTACATCCATTATGCGGTATAGGAGTTACGTCACGTACAGAATTTAAAAGTACGCCACTTTTACGAATGGTTCGTAATGCTGTATCCCTCCCCGAGCCAGCGCCGCTTATCCGGACATCCGCTCGGTTCATCCCCTGATCCATTAATGTACCAATAACATTTTCCACTGCAGTCTGAGCAGCAAATGCTGTACCTCTTTTCTTGCCTTTGAATCCACAGGCACCAGCAGAAGACCAAGAAACCACTTGTCCCAATACATCTGTAACAGTCACAATGGTATTGTTAAAACTTGCTCGAACGTAAATAACTCCTTTGAGTATGCGACGTTCATTCCTACGTGAACCAATTCTTCCTCTTGTAATACCAATTCTTCTTCTTGTAATACCAATTCTTCTTCTTGTAATTTTTGACATATTAATAGTTTTATTAATCGTTTCATATCTATGAGATAAAAAAATAAATCTATCTAAATCTATCTGTATAAATAGATTTAGATAGATTGGATGTCAAAATTGATTTTTAACATTTGTCTCTTGACATAGAGAAGGATTACCCCTGCCTTTGCTTATGTCTCAAATTGGCACAAATTACCCTAACTCGTCCCCGCCTACGAATTAAGCGGCAACTTTCACAAATTTTACGAACAGAAGCACGAATTTTCATGTCTGTGGTCCTTCAATTTGTAATGGGTACGCTCATATTCCATTTCATTTTCTGTAAAAATGGAGCTCATCTAATTCATAAGATCTATATATTGATCTCTATCAGATATTCGATAAAAATCAAAAGGTTATCTCATCGTTTGCAGATTTGTTGCGAAGTCTATAAACTATACGCCCCTTAGTTAAATCATAAGCACTTAATTCGACTTTGACTCTATCTCCTGGTAGTATCCGTATATAATTCTGTCGAATTCTACCCGAAATATAGGCTATAATATCAGATTCGTTATCTAAACGGACGCGAAACATACCATTGGAAAGTGATTCAGTAACCAAACCTTCCGCATTGATTAAATTGGAATCCTTCTTCATAATAAATAGGGTTTTGGTACTAATTTGATTATCAAATAACTCCCGATAAATGGGAATAAGCATCATATTTAGAGTTAAGAATAGTCTTTTCGTTCTGCCGCTTTTTCATATCTCACGGACCCGATAGTTTCATATAAAATTCAGATGAATTACCATACATAACATAGTATTTCTCCACCAATTTTTTTTTGCCGAGCTTCTCGATCGGTCATAATTCCTTGAGAAGTAGAAAGGATTACAATCCCCATTCCACCTAGAACTTTAGGGATCTCCCGAGAATTGGAATAGATTCTAAGACCAGGTTTACTAGTACGCTTTAAAGCGGTTATATATGTATTTTTCTTCCTTTTTCTATATTTCGAAGTTGAAATTAAAAGAGATTTTTGGCCTTCCCGGTGTTCCCTAACATCCTTTATAAAACCCTCTCGTACCAGGATTCTTCCAATCTTCTCAGTAATATTAGTAGTTGCTACTCGAACTGTGCGTTTTTTTACCATGTCAGCGTTTCTTATAACAGTCATTAAATTGGCAATAGTATCGTTACCCGTGACGAACTAAGTTTTAGGAATTCCCGATCTAAATATAAAAGGCATGTTTTATTTTTTCTTCTGAGGAATATGCCTGAAATGCAATCTACTGCGGTCTACAAAATACCTAAATTTTGATACAATTATTTCTATTGAATAGAGCTATCAGTATTTATAAAACCTCGGGAGCCAATGATACTATTTTGGTGAAATTCAATTGTCTCAATTCCCGAGCAACTGAACCAAAAACTCGGGTTCCTTTTGGATTTCCTTTCTGATCAATGACAACTGCTGCATTGTCATCAGATCGTATTATCATTCCATTGTCTCGTTTAAGTTCTTTACACGTGCGTATAACTACGGCTCTAACTACTTCTGATTTTTCCAGGGGCATGTTAGGTACTACTTCCTTAATCACAGCAATGATCACGTCACCAATATGAGCATATTTACGATTATTTGTTCCTAGAACTCGAATACACATTAGTTTTCGGGCTCCGCTGTTATCGGCTACATTCAAATAAGTTTGAGACTGAATCATTTTTCCTCCAAAAAATTTGTTACCTCAACGTAAATAAAAAAATTGATAATCTACAAACTATTAATCTTCTTCCACCAAAAAGAGCTCTTTCATTCTGTATTATATAGACGAAGCAATAATGAATTGAGTATGTATAGGCATTTTGTATGCAACAATTTGAAAAGCTGCTCTAGCTACAGTCTCTGACACTCCACCTATTTCATAAAGTATTCGACCAGGTCTGACGACAGATACCCAATATTCAGGAGCTCCTTTGGGTTTCCCCGAACCCATACGTGTTTCAGCAGATTTAATTGTAACGGGTTTGTCCGGAAATACACGTATCCAGATTTTTACACCACGACGGGCATAACGAGTTATTGCCCGGCGTCCTGCTTCTATCTGCCCAGATGTGATCCAAGCAGGTTCAAGTGCCTGAAGAGCAAATCTACCGAAACAAATGCGATTGCCCCGATAAGATACTCCTTTCATTCTTCTCCTATGTTGGTGACGAAATTTTGTTTTTTTTGGGTTCTAGTCGATGGTTTTATTCTAGCAAATATTACTATTTTTACGCCATCTCTACTTCAGAACCGGACATGAAAGTTTCTTCTCATCCGGCTCCTCGTGAAGGAGTCTATCCAAAAATGGGACAATCCATATTGACATAATGCTTTATATAGATAGCAGCCTATATACACAAACAAATTAGGCTAGAAATTACGCATATCATTCACGGAACAATTCTTTTATTTCAGTTGGGATTGTCCAATAAAAAATTCACAGGCGAATATTGACTCTTTCAGTATTTGCTTCATGGGTCGATTCATAGACTCCATTGAAATCAATTCCTTGTTGGTTTATTTCGCCATCCTATCCAATGGATGATTAAGATTCTTATATAATCTTATGCAGTCACAAGTTCCATCGTTCTCATAGCTTTTAAATTGATGTTCAGGTCTTCCCTCTGCAATGGAGCTCTAACTTCATCAGAATCAATTTCCTTAGTTTTCATCGACCCGAAGCTCTCTTTTTCGTAAACCGAATCCATGCAATCCGGAATGAATCCGGATGATTCTTATGCTTTATCACACTGCTCTTTAGGAGTGGCTCATGAACCATACAATACTGAAAGGAAGAAGATTTCATTCTTTCTTCTTCTCCTTCCCATCTTTTTCTTTTCTTGCATTGCCGAACGTCTCTCTCGCTTCACAAGAGATATAGATCTCATAGGTCTGCCCCTTTGTGGAAGAAGGTCTTTTATTCATTCCATATAACTATGAGTTATATGCACTTATAGTTATTAGCTTATTGGATCTTTATAATATGAAGCGGGGAGTTGGTTTCTAATACCAGAGACCAATCCGTCCTTATTTTGAGTTCTCCATCACTCATCACTTCAGAAAAGAAGCAAAAGCTCGATCTCAACGAGTCGCACACTAAGCATAGCACTGTTCCAGAATGGTAAATCTAAGTTCAATTTGATCTGATAGAATTGATGATTCATGATCAGAAAGATCATGGGATGAATCCATTATTCCTCATCCTCAAAAATCCAAATTTTTATCCCTAATACTCCATAGATGGTTCGAGCCGCATAATAACAATAATCAATTTTAGCTCGAATGGTTTGTAGGGGAACCCTACCTTGCTTGGTCGATTCGCGACGGGCCCTTTCTCTTCCGTCGAGGCGTCCTGCAATTTGGATTCGAATGCCTTTTACATCTGCTCCTTTAGCTAGTTCAATAGCTTTTTGAATCGTTTTTCTGAATGGAACTCTATTCTTTATTTGCAATGCAATATATTCTGCAAGAATATTAGGTTCTCTATAGGGGTTCGCTACTTCTTGCAGAAAAATGAAAAGTTTTCGGTCCACAGAAAGCCTATTTTGTAAAACCAAATATTCTATATCGTTTCTTAATCGTTTGATTTCTTGACGTACATTTGATCTTTTGGTTAACAAGTTGGGAAATCCCATATATATTTGGATATAAAGCAAACCTCTCTTTTTTGCAATCTCTATACGTGCGAGTCCCCCATAATCTGAGGAGCTCTTTATAAGTCGTATATAATTTTCAATGCAATTATATATTTTATCATCTTCTCGTAAATCTTCGGAATAATCCCTTTGTTTTGCAAACCAAAGGGAACGATGATTTTGGGTGAAACCAAGTCTAAAACCAAGTGGATTTATTTTATTTCCCATACATATTTTGCCTTTTTGGTATATAATTGGATTATTCAATCTATCTGGATATTTCTTCCAATACAATAGTTATATGACAAGTGGGTTTGTGTATTTGATAAGCACGCCCCCGAGCTCTAGGTTGAAATCTTTTGAAAAAAGAACCTTCATTCACTTCGGCTCTGCTAACAAATAAGTTAGCTTTATTTAAACTCATATTGTGATTAGCATTTGCAGCTGCAGAAGAAATTAACCGTAATATGGGATAACATGCGCCATAAGGCATCAGTTCCAGTATCATAAGTGCTTGTCCATAGGAACGACCACGAATCTGATTAATTACTCTACGTGCTTTATGAGCAGACATACGTATCTGTTTAGCCATAGCTCGTATTTTTGGGCTTTCGCTCTTATTTATCATTAACCTTCATCCTCCCCGATCTACGAAGACTATTACCAATAAGATTTCTTCTCGTTTTTCAATTTCTTCTCGTTTTTCAATTTCCTATTGTTTCTCGATTTCTTATCATTCTTCGTTATATGTCCCCGGAAAATAAAAGTAGGTGCAAATTCCCCCAATTTGTGGTTTACCATACGATCTGTTATGTAAATTGGTACATGTTCCTTTCCATTATGAACAGCAATTGTATGACCAATCATTGCGGGTACAATGGCAGATGCCCGGGACCAGGTCACTATTATCTTCTTTTCTTCCTTCTTGTTTAGATTTTCAATCTTCCTCAATAAAAAATTAGCTACAAAAGGATTTTTTCTTAGTGGACGTGCCATGGCCAATTACCTTTCTTTTGAATTACCTTTCTTTTTGTTGAAAGAAGAGATAAAATTGATTTCCAACTATTCCTACTTACGTCGACGAAGGATCGAAGCATCACTATATTTATTCCTCTTCCGACTCTTTCTTCCAAGCGCGCTATAGCCCCAGGGAGTCACGGGTTTTTTTCTACCAATCGGAGCTTTTCCTTCACCACCTCCATGAGGATGGTCCACAGGATTCATAACTACTCCTCTTACTTCAGAACGCTTACCCAGCCAACGTTTGGCTCCAGCTTTACCCAAAGCTCTATTGCTTGAATTGACGTTACCTACTTGTCCAATTGTTGCTAAGCAATTCTCGGGTATTAAACGAACCTCCCCAGAAGGTAATCTTATTGTGGCCAATCCACTTTCTTTTGCGATCAGTTCTGCTACAGCACCCGCTGCTCTAGCTAATTGTCCGCCTTTTCTGGCTTGTATTTCCACATTATGTATAGTCGTGCCTAAGGGCATATTGGTTGAAGTAGACCTTTAGTTCGTAAAAATCCCTTCCCAAACTGTACAAGCCTCTCTCAGGGCATACAGCTTTCTGGATGTACATGATATTCATCTAACAAATATATATATATAGACTAGATATATATAGATATATAGCTATCTATGGATCTAGGGTGAAGAAGGATATATACTCAATTCCCTATATCCCGATTCTGTACAACCTAGGTGTTTCTATTCCATCATCTGGCTTATGTTCCGTTTCCATGTAGCATTCAGAATGAATGACTTTATCAAATTACGTCAATACTTTTGTATCTTCCGGATAACGTAGGAGGCATTTGAAACATCTCTTTTCCATCCTTCTTTCTCTTTTTGTTCTTTTTTTTTTCTTTTCCTTCTCCAGAAAATATTCTCACTGTCCAGCTCCGAATCTGCCTCTGACCATCAAATCAGATGTGAGTAACTTGTCTCTATTTTCATAACAAGGGGTCCCCTACCCTATTTGTTTCTGCTTCAGACAATCTGGCCTTCTCCATATTATCATATCTCTGGAGCCAATGATTCCATATAAGTAACTATTGAACTCAATCACCCGCTGCCTTTTATCCTCAGTTTCCCTTTGGGATTCGTCCCGTACATAAAAGTATTCTCGTTGGATCAGTGATAGATTTGTAGGTTTCGCTGTAAACCTAATCGGTTGCTTCCGATTACGTAAATTAATAATTCAAACCGCACTCAAAGGTAGGGCATTTCCCATCGATATAGGAGCTCTTGGACCGGAAATAATAGTATCTCCAATCATCACCCCTCTGGGATGCAAAATATATGTCTTTTCACCATCCCTATAGTGTACGAGACAGATGTATGCACTTCTATTAGGGTCATATTCTATCGTTACAATTTTTCCCAATATGTCGTTTTTACTTCGCCGAAAATCAATTTGACGATATAGACGTTTGTGACCCCCTCCTCTATGTCTCGTTGTAATAATTCCTCTGTCATTACGACCTTTCCCGCAATGATGCAGTCCAGAGGTTAATTTCTTTTGTGGATGAGACTGGGCTCCACCGTTGAAATCTGATAGGGATCTATCGCGTGTGCCTGGAGTAACAGTTCCGTACAAACGAGTGGTCATGTTATTAATTAATTGAATAAGTATCATTCCTGCGGAAAAAGTGGGATAGAATAACCTGGTTCTAGTGTAATAATCATACGTCTATAACGCATTCGACGTCTCGTGATTTGCCTTATCTTTCCCTTCTTTTCCGGGGGTCGATAACTATTTATCGCTATTACTCTAACATTGAAAAAAAGTTCAATCCAATTCTTTATCCTTGTTTTGGTTGATCTCGAATCCACATTCAAAGTATATTGATTCTTTTCAAATAGGCGACAACTTTTTTCTGTAAGTACAAGATCTAGATATTGATCCTCATCCATAAATATTTCTCCTTTCCTATCTTTCACGAACAAATATAAATACCTATATCCACCCATCCATATTGATGATATTTAATCATTTTGCAATAAAATGATATGAATATATCATATGGATAACTCAAAATTTACGCTTTTTAATCCAAAAGCAAAATTATGTTTTTGAATCCAGGAATTGGATTTTGATTATCTCAAGTATGATTGATGGACGAATGGAAGAATCAGGTAAAATTAGTGTCATTCCCCTTCTCCTTTTCACGTTCAAATGAACAAGTTTGCCCTATTTATATGGTTGGTTAGGATCAATCCAAACCAGTTAATTTTATCTCGAATTTGAAATGCCAACTATTCAACAACTTACTAGAAATGCTAGACAGCCAATAAGAAATAGAACAAAATCTCCTGCTCTTCGAGGATGCCCTCAGCGTAGAGGAGTATGTGCTAGGGTGTATGTGCGACTCGTTTAGATCAGAAGCTGAAATGGAATAAGAGACTCTTCTAACAGAAGAATTTTTCTTTTCTGCTGTGGCAAAGTACAGATCTATCATCTAGCCTTACTGGGGATGAAATTTATGGTTTCCATTGGTGCAAATCCAATCACCTCCATCGATGTGGGATGAAAAGCAATTCCTCATTGGTAGCGAATGGCCATCAATCCATTTAGCGGGGAAATAATGCAAATTGTAAAAGTATAAAAAAGATACTTTTATTGCTGCGAGAACGGATCAAAAAGGTTAGCTACCTGGCCAACTCTCATAATTACATGTCGTCACTGTATGTATAAATCTTATCATGACAGTTTATGACAGTATTTTTTTACTTTCTAATTTGTGAGTAGAGCTCGAGGTGGTAAACTGTACAAGTTACTAATAACACACTCATCTCATATCTTATAAATTAAAGGGCTCCGGCGTATAGAGAGGACCTTACCGTTAGAGAAAGAACCATAGAAACGATGAAACCCGTGATTTTTTCTTCATGCAAGGTCCCATCCCTTGCCTATCTAGAAGGTGCCTAACTGAAGGGAATTATGGTTGGGAAGGTTACAGTAGCAAAAGCCATTGGAATCTTTATTTTATACATTAGAAGAATCAGTTCGATTCTTGATAAACCAAACGAAAGAAAGACTGATCAAAAAATAGATTAGTCATTCACGAGAATCAACTTCAATGACCAGAATTAAACGTGGATATATAGCTCGAAAACGTCGAAAAAAAATTCTTGCATTTGCATCAGGCTCCCGAGGGGCCCATTCAACACTTTTTCGAACCGCTAACCAACAGAAAATTAGAGCCTTAGTTTCTGCTCAACGAGATACAAGTAGACGAACGAGAGATCTTCGTCGTTTGTGGATTACCCGTATTAATGCGGCATCCCGTGCTAATGGAATCCCTTATAACAAATTCATACAATATTTGTATAAAAGGGAGTTGCTTCTAAATCGTAAAACGCTTGCGCAAATATCCGTATTAGATAGTAGTTGCTTTTCTACACTCTTGAAACACATTATTGTATAATGATATAAACTAAATCTCCCGGAGAATTCGCTCCGGGAAGCTAGAAACAAAAATGTTGAAATTAACAAATCCGCTTGGATGATCCAATTCCTTCAATCTTTTCAATCCACTTTTTGATAATAGAATTTAGATCTACCTTATCTTTCTTTGCGAGATATCCCAATTTTGATTCGATCAAGGAGTAAGCTCGTTTATAGGGATCAAATTAGTTATCACTAGTAACAAAAGGTACCAAAGATAGAATACGAGCTCGTTTAATAGCGGTAGTCATTAGGCGTTGTTGTTTCGAGGTCAATCGATTCACTCGACGAGATAATATTTTTCCTCGTTCACTCATAAATCGACTAATTAGGCTCATATTTTTATAATCAATCCGATCCCCTGATCCAATTCGAGGCAAACGTTTATGAAAAGTTCGCTTAGATTTATTCCTAGAAGACCGTCTGGATTTATTCCGAAAAGAGCGCTTATATTTATTCCGAATAGACCGTTTCTCTCCATTACCGAAAGATCGCTTAGATGTATTCATAGTTTGTTTTCCTCCCAAATAAACTATTTATTCAAAACATTTTGAAAAGAAATATTCAGAGATTTTGTTAAAATCTAAATTCTTTCTTTTTATATCTTTGATATATTTTTATCCTTGAAGACTGAGTAGTATATTCAATCTATTTCTTTATTTCTCCGTGAAGGGTATGCTTGTAACAATAAGGACAAAATTTCTTCAATTCCAACCGAATAGGTGTATTGTGTCGATTTTTGCAAGTCGTATATCTGGAAATACCCGCGGATTTTTTATCCGCACTATCCAGAGTACAACTGGTACACTCCAAAGTAATTGTTACTCTTACATCTCCGCCCTTGGCCATAAGCTCACTCTGGATATATATATATATGACATACTTTTCTTTTTTGGACCCTTTTTTTTTTTCCGCAAAAAGAGAAGAGAAAGAATGGGATAGAAGTTGTCGGAGATCTGATGATTCAAGATTTTATTACTGATTCATTATCGTAATAAAATCTTGAATCAGGAGTTTTCAACAGTATGGTATCTGTGGCAGGCTTTTTGGTATCTATATATCCTTTTCGTTTTATTCTAACGATCCTTCCCCTTGTGTAGCTCTGAACTCGGATCTATTGGGAACTCAATCAACTCCTTTTGTTTCTCAAGCAAAATTGAGAAGAGAGATCTAGCATCATTTTTTTTTTACTTTAACATTCGCAGTAAAACTAAAATTGGAAAAAGGGAAAAGTAAGAGCATCTGGAAAAAAACGGTTGATCTCTATCAGTGAACCGGCTAAACACCCGAACCATAGAGTCGCTAGCACCGGCGCCGTAGAAAGATATGTCTTTATATCTTGCATTGTTCGTAAGTTCCCCTTCTCAATCATGATGTATATGTTATATGGTGAACTACATTCGTAGTTCATGAATCTCTTGTACAGATAACCCGGAATAGATATCCGTACAATGATGCGGAATGCAAGATGTTGCTATTTCTGAAACAGAACATTTATCATTACGAGATATTATGAATGAGTAATAATTTTCTAGATAATAAACTCCACATATATAGAGTTTATTCACGAGATCGAATAAAAATGAAAGTGGATAAATGTGAAAAAAAATTTTGTTAGTATTAACATAATACTAAAGTTGAATAATTGAAAGGGATGTAGCGCAGCTTGGTAGCGCGTTTGTTTTGGGTACAAAATGTCGCAGGTTCAAATCCTGTCATCCCTACCCCGTTTTTACCTACGGGAAGAAAAGAGGGGGAGACCCATAGATACCGATTTGATAGTAGAGTGACTATCAGTTATCAGTCATGGGATCATGTCACATGCAAAAGTGTTTTTAAGAGTAAAAAAAAGTATTTTTTTTACTTCTTTTCTATTCGTACCTTTTCTCTAAGAAAGCGCTCTTAGTTCAGTTCGGTAGAACGTGGGTCTCCAAAACCCGATGTCGTAGGTTCAAATCCTACAGAGCGTGATCCTGTTCCTATTCAATCCAATTCTATTGACGGATTATCAATAATTTCAACTAGAACAATCAATTGAATCTGACCTCCCAGGATGAGTAGGAGGCCCATCAAAAAAAATGATGTTCCTCAATCAAATATCCAACTGATCACCACGTCGGTATTGTAAATACGCAGTTACAAATAATCCAGCCAGAGTTATAGGAATTAAACCTAACACAATTCCGGATAGTAAAGCTTCAACCATTTCGATTCAAAAGAATAAGTAAAGATAATAGCTACCCCGGATAGTAGCCCGAATTAACTATTAATATCAATATAATATATAATGATATTAAGAGAAGCCATGGGATTTTCGTAAAACTAGGGTGAACGAAGAAGTTTTCGTTTTTATTTTCAAATAAGTCGTATACTGCTCAAACCAATGAATAGGACTAAGGTGGAAATTAGCAGAACCAATAATAACCCGAAATAACTAATTATAGTAGGCATGGGAAAACTCAATGGAAGGAATATGATTGATACATATCTTTTTAAGGAAATTACCTATATTTTTACTATCTAGAAGATACGATAAGAATAAAAAAATATCACCAAATGAATACAATCAATGATTGTATCATTGATACGAAGGGTATCCACAAGTATGAATGAGAGCGGATTTGTGAAGATAACCCCACCCCATTTGATGAGTAGCACCAAGACCAACTGCGTAAACTCCTTCAGGAGTTGCGTAACGTTAGTAGTTGCGTTAATTGATTCTGCAATCATAGAAATATTAGATTTTTTTATTATGTGCATTCTTACAGTAAAAAATGCAAGCAAAGTCTCATATTCCAAGAATTCTATTTCCGTTCTAAAAGAAAATAGTTCTAGCCCGTGATTGAATAGAACTACAATTCGACCAAGTTGTAGAATATTCAATATCCGCTGGATCCTCTTCTTTATCTATGGGATGAGTAACATTTGGCCCTTAATATCCAAAGGGCTTATATTCCTAAGCCCTTCAATTTATGACTGACATTACTCCACCTGCAATGCTATTGGAAGTGCACCATAGAGGTGCTTCAAAGCTCCTCTTCTTATGAAACTTCCATTACTAGGATGATCTACAGGGACAGAATGCCCAAACGAACTGGAGAACAAAAAAACTTATAAAAAAAGGATAAGTTTAATAATAATGTTAAATGTCCTTCCTCTTGAAGCGGGATCAACGTGCTTTAGTTATAAAGCACGCTGTAGAAACGAAAGCCATTAATTTGCTTAATACTCGAATTCAAATGAGTTTCGCATGATCCACGTGCCCCAAATTGAATAAAATATTGATATAGAGTTCCGGCCTATCAGAAAACATAAATGAATAATCCTTTTTCTGTCCCGTGTAAGAAATCAAAGGGGTTGTTCAGTCGGCTAAACAGTTCTAGAAAAACTGGGAGGAGTAGAATCCTTTTACTCGCCTCCCTTCGGTAAAATAGTATTGCTACGTTGGCAAAAAGCCAGCTATACTGGTTCAGTATACTTTCAATATACCTTTGGTATAATATTGACAATCAAACGAGGATTAGAGAAAATATCAGTAATTTTCCATTTCCTGATCTCTATCTTTCATGGGGTCAATTCCCCTTTGACTTTCCAATAATATATGGAGCTTAGCATGTCTGGGAATACGGGAGAACGCGCTTTTGCTGACATTATTACCAGTATTCGATATTGGGTTATCCATAGTATTACTATACCTTCGCTATTCATAGCGGGGTGGTTATTTGTAAGCACGGGGTTGGCTTATGATGTATTCGGGAGCCCCCGGCCGAATGAGTATTTCACAGAAAGCCGACAAGAGGTTCCATTAGTCACTGACCGTTTCGATTCATTAGAACAACTCGATGAGTTTACTAGATCTTTTTAGGAGGTACTAATGACTATAGATAGAACCTATCCAATTTTTACAGTTAGATGGTTGGCCGTTCACGGACTAGCTGTACCTACAGTTTTTTTCTTAGGGTCAATATCAGCAATGCAGTTCATCCAGCGATAAACTATCTACTATATATAAACTATATTACGGAGCTATGACACAATCAAACCCAAACGAACAAAATGTTGAATTGAATCGTACCAGCCTCTACTGGGGGTTGTTACTCATTTTTGTGCTTGCTGTTCTATTCTCTAATTATATTTTCAATTAAATATAGTGAGAATCTTCTCTATTACCCAATTTGGTGAGATCTAATACTAATATATATGTATTATTGTTTATGTCTTGAGCATGACTATTTAAGACAATTTGATGTAAAAGGGAGTAAGAGAAATGACCGATACCACTGGAAGGATCCCTCTTTGGTTGATAGGTACTTTAACCGGTACTCTTGTTATTGGTTTACTAGGTCTCTTCTTTTATGGTTCCTATTCCGGATTAGGATCATCCCTATAGATAATGAATTTTAGTTCATATCTATGGGAAATACTCTACATGCAAAAGTGAAAATTAAAAAAGAAAGATAAGACCTTACGGTACCGTAAGGTCTTATCTTTCTTTTTTTTAATATCTTTGAGGCTTACAATTTTGAGATTCATAAAAATCCCACGATTGTTTTATTTCCTCCCATTCTTTTAGTAATGTGATGAGACATTATATTCTCATGCTTCTGATATGCAGAAGCATAGCATTCCATCGATCTAGTTTGAATGTCCCTCTTCAAACAAATATTAATTGACATATTATTCTGCTTGTCCATTTCTGGAACAGAGAATTACACAATCCTTTTTATGGATGTAGAATTACACCTTTTACGTTATGGCCCAAGCTGAAAAAATGTTTTGCTTTTATTAGAAAAGCAACTAAAAGGAACGAGCCTTATTCAAATGTTTACTTTTTTTTTTCAAATAGGTCCTTCCTCCCATTTGCTCAATCAACCCAACCATATTCGCTTTTACTCGCCTGCTCTTCCTTTTTCCCAAAATTGATCAAAAGTCAGTCAAAAACTGACTTTCTTTTATTAAAGGAATAGGATGAGAAATTAGATCAGAAGGAGTAGTAAGCGCAGAGATATATATAGATATATATATATACGAATCTATTATATATAGATATTCGAACAGAAGGAAAGAGCGAATGAATGCTCCCTATCTTCGAAGAAGGATTACTCTAATATAAAAATTGTATATTATTCGTATTATACATAAGGTATAGGTTCAAATCTTTCGGTCAACTTAAGGGGTGGTAATAGACACATAATTTTATGTACCTAAAAATTCATCTCGGCCAATTGAACTTTCTCAAACTGTTTTTTCTTAAGGACCAGAAATATCTGTGCCAAAATGACAGATGCTAGGAAGAATAAAAGACCTTGAACGCGTAAAGGATCTTGAAGCACTAGTTCTGCATCTCCTTGACCAAATCCACCCACATTAGGGTTATTCGTTAACGGCTGATCAACCTTGATCAATTCCCCTTCTGAAACAAGAAGTTCCGGTCCCGGGGGTACAATGTCAACCACTTGTCGACCGTCTAATTGATTATCAATAGTTATTTCATATCCACCCTTTTGTTTACGTAATATTTTGCTCACTCTACCTGTTGCTGAAGCATTATAGACCGTATTGTTGCTCTTGCTCCCATCGGGATAAATTTGTCCTCTTCCTCTATTACCACCCACATAGATGGGGTATTTAAGAAAGTGAGCTATTTTATTAGTAGAAGGATTTGGTGAAAGGATGGGAAAGAGAATTTCACTATATTTTTGACCGGGAACAGGACCTATTACGATAATGTTTTTTTGATTAGGACGATAGTTCTGGAAAAAAAGATTACCCATTTTTTCTTTCATCTCAGGAGAAATACGATCCAGAGGGGCTAATTCGAACCCTTCGGGTAGAATAAGAACAGCTCCTACATTTAAATTCCCTTTCTTACCGTTAGCAAGAACTTGTTTTATTTGTGTATCATAAGGAATTTTAACGACTGCTTCAAATACAGTATCGGGAAGCACAGACTGTGGAACTTCAATTTCCACAGGTTTTTTAGCCAAATGACAATTGGCGCATACAATACGCCCAGTCGCTTCTCGAGGATTTTCATAACTTTGCTGTGCGAAAATGGGATATGCATTCGAAATAGATGCCCGAGTGATTATATGTATCATGATCAAGACCGAAATGAATCGAGTTATCCACTTTTTAACTCGGTCGTAATAAGTATTTCTATTTTGCATGGTTCAATTATGGGCTCCAATCCTTTTGTTTGAAAATACATAAGAGTAGGTAGCTATCATAGCTACCTGTATGCAATTTTGCTACTAGATTAGTCAGTAGCGTCTTTCACACTGAACTAGAAAGGGAATGAAAAAGGGACAAATATAAAAAACAATTGAATTGAACTGTTGTTAGATGAACAAGTTCGTTATTCATTTATTGAGTGATAAATTACTACAAGTGAAGGAGATGTACGATTAAGACGACGAAAGATCCAATATTTGAAAATCGTATCCAAAATGACTGGGAAAGTAGAAACAAGACCAGATATTATTCGTTCATTATAGCCCAATCCATAATTTTCGAAGATCCAATTGATCAAAAGTTCCCAACCATGGGGCGAATGAAACCCGATACATAGATCGGTTGCTAGAAGAATATAAAAAGCTTTGGTCGTATCGCTTAAGCTATAGAATAATTCTTGGATCCAAGAATTAAGAATAGCAAGCTTATTCTTACCCAGGATAAGATAAGCACTTAGAATAACAAAACCTATTATATTTGTTAATAAGTGTAAGATTATTTGAATACAATCTTGATTATACATTTTCACCAATTCAATCATTTTTTTTTGAATCTCTATCCGAGGATCTTGTGAATCCGTTTCCAAAGAATCTTCCACCATTCTTTCTAACATAAAAAGCTCCTCTATTTTCTCAAATCTCCCTAGAGTGCTTTCTTCTTGTATATAATCAAAAATTTTTTTAGATTGATTAGTATTCCACCAATTCGTAACCCAAGGTTCCAAGGCTTTCTGTAATGAAATTGAAATTCCCCAAGGGAGTACTACTAGACCTGCAAGATATCGCAGAGAGGCTGATGCTTTATATTTGGCCACTTCCAATTCGCGAATCGCTAACGAGCTAGATTCACTTGTGAGCTCTGCGCGAAATCTGAACAAGGTACGAGTTATAGAACGAGGTATGGGATTCATAGATTGATGTATTGAGTAATTCTTCGACTCCGAGAAATACTATGCTTCGGATAAGCAACGATTCATTCCGAATAAGAAGGAGAATAGAAATAGAGATTGTTCCCAGCCGAATCCATAGTTTAAAATCGCTTTGCTCTAGACTAATTCTGTATTCATTATTTTACTATCAATTTTTTCTCCGAAGACTTAAAGTTACATATAAGTCTTGCTTTTCCAAGTGAAAAAGGAGATCAATGTTTCCTAGCAAAAAAGATCATAGTTTGGGGATAAGATCCACCTAAATAAATTGAAATAAATATAGAATTCATTTCGGGGTGAATCCGGTTGGTATATTCGATTCAATTATCCGATTGAAGTATGCATTTGTAAAAAAAAAATGCCTAAAAGGTACGATATATAGTATATACATATGTGTATTTTTTGATACATCGTATCAGTCTACTGGCTCTATTGGCTCCCTTCTAAAAAGAAGAGGAGCCATGAGGTGTTTGGGAACTGCCGGGAAATACTAATCAGATTTTCTAGGCACCCCCCTCCTTTTTTTCCTGATCGTGAAAATGAACTGCATGTTCTTTCCCCCCCCCACCAACCTCTCATTAAAACCTCTCCCTTTCGTATATACTCGAGGATATATCGGTTTTTCTATCGAGAACTAGAGAGATAAATAACCCACCTAAAAGCCTTCAATAGATACACGTAAAAAACGTGCTAATTCGGCGGCTTTCTGCTCCATTTCACGTAAGGTCAAATTATCTTCAGTACGAATTAAGGGAATTTCTTGTTGACCTTTTATTTGCATATAAATAACACGACGAGGAAAAATACCTTCTTTCACTTCCATTTTGATCGCCCGAATATCTCTTATAGGAAATTGAAGTGAAATACAACGATTTCTCCCGGGGAATCCCCAACGAAAAAGACATACGACCCCTTCTTTTTTATCAAACTTATTGTAGCCACTACCCACATTACACAGAATTGTGCACCACAAATAGGTGCTAATGAATAGACCTGCAATACCATAAAAACACATTACAATTCCTTGTGGAACAAAAAGTATTTGCTGAGATGACAATAGGGGTATCAGGTTCCTACCGAGATAACTCGAAATTCCGACTAAAAAAAATCCTAGTGAACCTGAGAAGAGTATACAAGCCCAAAAAAAATTACTCATTTTTCGAGACCCTCTTACGGATTCTATCAACAGCTGTTTTGATCGACGATTCATAACAAATTGTGTCCTATTTCATTTAAGGCAATGGCCAAATACTCCTTTGGAGTCCGAACTAATTCTCATAATAATAAGCTAGCTATACACATCTAAGCATCTAGGCCGAGAATAGAATATCTCGGCTATCGTTCCCCTATGGTTTTTCCGTGCTCTCCATTTGGAACATTGTAACTTATCAATCGATTGTAAAAACGATACTTTATGGGATTAATCTAATATAAATCTTTATATTAACATAGATATTTATCTATATTCGTGTTAGATAAGAAACATATCCATTCATGGATGGATATGGATAGATATCCATCCAGATTCTATCCATATATTATACCTCTGGCGTATATACCAGATGGTACATATACATCTATTCATCATATATGAATAGATCTATTATCTAGATGGATATCTAAATAGATCTATTTCGTTCCTATTTAGAACGAGCGTTTTATGTTCTACTAAACGATAAAGTATATCTTAGATTGAAACCAATTTATGAAATCTGGTTGGACTAGATTCATAGAATCTCGTCTTTTTGGATATGGAAATACAAGAAAGCCATTGTAACTGCTGGGAAAAACAGGCCCACTAGAGGCACAAAAATAGAGGGTATGCTATTTGCCATAGAACGAGTACCTTACTGAAATATTTTACATTATTAAAAATAATGATTATAAGACCGAATGAGCGATAGGTCAAAACCAAATAAGTGGTCCTGTCCTTCTTCATAAACACATCTAAAAAATATTGTTCCTTTTCGCATGGAATAATTCTTTTGAATTCCAAAAACTATTTGAAACTCAACCCGGAATCTTCTTTTGATTGATATAGAAGTGTAAGATTATTCATCTTAAGGACTGAATAAATATCTATATATAGGTCTATTACAATAACGCTTATACATATTGAAAAATCTTCTTTATTAGTAAGAAGGATTTCAATCTTTTTCCTCCGATTTTCAAATTGCGTAAGAACTTATATTGCATATAATTAGAGGATCAATACTTTTGATGTAGATCCGACTTTTCCTTTGTCGCGAACTTGTATCATAACAGATGGTTTTGTTACAAAGAGCTCAATCAACCAATATAATAATGGATTGCTCCTTATAAGCAAGAAAACTCTACGGCGTTGAATCAACGAAACTTGTAAAGCTTCAGTATATCACGCAAAACACCTTTTAAAATACTCCGTGGAACAATTAGATCAAATAAACCATGATAAAATAAATACTCAGCCGTTTGGAAATCATCATCTTCTATTGTTAGATTTAATGTCTGCTCAATCACTCTTCTACCAGCAAATGCAATGTACGCTTTAGGTTCAGCAATAGTTATATTTGGCAACATGCCGAAACTAGCAGTCACTCCACCTGTTGTCGGAGAAGTAAGAATCGATATATAGAACAACTTTTTCTTACGTTGAAAAATATTCAACGCAGAAGCTATTTTGCCCATCTGCATTAAACTAAAACTTCCCTCTTGCATGCGGGCTCCACCCGAAGCACACACCGTAATCAATGGAAGAGATTTCTTGGTAGCATACTCGATCAGACGGGTCATTTTCTCACCTACTACCGAGCCCATACTACCCCCCATGAATTGAAAATCCATAACTCCAATTGCGATAGGAATACCATTTAATTGACCTATACCTGTTTGAATAGCGTCGGTTAAACCTGTGTCTATTTGATAGGAAGTGATATGGTCCATATAAGGTTTTTCCTCCATATCAAGTTCCCTCTCTTCCTTTTTCCGCTCTTCACGAAGCTTCTTCTGCTTCCTCTTTTCACGAGAAATCATATAATGAATCTTTTGGATTTCAAGAGCAAGCTTTTTTTCTGGAGCTTGCTCCTCGCAAGGCAAAATATTATACTCCTCCAAAAACTGTTCAGAAAAAGAATCTTCAGGAACCTCCTCTTCATCAACTTCCTCCTGAGGAATCTGCTCAAAGGGTGAAGGTCCCTTCTGGGAAGATGCAGCAATGTTCTCACGAAGTGAACGAACCTCCTCAGGAAGTGAAGGGGCCTCCTTAGAAGGAATCTCCTCTTCTGATTCTTCAGAAAAATCCTTTAACCACCAATTTAACCACCGAAGAAACTCTTCTGAAGATTCAGCTGAAACTGGAGTATACTGTTCAAGATACTTTTCCCAAGTCCGTAGGGACTTAGAGTCGTCCCAAAATTGTTCAGAAAAAGGATCTTCAGGAGCCTCCTCTTCAGTGTCTTCAGAAAAACTATCTTTTATTTCTGGAAAAGAATTTAGAGAACAAGAATCCATCAAAGTAACTATCTTTCCATATAAGAGGATCCCTTGCAGTTCATCTTTGAAAGATTGAACTTCCAAAGATTCTAGATCTATCTTCTCCAAAATAGATATATGCCGTTGAAAACAATTTTGAGCAAAATTCATTAGTATTTGTTTGAGATATCTACGGAATACTCTTTTCAATATATTGAAAATATTTTCCTTATTATTGTTTGGGGTCCGCTCTCGCATCTCATTAAAACTATTTCTAAAGTTCTCTTCTATATATTTGATATCTTGCGTCAATTTTTCTATATATTCGATATCTTGTATCAGATTTTCTGGATATTCGATATCTTGAATCAAATTTTGATTAATAGAAGGCCCCTCTTCTATTATCTCCTCGAAAATTTCTTCTGTAAGTAGAAATTCTTCAATTTTTGGAAAAAATTTCCAAAGCAAAAAAGAATAATATATACAGAAATTCCAGCAATAATCTATCGAAATTTTCGAATTTTTGCGGTTCATCTGCCAAGGGATCTCCATCTTTTCTTCAGTTCGATGATTTTCAAACTCGGAAAAAACATCTATGGTACATATATTTTCATCCATGGGAAACCAAGTGCCAGGATCAACTAAAAGTTCAATCCTATCGGAACTACTCATTTGCATAGGAAAGCCGCAATCTTGGCAAATTGCCATATTTTGCCTCAAATGCTTCCTAAATTGCATATTGTAACAATTATCGCATTGCGCCCATAATTGTCTCAAACGCTCATTATCAATTAGCTGAGGCTGCTCAGTATTTTCATCTCCTTTCTTGACAATAGCGAGGTGATTCGCTTTCTCGGTCAAATCCTCAATTACTCGATTAATTCGACGTCGTTCTTCGTGCCATTCTCTTAAAGTCATGATATCTCCTTCATCGTATACAATATACGAATACACTAAATTTATTCATTTAATTCATATGAAAGTGGAATAGTATAAAATAGAGAATCAGAAAAAAAAATATTGGATTCATTTGAAAGTAGAATCAAAGTAACATTCTGAAAAGGAGCTATATATATATATATATATCATGAGCTTCCAAAGGCATTTTTATTTTCATTCTTTTTTTTTCCAAGGAAAAAAATAGGTAAATTTAGTTTTTACTCTTTCTTTCCTTTTCACCTTCTTCCCAAAAAGAAGAAGAAAATAGCAAATGAAAACGTATTAATTATTCTTAATCTTCTTAGAATCAGAAGAAACAGACACAAGGAAACACTAGTTTCTTCAACGTCTCTCGCTTGTACTTCTCGCCCGCCAAAAGGGTCTTTTATATAAGACCCGTTCGTCGGTTCTCTTGCTAAACCGGGCAAACATTCAAAGATCTATCCTACATTGGTCTATCCTAGATTCATTCGGCAAAATGTCCCTAAAATGGATTTACCTCGAATGAAGTTCAATTATTCGATTTCTTAAATATTATCAAATAGGGTTCGGGCTAGAAGGGATTTGAACCCTTGACTCCAAGGTCCGGAACCATGTGCTCTGATCCACTGAGCTACCAACCCCTACAAGGTAAAAAAGTATGTACTTGATTTACATATACGTATATACGTGTCTATATGAAGTGACACTTCAAATTCGAGGAAATTTAGTAAATCTCAATCTGGATCGACAGGATTAGATTCTGTCAATCCAATGTAGAATCCTTTGGTGAATTATGCCGCCATTCCTATAATAATAATATCTGATTATCGAATCAGATTCGTACAAATATGTGTTCGTGATTCGGCCCAATCTTTTACTAGAAAGATTGGGCCGAGTTCGATCCGATTAGGAGAGCCAATGCTGGATTATAAAGTATCAATCGTATCAAATATAAATACGATTTCTTTCCATACTTCACAAGCAGCAGCTAGTTCGGGACTCCATTTACTAGCTTCACGGATCACTTCATTACCTTCACGAGCAAGATCACGTCCCTCATTACGAGCTTCTACACAAGCTTCTAAAGCAACCCGATTGGCTACTGCACCAGGTGCATTTCCCCAAGGGTGCCCCAAAGTTCCTCCACCAAACTGTAATACAGAATCATCCCCAAAGATCTCGGTCAGAGCAGGCATATGCCAAACATGAATACCCCCCGAAGCTACAGGCAGGACACCTGGCATAGATACCCAATCTTGAGTGAAATAAATACCGCGACTTCGGTCTTTTTCAATAAAATCCTCACGTAGCAGATCCACAAAACCCAAAGTTACTTCTCGTTCTCCTTCGAGTTTACCTACTACAGTACCGGCGTGAATATGATCTCCCCCAGACATACGCAACGCTTTCGCTAGTACACGAAAGTGCATACCGTGATTTTTTTGTCTATCAAGAACTGCATGCATTGCGCGGTGAATGTGAAGAAGTAGGCCGTTGTCTCGGCAATAATGAGCCAACGAAGTATTTGCAGTAAACCCCCCCGTCAGATAGTCATGCATAACGATAGGAACTCCCAATTCTCTAGCGAATACCGCTCTTTTTATCATTTCTTCACATGTACCTGCAGTAGCATTCAGGTAATGCCCCTTAATTTCACCCGTTTCAGCCTGAGCTTTAAAAAGTGCTTCAGCGCAAAAGCAAAAACGATCTCTCCAGCGCATAAATGGTTGGGAATTTACGTTCTCATCATCTTTCGTGAAATCAAGTCCACCACGAAGACATTCGTAAACTGCTCTACCATAATTCTTGGCAGACAGCCCCAATTTTGGTTTGATAGTACATCCCAATAGGGGGCGGCCATATTTATTTAATTTATCTCTTTCCACCTGGATACCATGGGGTGGACCCATGAAAGTTTTGGAATAAGCAGGAGGAATTCGCAGATCTTCCAGACGTATAGCCCGTAGGGCTTTGAATCCAAAAACATTACCTACAATAGAGGTGAACAGGTTAGTAACCGAACCTTCTTCAAAAAGGTCTAAGGGATAAGCCACATAGGCAATAAATTGAGTTTCCTCTCCAGGAACAGGTTCGATGCCATAGCATCGCCCCTTGTAACGATCGAGGCTGGTAAGTCCATCGGTCCAAACAGTAGTCCATGTACCAGTGGAAGATTCGGCAGCTACTGCCGCTCCTGCTTCCTCGGCAGGCACTCCGGGTTGAGGAGTGACTCGGAATGCCGCCAAGATATCAGTATCTTTGGTCTGATATTCCGGAGTATAATAAGTTAATCTGTAATCTTTAACACCAGCTTTGAACCCAGCACTTGCTTTAGTCTCTGTTTTTGGTGACATAAAAAAGTCCCTCCCTATGATTGATTAATCACTCTTACAACGACGGGGTCTGCTCGACCTGGGTCAAACGTAACGTAAATAATTCATTTACGTCAATCGATTATAAAACACTTAAGTTATCCGTAATTGGACAATAAAACTTGTCCGGATACATTATTGTATAGTGTTCTGTATGTATAACGCAACCCAGAAATTGACTTTGTTTCACGATTGACCCGAGGATCTTTTAGCTGTGAAATTAGTCCATGAATTAAAAAAAAACAAATTGATTATTTATCATAGTGTGTGGTAATGTGAATTAATTATACGGGTGATAAATATATCTAAAACAGCGGAGAAAGAAGACGAGAAGAGGAACGGGGGGGGAGAGAGACAAAAACAACCAACGAGAGAGAGAAAGGTTATGAATAGAATTCCAGTTCTATATCTTACAGAGGATCTAGGCATAAGGTTAAATATTTCTATTTCCAGACAAACCGAACACTTTCTCATAATTCTTATTAATCTACTTCAATATTAGTAGAATATGAAATGTATTAATTAGGAGACGAAATAGCCTCAATAGCTTCTAATCGTGTTCTAGCTCTTTTGAGAGCTACATCAGCCTCAATTGCTTGTCTCTTACCTCGAGCTCGAGCAAGGTCTGCTTTAGCTATACGAAAATCTTCCCGAGCCTCTTGAAGATCAATGTCAATACCTCTTTCTGCATTATTTACCAATACAGTGACATTATTATCATCTATCTTGGCGAATCCACCCATCAATGCCATAGTGGACCACTGTGCATCGAGACGTATTTTCATAACCCCAATATCCAAAGCTGTAACAAGTGAAGCATGATTTGTTAATACACCAATTTGACCGCTATTGGTAGATAGTATAATTTCTTTAACTTCTGAATCCCAAACAACTCGATTAGGAGTCAGCACACGAAGATTTAGGGTCATTTGACAAATTAATTTTCCACTTTGAAGTTCATAGCTTTCGCGGTAGCTTCATCGATGTTACCCACCAAATAAAAAGACTGTTCAGGGAGACCATCTAATTCTCCCGAAAGAATCATTTGAAACCCCCTAATTGTTTCGATAAGACTAACATATTTACCTGGAGAACCAGTGAATACCTCTGCTACGAAAAAGGGTTGTGACAAGAAACGTTCAATTTTTCTTGCTCTTGCTACGGTTAAACGATCCTCTTCTGATAATTCGTCCAGCCCAAGAATAGCTATAATGTCTTGAAGTTCCTTATAACGTTGCAAGGTTTGTTTAACTCCTTGTGCAGTTTCATAATGTTCCTCGCCCACGATCGAAGGTTGGAGCATAGTCGATGTTGAATCTAAAGGATCGACCGCTGGATAGATGCCCTTGGAAGCTAATCCTCTCGACAATACGGTAGTAGCATCCAAATGTGCAAATGTTGTAGCAGGAGCAGGATCGGTCAAGTCGTCCGCAGGTACATAAACTGCTTGAATGGAGGTTATAGATCCCTCTTTGGTAGAGGTGATTCTCTCTTGCAAACACCCCATTTCCGTGCCAAGAGTCGGCTGATAGCCCACAGCGGAAGGCATTCTGCCTAATAGGGCGGATACCTCTGATCCTGCTTGGACAAAGCGGAAGATATTGTCAATGAATAAGAGGACGTCTTGCTTATTGACATCTCGGAAATATTCCGCCATGGTTAGGGCAGTTAAACCGACTCTCATACGAGCTCCTGGTGGTTCATTCATCTGCCCATAGACCAGAGCTACTTTGGATTCTGATATATTTTGTTCCCTAATGACTCCCGATTCTTTCATTTCCATATAAAGATCATTTCCTTCGCGGGTACGTTCTCCCACCCCACTAAATACAGATACGCCTCCATGAGCCTTAGCAATGTTGTTGATTAACTCCATAATCAGTACTGTTTTACCCACGCCAGCCCCCCCGAATAGCCCGATTTTACCCCCACGGCGGTAAGGAGCTAAAAGATCCACTACTTTAATACCTGTTTCAAAGATTGAAAATTTGGTATCTAACTGCGTAAAGGCGGGAGCAGGTCTATGAATAGGAGACCTTGTGCTAGCATCTACAGGACCTAAATCGTCAACAGGTTCTCCAAGAACATTAAAAATTCGTCCAAGAGTAGTTCCACCAACCGGAACACTAAGAGGAGCCCCCGTATCAATAACTCTCATTCCTCTCATCAAACCATCTGTAGCACTCATAGCTACAGCTCGAACCTTATTATTTCCTAATAATTGTTGTACCTCACAAGTAACTTGAATTAGTTGACCTATTGTATTTTGGTCCTTCACTATTAAAGAATTGTAAATATAAGGCATACTATCTGGAGGAAAAGATACATCCAGTACAGGGCCGATGATCTGAGAAATACGGCCTACATTTTTTTCTACAAGTGTGGAAATTCCAAGAACAAAAGGATTGGTTCTCATAAAAAAAAAAAGAGATTTATTCTAATTGTTTGCTGATACTATTAAACAAACAAAAATGTGGTGTATCAAGTTGATGAGTCAATCATGATTGAGAGCTACCACTTCGATTTACTTAGTAATATCTTTGATAGTTCAACTTCAATAATAATCTGAAAATGGATTCCTTATTCCCATGAAATAAAAATTTATTTCGAAATAAAAAGTAGAAAAACTTCTTAGGTGCCATTGAGTCCGGCATCCAAGAAGTTTTACCTACTATTGGATTTGAACCAATGACTCTCGCCGTATGAAAGCGATACTCTAACCACTGAGTTAAGTGGGTCTTTTATCATCATAGGTATTTAATTGGACTTATAACCCATTTTAAATGGAATTCAACCCATAAACAATATGCCCCTAACTAAATAATATTAGATCATGAAATATCTTACCTTGACAGATAGTCATCTGTTTGGTTAGTATAATATATCATCAGGATTGGCAAGGGCTATAGCTCAGCAAGGTAGAGCACCTCGTTTACACGTGCGCCAATGGTTTTCAGGAGAGTTTATCGGTTTATCCGATCTAAAAATAGATCTTATGTGAAATAGTCTTACTCTATGAATTAAGAGAACAATAGCATGACAAAAAATTCGAATCAATTTGATTAGAATTCTAGATCTAATTGATATGGTCAATCTCAGGGCTATTCAATGCCAGGCATAATGAGTATAATATGGGGACCTCAAAATAAAATCTTTTCGCTTTATGAACTTTGAGGTGTAAGAAGTCTCATATTACTTTTCATTTTCGAAGCGATAGAGACTCCTTTTGAGTTGATCTATGTCTGAGCAAGGCAGACCTACGTCAAGGGAACCTTTTGAGTCACTTTGGGATTGCTTTTGGGAAAAAATCCCATCTGGAGCATACGGAGCCATCTTATTTTCTTCCTAGAAAGAGGAGAATGGCAGACTAACTGATCAATCCATCAGTTAGTGACAGAGCCCAATGCAATAAAAATGCATGTTGGGTTCTTAGAACAGTTCAATTCATGTTGATAATAAAAACTTTGATCTGTTTCACCGAGAAGGTCTACGGTTCGAGCCCGTATAGCCCTATACGCTGGACTAAGTTCTGGTACTCTTAATATTCCCTCAATTTACTATTGTTTCTATGACCCGATCCTAACCAAACCTGGGTCAGATCGTATCAACTATTCTCCTGTGCCTATGAAGATTAATAGAGACGCGGGAACAAGGCAGATCGATCAAATTTCATTGATCGAAATCAAATTGATACCGTATGATTGGGCTTATGTATTGTGCATTATTTAAATGCATTTTCTTCAACAAAAAAGATAGATCTTTGGATTTATCCCACCTACCTGCCGGAACAGAGTAATAGAGGAATTCATTCCTCTAACTTTTGATAAAACCAAAGTGTTGTAACTTAGACTATAACAAACGAATCGTTATTCGTTACAAACAAAAACTTGTTGTTTAATATTTGTTTTGTTCTGAGAAATGATCCATTAGGTAACATAATATATCTAACCGATTGAAAAAAAAGCTTCGTTGAAGGAATGCCCTCTGTTTCACGCAATCCATACGTCCAGTCACTGTTGATAACAGGATCAATCAGATATGGAGCTGTGAGCTCCAAACATACTCATTCTTTCATGGGTTTACGCACATATTTTTAATACCCGGCTGAAAAGGGTCAATTTTATACAAATGTTGATCCTGGCTAAACAGGAACCTTCGGTTCGTGCTCTTGCTAACCCTAAGATCATATCATGTTAGTTATGATAGTTATCGGGAAAACACATTCATGTTTAAAACAACTCTTTCCCAGAGAATTTGATCTATTTCACAGGAGTTTTTTTATGTTTCTATTTTCCGAATATGAACCTTTTTGGATATTTCTATCAATATCCAGCTTTATTCCTATTATAGCATTCTCAATTTCAGGAGCTTTGGCTCCTATCAGTAAAGGACCAGAGAAGCCCACTAGTTACGAATCTGGTATAGAACCCATGGGGGATACTTGGATCCAATTTAGGATTCGTTATTATATGTTCGCTTTAGTGTTCGTTGTGTTTGATGTTGAAACAGTGTTCCTATATCCGTGGGCTATGAGTTTTGATATTGTGGGTCTATCCGCATTGATAGAAGTTTTTATTTTCGTGCTTATCTTAATTGTTGGTTTAGTTTATGCATGGCGAAAAGGAGCATTAGAATGGTTTTAGCTTACAAGTCTCTGGGCGGTGGAAGAGAAGTACAAGATTCCATAAAGTCAGTAATAAACCCTATAGAATCACCTCTACTTGATCGAACAACTCGAAATTCGGTGATTTCAACTACCGTAAATGATCTGTCAAATTGGGCCAGACTCTCCAGTTTATGGCCGTTACTTTACGGTACTAGTTGTTGCTTCATTGAATTCGCTTCATTAATAGGTTCACGATTCGATTTCGATCGTTATGGTCTGGTACCAAGATCCAGTCCTAGACAAGCTGACCTCATTATAACAGCTGGCACTGTGACAATGAAAATGGCTCCTTCTTTGGTAAGATTATACGAGCAAATGCCCGAACCAAAATATGTCATTGCTATGGGAGCCTGTACTATTACAGGAGGAATGTTTAGTACAGATTCTTATAGCACCGTCCGCGGAGTGGATAAGTTAATTCCGGTAGATGTCTATTTGCCGGGTTGCCCGCCTAAACCAGAGGCTATTATAGATGCTATAATAAAACTTCGTGAAAAGATAGCTCGAGAAATATATGAAGATAGGATTGAGCCTCAACAAGGAAAGAGATTTTTCACTCTAAATCATGGGTTTGATGTTGTACCCAGTATGAATACTGAAAATAAAGAACAAAAGTTTTTACATGAATTTACCGAACCTCCAATTGAATCGACTTTCCAGATATTCTCCGAAATGCCCGAATCTATTTCAGGGATACCCCTTGAAAAATAAAGAATTGGGGAATAAAAAAATCTTTAGTGAAAAGTAACGAATAGGAAATCCAATTTTCTGCAATTGCATTACAAATGTTAACCCCCTATACAAATACCTTGACAAAAAGTGCGGATAAAATCCGGGGTCGATTATCTGCTTGGTTAGCCAAGCATAAGTTAGCTCATAGACCTTTGGGTTTCGATTATCAAGCCACAGAAACGCTACAGATAAAATCTGAGGATTGGGCTTCTATAGCCATCGCTTTATATGTTTATGGCTTTAACTATCTCCGTTCCCAGTGTGCCTATGATGTAGCACCAGGGGGCTTATTGGCTAGTGTATATCATCTTACAAAAATAGATGATAATGCAGATCAACCCGAAGAGGTCTGTATAAAAGTTTTTGTACCAAGGGAAGATCCCAGAATCCCGTCTGTTCTCCGTATTTGGAAAGGTGCTAATTGGCAAGAACGAGAATCTTATGATATGTTGGGAATCTTTTATGAAAGTCATCTATGTCTCAAACGTATATTGATGCCTGAGAGTTGGATTGGTTGGCCTTTACGCAAAGACTATATTGCACCTGATTTTTATGAGATACAAGATTCTCATTGAATAAGATAAAAGTAAATAACTTTTACTTTTGCAAAGTTTTAGATCTATAACTTTGCAGCATCTATTTCAGATGCAATGGAATAGAAAGGACCACAAACAAAGTTTGGTACATGTGTATTCTCACACATTCATCCGTATATCGAGATGGATGGGTGAAAAAAATCTTTTCTTGGTGCACCATAATTGATGTACAGCGAGCACGCTGAATGATGTACCACGAGCACGTTATTTACGAAAACGAAATATTCAATTTTACTTTTACTAATTTTAGTTTATAATAGATTCACTCTATTCCCACCCTCAAATCTTTCCATACTTATGAGTTTTTACTGATATATATGTACAAGGTATCCAGTTCAAATTTGAATAAAGAAGGGAAACAGAAACAGGGAAGGAGATAACGGAACATATTTCATACTACCTTGTATGATAGGCACGGATACATATATCCGTACATATGCATATATCCATATCTAGATATGATGGATCGTTTTTTATCCATATAAATGAGTCTGCATGCCAGGAACCAGATTTGAACTGGTGGCACGAGGATTTTCAGTCCTCTGCTCTACCAACTGAGCTATCCCGGCTCTTCTTTGTGCATCATCCTAGTGTAAACCCTGAACTTGTGTCAACTAATCCCCCCTTTGAAAAGGGTTCATTTTACATCGGTAAGTCACTAAGGACTGCGAACGAATGGGATTCATTGCAATTCGCCACCAATATATGATCTATATATATATTATATAATCTATATATAGATCATATAGATATATATATATCTATGATCAACTTGTTGTAATGTCTAATTATTCGTGTTTCTACTTTCTCCAAAGTAGTGGAATGATAGATAACAAGAATTAATATCTAAAAGATAGTGGGAATTTTAACTTCTCGACAGAATTAGCAAAAAAAAAAAAACAAGGATAAATCAGTATTTTGTAAATGAACCTGGGAATAGAGGGACTTGAACCCTCAAGGTCTAAAAAAACCGACGGATTTTCTTTCTACTGCAATTTACATTGTTGTTACTGGCATTGACATGTAGAATTGGACTCTATCTTTATTCTCGTCCAATCATTTATTCCAAAAACTGAGTGGACTCTCTTTCTAGAGAAGAGCCTAAATTGATTTTAGTTAATAGTTCTTTGAACTAAGTTTCGATTGATTGAGTTTTGAGTGATTGATGGTATCAATCACTTCTATTTTTTTTAAGCATAAATAGAGAGAATTTTATCTAGATAAAGTATTGGATCAAATGATTTTGATTCGTTAGAAAAGCTTCCATCGAGTCTCTGCACCTATCCCTTTCTAGGAGGAAAACTTTTGTTCCTAGAAACCAGATTTGGCTCAGGATTGCCCATTCAAAATATCCTAGGGTTCCCTGGATTTGGAAGCTATCACTTAGTACGTTTCCATACCAAGGCTCAATTCGATCAAGTCCGTAGCGTCTACCAATTCCGCCATATCCCCGTTCTCGGAAAACGAGATGAAATTGTAATCTATTTCATTCTACTATTTCATTTATAGAAGGGTAATGAATTAGATATTAATCTAATGGGTGGCATAAATGTGCCTTTTTACTCCCCTCTCTCTCGCCATCTCTACTTTCTCGCTGAGAATAAGTATATTGTTTCTGTATTTTAGATGCAATGTGGTTATTTACTATTTTCTAATTAGAAATAGTGAAACGATCACTATGGGTTGACTTCTTGTTCTTTTTCTCCCTTTTGAAAAAGAGAAATTAAAGCAATCTTTAATTGTAATCTGGATTGCGCTATTGAATCTAGAATCGCTATAATTGTTAAGATCCCAAAGAAATTATGGATGGTGCACCAATGAGTATTGGGTTATATTTCCCATTAATGCCTGCTTAGCTCAGAGGTTAGAGCATCGCACTTGTAATGCGATGGTCATCGGTTCGATCCCGATAGCTGGCTCTTTTACGTTTTCTCGTTGGTTTCCCTATAACCAACAATATTTCGTTAGGACCAAAAAATATGGAGAAAACTCTTTATCTTTCAATCGTAGGTCCACCAAGTAAGTTTCCACTAGTTAAGGGGATTAATTATTGGAGAAATCCAAAAGGATTTGCTCCGATCCAAACAAATTTGGAAACATTTTGTTCTTTGTATAAAATCATTCAAGTATTCGTACGATTTATACTATTCCTCTTTCCAGCACTATTTTTTCTTTTCATTTCGCTAAGGAGTTTTTTTATGTCCCGTTATCGAGGACCTCGTATAAAACTAATACGTCGTCTGAACAATTTACCAGGGCTTACCAAATATAGAAGAGTTGATCGTGAGAAAGAGAAAAAATCTCGATATCGTATCCGCCTAGAAGAAAAACAAAAAGTGCGTTTTCATTACGGTCTGACAGACCGACAATTACTTCAATATGTTCGTATTGCTAGAAGAGCCAAAGGCTCCACGGGCCAGGTCCTATTGCAATTACTTGAAATGCGTTTGGATAATATTCTTTTTCGATTGGGTATGGCTCTCACCATTCCTGGCGCCAGACAATTGGTCAACCATAGACATATTCTGGTCAATGGCCGTATGGTAGATATACCGAGTTATCGTTGCAACCCCAAAGATGTGATTACTATAAAAGATCGACAAAGATCGAGGAATATCATTAATAAAAATATAGATCTGTCCAAAAAACATCAAGAAAGATCTAGACTGATCTCTAAGAGGATCATTAATCGGAAATTTATTCTCTTTTTCCGATTTAAAAAGTATTTTATGAAACATACAGTGCCTTTTCATTTGACTCTTGATTCGTCACGATATAAAGGAGTAGTTAATCGAATAATAGATAGTACAGGGATTGGGTTGAACATTAATGAATTGTTGGTCATAGAGTATTTTTCCCGTCGAGCCTAAAGTGAAAATGAAGGATTTTTGGATATCTAGGCAATTACGCCCTTCTCCCTTCTCCCTTCTCCCTTCTCCCTTCTCTCTCTACTCTCCCAAAGTAGGCAAATAGATAGATTTGTTTCGTTATTTTTTAAATCAATATTCTAAATTCATTCTGTAGGTTATATTAGAATTTTGTTATTCATGATACATTTATTGTCCCCCCCCTTTTTCTTTCAATATTTCTTTACTTTCCCATACCACTGTTTATTTTCTTCCACCATTTGCTCTATACCAGGATAGAACGGGAGTTGCGGGACAATGAACCAATTGGATTCAACAGATCGGGAAAATAATGGAAAAGAGAATAAGGTAAAGATACGGAAAGAGAGGGATTCGAACCCTCGGTAAACGTAAGCCTACATAGCAGTTCCAATGCTACGCCTTGAACCACTCGGCCATCTTTCCTATGAGATTTTATCTCTTGGGTATAATCAATCAAAATTCAATTCAAGTAGTGGATAGCAAATTCTTTATGCTATTTGTGCATATATGCACAAACTTCTGCGGGAATAGAGTATTTTTTCAATCCCCGAAAAGACAAAAGGACATTTTTCCACACTTCCTCCTATTTTGGGAAATCCTACTTTTTATTTCTCAATCTGTCGATCTTATCTTAGTCGGATTTATTATATGATAAAATGGGTAAATTGATATAAATCCACTAATCCATTCCATATGATGAATGATATAATCATCATGATTCTTTATCATCATTGTGTCTGGCTAAGAATCGATTGGCAATGATCCGTCGTGCAAATTCTATCATAATGACCTTATTTTTTTTTATCTACATTCTTTTATTTATGTATGTGAATACATACACACTTTAATTCTCATTATACAATGTTTCGTTCGGATTAGAACTAAATGAGGATGGAACTTGGTTCTACATAAACCCTGTATAAAAAAGGGTTTTTTAATAGGGAATTCTCTATTGTCCATCCGTCAATAGAATGAACATACTTTCCGGAAATTTCCTATTTATTCCTATTCAGGAATAAATGAATTCGAAATTTGTATATATTTACGATTGTAAAATCGATCTATTTTTTTTATGGTATTGTGTACCGGAAAATAATTTTGTTTATGGGATCATTTCCATATGGGGAATGAAGGAAATTTTTCAATCTCTAATTGACTATGCCTAGATCTCAGAAAAATGACAATTTTATCGATAAGACGTTTACAATTGTAGCGGATATATTATTGCAAATAATTCCGATGGCTTCAGGGGAAAAAGAGGCATTTACTTATTATAGAGATGGTGTGATTTGAACCATTTTCTCTTTTTTTTATCCTTTTGCAAAAGGGGATTCAAGATATTGAGTCAAACAAAACTTACGCTTAGTGAAGGTGACTTTTAGACATAGAACAATCCCTTCTGTCGTGTATCCCCGATTGATGCAGCCTTAGATGCTTTGATCCTCTGAGATTCTGGTATCAAGCGAAAGGTTACACCTATGTGATAGACCTTAACGGTCAAACCTATCGTATAGGCACGCATAGAGGAAAAAGCACTACGTGTGGTAATCGACAACACAAACGCTTCGTTATTATACACATACCCCCCCCCCTTTTTTTCTTTTAAGGGGCTAATAGAAATGGTTGGGACAACAAACACCCATCTCGTTTGTACTTCGGATACCAATATCATAGAACCATCGGAGATTGTTGAAGTGACTAATCCCCAGAAAATACGCTGCGTTAAGAACAAAGAAATTGTTAGAGGTTCTATTTGTAGTGCTAAGATCTTTGGTGTTAAGAAAAGAATCTTTGCAAGAAGGATGGCTAGAGATTTATCGCCAATACACTAGCCCCTATCAATTCATAATATAGGGTAATAATCTTTTCCAATTTCACGGATTACTTCCCTCAATATGTAAAAAAAGGAGGAGCCGTATGAGGTGAGAATCTCATGTACGGTTTTGAAGCGGAGATCATTTCGATTGAATGAACGACCGTCACGGATGTCAGCTCAATCCGAAGGGGAATATGCGGAAGCTTTACAAAATTATTATGAAGCTATGCGACCGGAAATTGATCCTTATGATCGAAGTTATATACTCTATAATATAGGTCTTATCCACACGAGTAATGGGGAGCATACCAAGGCTTTGGAATATTATTTCCAGGCATTGGAACGAAACCCATCTTTACCACAAGCTCTTAATAATACGGCCTTGATCTGTCATTACGTGCGGCTATCTGTACTATAGAATGAATTCGTTTAGAACTACTACGGAGAACGGCAGAAGAAGAGGCTTTCTACATATGCACCGTCCAAAGTCACGGGGTTTATCAGCTGTGGGAAAAAACAACATTCCTCATAGGAGCCCAAATAGGAATGGATAAATAGAGCCTCCATATTCCATGGATAAAATCATTCAATTGATTGGGAAAGCACCATAAAGATCAATTATTGAAAGTTTGGGCTGATACGATCAAATCTGCTCATTGACAAAAATAAGGAATCAACTTATGTAATAAAGTAGATTTACTAAGCTATTGAGCAGCGGTGTAGCATCAGATCCTAAAGATGTAAAGTACTCACCTACCAGTTAGAGACGGAAAGTACTCTTAAAATTTTCTATACAGAAGTGAGATAGTTACCTCTCAAAAAGACTTCTATTCGGATAATCTGAAGTAGATATCTTTGTTTATATACTTCATCTTTGTGGGGGTGGGAGAAAAGAGAAAACCTGATTATTGATTGAAAGTGAGGTTTGAAACTCATGTCATTGACCCTTTCTGGTCCTTTGGTTAACTCTAACCCATTGCCAACGAATTATCTGCTATTTTTTCATTTTGGGTAAAGGACTACAGAACAGAATAGTGAATTGAGCCGTATGAGGTAGGAAACTCTCAAGTACGGTTCTATAGGAGGAAGACTTTTCTAAGTTGACCTATCCCGACCGAGGAGAACAGGCCATTCGACAGGGAGATCCTGAAATCGCGGAGGCTTGGTTCGATCAAGCTGCTGAGTATTGGAAACAAGCTATAGCGCTTGCCCCAAGCAACTACATCGAAGCACAAAATTGGTTAAAGATTACGGGGCGCTTTGGAGAATGATAATCTCTGGTATGATAATACCAGATAAATCGTTGGGATTATTTCGGAAGAAACCAATGGAATTATTTCTTAATAATTTATCGAATTAGTTCTCCAACTGCATTGGCTTCTCATATCCTTGGAATATATTGACAATATAACAAGGAATACCTTTTGTGGATCATTAATGAGAGAGATCTTTTGAATAGGGCCAAATCCATCCGGGGATGTCTTTTATTAATGATCCATGAATAATTCAAAGTTATCGTGATTCATAAATGTGATCTGCAGGGGCCGATATATATGGGTAAATATACCTCAATATTAATATAATAATAATCATTACAACAATAAATAGGTTTTTACGTTAGGCCAAATGATAAACGTTTTTACAAACCCATAATGGTCCATTGGGCACATATTAGATATGTCATAATAAATTTGAACACCTGCCTCAGATCGACTTCCTATCATAGTTGCTCTAGTCATGAACTGGGAAATAAATAAAGAAAGGAACGAGTTGAGAACATATGATATATATATATATCATTCAATAATTCCTTCCTGTTGGCGGGTTTTTCTTATGTCTCGTCTGGAAAGAGGGGAACTCAATGACTATTCGTTCACCGGAAACAGAAGTAAAGATCGTGGTGGAGAGGGATCCTATTAAAACCTCTTTTGAGAAATGGGCCAAACCTGGTCATTTCTCAAAGACGCTAACTAAGGGACCTAATACTACCACCTGGATCTGGAACTTACATGCTGATGCTCACGATTTTGATAGCCATACGAATGATTTGGAAGAGATCTCTCGCAAAGTATTCAGTGCTCATTTTGGTCAACTAGCCATCATCTTTATTTGGCTAAGCGGGATGTACTTTCACGGCGCTCGTTTCTCCAATTATGAGGCATGGTTGAGCGATCCTATTCACATCAAACCGAGTGCTCAGGTAGTTTGGCCAATAGTGGGTCAAGAAATTCTGAATGGAGATGTAGGCGGAGGTTTCCGAGGAATACAAATAACCTCCGGATTCTTCCAGCTTTGGCGAGCATCAGGAATAACTAGTGAATTACAACTTTACTGCACCGCAATTGGTGCATTGATCTGTGCAGCGTTAATGCTTTTTGCTGGTTGGTTCCATTATCACAAAGCTGCTCCAAAATTAGCTTGGTTTCAAGATGTAGAATCCATGTTGAACCACCATTTAGCAGGGTTACTAGGAATTGGATCTCTATCTTGGGCAGGACACCAAGTACATGTTTCTTTACCTATTAACCAACTCCTAGATGCTGGAGTTGATCCTAAGGAGATACCGCTTCCTCATGAATTTATTTTAAATCGCGATCTTTTAGCCCAACTCTTTCCCAGTTTTAATGAGGGATTGACCCCATTTTTCACCTTGAATTGGTCGGAATATTCAGATTTTTTGACTTTTCGTGGAGGACTCAATCCGGTAACAGGAGGTCTATGGCTGACCGATACTATACATCATCATTTGGCTATTGCAATTCTTTTTATTATCGCTGGTCATATGTATAGGACCAATTGGAGTATTGGCCATAGCCTCAAGGAAATTTTGGAAGCTCATAAAGGTCCATTTACAGGAGAGGGCCATAAAGGTCTTTACGAGATCTTAACTACCTCGTGGCATGCTCAATTAGCTCTTAACCTAGCTATGTTAGGATCTTTAACTATTGTTGTAGCTCACCACATGTATTCCATGCCCCCCTATCCATACCTTGCTATTGACTATGGTACACAACTCTCTCTGTTCACACATCATATGTGGATTGGTGGGTTTCTGATAGTTGGGGCTGCTGCACATGCAGCTATTTTTATGGTAAGAGACTATGATCCAACTACTCAATACAACAATCTATTAGATCGTGTTCTTAGACATCGTGATGCAATTGTATCACACCTCAACTGGGCATGTATATTCTTAGGCTTCCATAGTTTTGGTTTGTATATTCATAATGATACTATGAGCGCTTTAGGACGTCCTCAAGATATGTTTTCAGATACTGCTATACAATTACAACCCATTTTTGCTCAATGGATACAAAACACTCATGCTTCAGCACCTAGTTTAACAGCTCCTGATGCTACAGCGAGCACCAGCTTAACCTGGGGGGGTGGTGATTTGGTAGCAGTAGGTAACAAAGTGGCTTTGTTACCTATTCCATTAGGAACCGCGGACTTTTTGGTACACCATATTCATGCTTTTACTATCCATGTGACTGTATTAATATTACTTAAAGGTGTCTTATTTGCCCGTAGCTCTCGTTTAATACCCGATAAAGCAAATCTTGGGTTTCGCTTTCCTTGTGACGGACCTGGGAGGGGAGGAACATGCCAAGTATCTGCCTGGGATCATGTTTTCCTGGGGTTATTCTGGATGTACAATGCAATTTCAGTAGTAATATTTCATTTTAGCTGGAAAATGCAGTCCGATGTTTGGGGTAGTATAAGTGATCAGGGAGTGGTAACTCATATCACGGGAGGAAACTTTGCGCAGAGCTCTATTACAATTAACGGGTGGCTTCGTGACTTTTTATGGGCACAAGCCTCTCAGGTAATCCAATCTTATGGTTCTTCATTATCTGCATATGGTCTTTTATTCTTAGGTGCTCATTTTGTTTGGGCCTTTAGTTTAATGTTCTTATTCAGTGGCCGTGGGTATTGGCAAGAACTCATTGAATCCATCGTTTGGGCTCATAACAAACTGAAGGTTGCTCCTGCTATCCAGCCCAGAGCCTTGAGCATTGTCCAAGGACGTGCTGTAGGAGTAGCTCATTACCTTCTGGGTGGAATCGTCACAACATGGGCGTTCTTCCTAGCAAGAATTATTGCAGTAGGATAATGGCTAGGAGGATTTGAAAAGCACTATGGCATCAAGATTTCCAAAGTTCAGCCAAGGCTTGGCCCAGGACCCAACTACTCGTCGTATTTGGTTTGGTATTGCTACCGCACATGATTTTGAGAGTCATGATGATATGACCGAGGAACGCCTTTATCAGAACATTTTTGCTTCTCATTTCGGTCAGTTAGCCATAATTTTTCTTTGGACCTCTGGTAATTTGTTCCACGTGGCTTGGCAAGGCAATTTCGAAGCGTGGGTACACGACCCCTTACATGTAAGACCTATCGCTCATGCAATTTGGGATCCTCATTTTGGTCAACCTGCTGTAGAAGCCTTTACCCGAGGAGGTGCTCCCGGTCCGGTCAATATTGCTTATTCCGGTGTTTATCAGTGGTGGTATACAATTGGCTTACGCACTAATGAAGATCTTTATACTGGAGCTCTTTTCTTACTATTTATTTCTGCACTTTTTTTAATAGCGGGTCGGCTCCATCTACAACCTCGATGGAAACCAAGTGTTTCATGGTTTAAAAATGCCGAATCTCGCCTCAATCATCATTTGTCGGGGCTTTTCGGAGTCAGTTCTTTGGCTTGGACGGGGCATTTGATTCATGTAGCTATTCCTGAATCAAGGGGGGAGCACGTTAGATGGGGTAATTTCTTAAATGTATTACCACATCCCCAGGGCTTAGAACCACTTTTTACAGGTCAGTGGAATATTTATGCTCAAAATACTGATTCCAGTAGTCACTTATTCGGTACCTCGCAAGGGGCGGGAACTGCTATTCTAACTCTTCTCGGAGGGTTCCACCCACAAACCCAAAGTTTGTGGCTGACTGATATCGCTCACCATCATTTAGCTATTGCGTTTGTTTTTCTCATTGCTGGTCATATGTATAGAACCAACTTTGGGATAGGACACAGTATAAAAGATATTTTAGAAGCGCATATTCCTCCGAGAGGTCTATTAGGCCGCGGACATAAGGGTCTTTATAACACAATCAATAACTCTCTTCACTTTCAATTAGGTCTTGCTCTAGCTTCTTTGGGCGTTATTACTTCCTTAGTAGCTCAACACATGTATTCCATGCCTGCTTATGCATTCATAGCACAAGACTTCACTACCCAAGCTGCATTGTATACTCATCATCAATACATTGCCGGATTCATTATGACAGGAGCATTTGCTCATGGAGCTATATTCCTCATTAGGGATTATAATCCGGAACAAAATAAGGATAATGTATTGGCCAGAATGTTGGAGCATAAGGAAGCTATAATATCACATCTAAGTTGGGCTAGTTTATTCCTAGGGTTCCATACCTTGGGGCTTTATGTTCATAACGATGTTATGCTTGCTTTTGGTACTCCGGAAAAACAAATCTTGATCGAGCCTATATTTGCTCAGTGGATACAATCTGCTCATGGTAAAACCCTATATGGTTTTGATGTACTCTTATCCTCAGCGAATGATCCTGCATTCAATGCCGGTAAAAGCATATGGTTACCAGGTTGGTTGAATGCTGTTAATGATAACAACAATTCACTGTTCTTAACAATTGGTCCTGGAGACTTTTTGGTTCATCATGCTATTGCTCTAGGTTTGCATACAACTACACTAATTTTAGTGAAAGGTGCTTTAGATGCCCGCGGTTCTAAGCTAATGCCAGATAAGAAAGATTTTGGTTATAGTTTCCCTTGTGATGGTCCAGGGCGGGGAGGTACTTGCGATATCTCGGCCTGGGATGCTTTTTATTTGGCAGTATTTTGGATGTTGAATACCATTGGATGGGTTACTTTCTATTGGCATTGGAAGCATATCACATTATGGCAGGGTAATGTAGCTCAATTTAATGAGTCTTCCACTTATTTAATGGGGTGGTTAAGAGATTATCTTTGGTTAAACTCTTCACAACTTATTAATGGATACAATCCTTTTGGGATGAACAGTTTATCTGTCTGGGCATGGATGTTCTTATTCGGACATCTTGTTTGGGCTATTGGATTCATGTTTCTTATTTCCTGGCGTGGATATTGGCAGGAACTCATTGAAACTCTCGCATGGGCTCATGAACGCACACCGTTGGCTAATTTAATTCGATGGAGGGATAAGCCAGTAGCTCTTTCCATTGTTCAAGCACGATTGGTTGGATTAGCCCACTTTTCCGTAGGTTATATATTCACTTACGCAGCTTTTTTAATTGCCTCTACATCGGGCAAATTTGGTTAATTCTTTTTTATCAAATCGAGTAAATCTTAAGATTATGGATATATTGAATAATTCGATATATCTATAATCTCTCTGCATAGAAAGAAAGAGTAATTAACCTCATATTTCTTCATCTTAAATATGATCTTTATTTTTTATTCCTGTATACTACCTGGCAGAACCATTATGACAAGAAAATGTCTCATTCAGAGAGAGAAAAAGAAACAAAGATTGGAACAGAAATACAAATTAATTCGTCAATCCTTGAAGAGAGAGATAAGAGAAGTTTCATCATTGGATGAAAAATTGGAAATTCATAGAAAATTACAATCTTTACCGCGTAATAGTGCACCCACACGTCTTCATCGCCGTTGTTCTTCGACTGGAAGACCTAGAGCCAACTATAGAGACTTTGGGTTGTCCGGATATATACTGCGTGAGAGAGCTCACGCATGTTTGTTGCCCGGGGTAACCAAATCGAGTTGGTAGGAGGAAAAAAATCTTTTTAGGGTTATGAAAACGTCTCTTACCCCCCCCCTCTATAGAGAGGGGAAGAGACGTTTTCACGGTTGTTGGGTGTACACGTTGCGTGTATTGTATAATACCCAAAATAATGGGATAAATAGGATATCCATTATAGCGCGGGGTAGAGCAGTTTGGTAGCTCGCAAGGCTCATAACCTTGAAGTCACGGGTTCAAATCCCGTCTCCGCTAGAGCGCAAGAAGCGTTTGTTGTCCAAACAGGGCATTCTCCGTGGATAATTGAATGAGAGGTATCAATTAGATATTGATACCCAAGAACTATTCCTTTGCCATATTCCATTTTTTTGATGGGCGGGTAGCGGGGATCGAACCCGCATCTTCTCCCTGGCAAAGAGAAATTTTACCATTAAACCATACCCGCATTTGACTCGTACTTGGTATATATAGCATATATAGTATATATACTATATATGCTATATATGCATAGATTTATTTTATGGAATAATCGGGAAATAGCCCCTCCCTTGAGCACTTTCATTTGGTTTCTTGGGACTTGTCTGAAATGCCCTTCCGAACTATAATGCCCTCTGGGGAGGGGAGGAGAGTTTCAACCCAAAAGATCTTAGAACATATCTAAGATATAAAAGAATTAAGGATACCTACTAAAAGTACTAATCCAATCCATAATGATACACCCGAAAATAAAATATTTTTGCTACTTGACCAACCATTAGGAGAGGCAAGCGTGACAGGTACACCAATCACTAGGAGAATTGAAATTGCAATTAATGCAAACACAGACGATTGGAAAGCAATAGTCATGGTTGTAATCTTAAAAGTTTCCAACAGATTCAATAAACTATACCATCCGATCCCTATCCGGTCAAAGTGTAATCAAATACACTACGGATTCTATCCGATCAGAAATTCTTCGATCTTAAAAACTACTTTTTGGTAAGTAAAAGATAAAAAATTTATTGACATTTTCCCATTGTGAAAATGTCATTACAACATAGATATATATAACTATGAATATGTACGCAGAGATATGCACCTCTGCATATTTGATAGAATATTTATGTGTATGCCATATGCATACATGGATATCTGCATGTCTAATGATGACATTAGACATATAGCCAGCGGATATTATATGAAGGAGCAAAAGCCAAGTTGTCTTCGCCCGGGAGAGATGGCCGAGTGGTTGATGGCTCCGGTCTTGAAAACCGGTATAGTTCAAAAACTATCGAGGGTTCGAATCCCTCTCTCTCCTTTTGTTCGTTGAACAATTCAACTCATCAGTCCAGTATAAAAAAAGGCTTGGCTATCTATCTATATATCCGTATAGATAGATAGCTCGAGTATAGCCAAGCTTCAAAGGAAGGATTCAGTTAGTTGAAAGGGAAATAGCTGAAATATATCCCGCCACATTGGGAATCAATTGAAATTGGATTGATTTTATTTTAATCCAGTTTTATCACTTGTTTAGTTAAGTGGAGTCATGGAAAGAACAGGTTCAAAATCACGATCAATTCCTTTCTCAAATCCTGCTGCAGCTGCACGAGCCCGTCCTGCATGCCACAAATGACCTACGAAGAAAAAAAATCCTAAAACAAAATGGGAGGTGGATAACCAACTTCGGGGAGAGACATAATTTACCGCATTAATTTCGGTAGCTACGCCACCCACGGAATTCAAAGAACCTAAAGGAGCGTGAGTCATATATTCTGCCGAACGTCGTTCTTGCCAGGGCTGTATGTCCTTTTTCAATTTACTCAGGTCCAACCCATTAGGGCCCCTTAGGGGTTCCAACCAAGGGGCACGGAGATCCCAAAAGCGCATTGTTTCTCCTCCAAAGATAATTTCTCCAGTAGGAGAACGCATAAGATATTTACCTAAACCAGTAGGTCCCTGGGCAGATCCCACGCTAGCTCCAAGCCGTTGATCTCTTACTAGAAAAGTAAATGCTTGAGCTTGAGAGGCCTCTGGGCCAGTAGGCCCATAGAATTCACTAGGATAAGCTGTATTATTGAACCAAACGAAACAACAAGCAGTAAAACCAAACACAGCGAGAGCGCCTAGGCTATAGGACAAGTAAGCTTCTCCGGACCATACAAACGCGCGGCGAGCCCATGCAAAAGGTTTTGTTAAGATATGCCATATACCACCGAAGATACAAATCGAACCTAACCATACATGTCCTCCGATTATATCTTCTAGATTGTCTACGCTAACGATCCATCCCTCTCCTCCAAAAGGGGACTTAAGTAAATAGCCAAATATAACACTTGGGTTAAGCGTTATGTTTGTAATTTTTCTTACATCTCCACCGCCGGGAGCCCAGGTATCATATACACCACCAAAATACAAAGCCTTGAGCACTAGGAGGAAAGCGCCAACACCTAGCAAGATTAGGTGAATACCCAAAATTGTGGTCATTTTGTTCCTATCTTTCCATACATAACCAAAGAATGGAAAAGATTCTTCCAAAGTTTCGGGTCCGACGAGTGCATGATAAATACCACCAAAACCTAAAACTGCAGAAGAAATTAAGTGAAGTACTCCAGATACAAAGTAGGGGAAAGTGTCCACAATTTCCCCACCAGGACCGACGCCCCATCCTAGAGTAGCTAGATGGGGAAGTAAAATCAATCCTTGTTCATACATAGGCTTTTCCGGTACAAAATGAGCCACTTCAAATAGGTTCATTGCTCCGGCCCAGAATACAATTAATCCGGCATGAGCAACATGAGCCCCAAGTAATTTACCCGACAAATTGATAAGCCGCGCATTACCAGCCCACCAAGCAAAACCAGTGCTTTCTTGGTCACGACCAGCTAAAGCTAGGGTTCCATTAAAGAGCGTTTCCACGGGGTAGAACCTCCTCGGGGAATATAAGGTTTTCATGAGGCTGATCCTGAGCCGCCATCCAAGCACGAATACCTTCGTTCAAGAGAATATTTTTTGTGTAGAAAGTCTCAAACTCAGGATCTTCTGCTGCACGGATCTCCTGGGAAACAAAATCATAGGCACGTAAGTTTAGAGCTAGACCAACTACTCCAATGGCACTCATCCATAAACCGGTCACTGGCACAAATAACATGAAGAAATGTAACCAACGTTTATTGGAAAAAGCAACCCCAAATATTTGGGACCAGAACCGGTTAGCAGTTACCATTGAATAAGTCTCTTCAGCTTGAGTTGGGTTAAAAGCACGGAATGTATTTGCACCATCACCGTCTTCAAATAAAGTATTTTCTACGGTGGCACCGTGAATAGCGCATAGAAGAGCAGCACCTAATACTCCGGCAACTCCCATCATATGAAAAGGATTCAAGGTCCAATTATGAAAGCCTTGAAAAAAGAGGATGAAGCGGAAAATAGCCGCTACACCAAAACTAGGTGCGAAGAACCAACCAGACTGGCCTAAGGGATAGATCAGGAATACAGAAACAAAAACAGCAATCGGAGCAGAGAACGCAATTGCATTATAAGGTCTCAATTGTACAGATCGAGCGAGTTCAAATTGGCGTAACATAAAGCCTATTAGACCAAAAGCACCATGAAGAGCAACAAAGGTCCATAGGCCACCTAATTGACACCAACGAGTAAAATCTCCTTGTGCTTCGGGACCCCATAATAGCAGCAAAGAATGCGCTAAACTATTAGCTGGAGTAGAAACCGCAGCAGTCAAAAAATTACAACCTTCCAAATAGGAACTGGCCAATCCGTGAGTATACCATGAAGTCACAAAGGTTGTACCCGTGAACCATCCACCTAGGGCAAAATAGGCACAAGGAAAAAGCAATAGACCGGACCAACCCACAAAAACAAAACGGTCTCTGCGTAGCCAGTCATCCATAGTATCAAATAAAGTTTTTTCTTCTTTGGAAGACTTTCCAAGGGCTATAGTCATAATAATCCTCCTATTTAGCTATTTCGACCATTTCCGAGCACCCTATCTAATAGTAGAATCAAAAGGGTATACGAAGGTTCGCCCATCTACGGGCAATTCTTCATCCATGATCCCTTTCAACAAAATGGGCCCAAAGATCCCGGCATAGAGATTCTCCGCTGAACCGGACCAATCCAATATAGGTAAATGCAGGATAACCCGAAGTTTTGATATTCAGTTTTTGAATGATCTTCAAATCACGTGAAGAATCAAATAATGGAAACGGGACAACTTGCGGGGGGGGGCAGGTGAGCTTTTTGCTTCTTCCCAGTTCTTCAACAGATTCTATTCACAATATTCATTCGATTCAATATTTTTGATTCATTCTTAATTCTCCTCCTAGATCGACGAAATTAATACGAATCTTTATATCAATCTCATAGATAAATCTCTATGTTCATTTTTTAACACTACATTTTTGATGTGAGCGAATAGGAACAAGAAGGAGTAGATATTTTTCTAACTCATACTCATAGAGTTAAATAAAAAAACTCCATTCGTTCTTCTCCTTATATATGAAGGAGGCGGCAGAGCATTCAATCCACAAACAAATATTTGTTTCTTCCATCAAAAATTAAGATGAATTCCGATGGAATTTAAGGTTCGCTTTCAAAATGCCCCTCAAATTTCAATATCAGAATAGCTAATATATTGATAACTCAATAGGTCAGGTTCACTTACTTCTCCCTCTTTTTTACTTCTTTTGACCTGGAAGAAGTAGGATATAAAAAATGTAAAATGCTTTCGTAGTATGGCATTAGGCTTCCATAATATATGCCTCAAAAATGAGGAAGATGAAGAAAACTATGCCTAATCCTAAATCATTGCTCATCCTATAGTAGCAATAGGAAGAACAAAGCTTTTAAAGCTATAGATAGTAATAGACCCCTATTCATATTAAATGTTCTATTCTATCATAACAAACGTTAACCCTAATACCCATTATAACAGGTGGTCATTGTCTCGGGGTTTTGCTTTAATCTCGCCTGTCCATTGAAAGAAAAGGAAGGCTTCCTTGTAAGAACCTTAAAAGGAGCCCTTTATCGGGCTTGAACCGATGACTTACGCCTTACCATGGCGTTACTCTACCACTGAGTTAAAAGGGCTTGTGCTCATTTCATTATGAAATATTAAGTCTACTATATATCTGTAGTATATATGAATATACCAAAATGGATCCATGGATAAATAAATTTGCATATGGATAGATATTGATCTACTTAATTGTTCCAGGGCCGATTATGTTCCAATCGTATCGATTATTTAGAATTAAACTTATTATAATAATAGATTGATTGAGCTATTCGATCTGGTCATAAAAGGGTGGCATCTGTACCCTGTAATTGTCAGGGAGGAACTATACGTTCCATTACTTACCTATGAGAATGGTAATCTTCTTAAGATTTTTTAACAGGATTACGCTTATCCTACCTGTCTGTCTATCACTCAGATCTACGCACGGGATTTTTTAAATCAGAAAGAGATTGATATTTCCAATATTTATTATTGGAAATAACCAGTTTTTGCACCCTATTCTGATCTGTTCTATGTCGGCCATTATTGGATCAGGACCCTTTTGATAGATTTTTTAACAGACCTAATCTCGATTAAATAGCTTTGAAGAAAAGGCCCTAGGTTCAGAAGGTACAAATATACCTCCCTTGCTCCTCCAAAACCAATAGAAATTTTGTAATATGGTTAATCAAAGGGATACTTATTCATATAAACGCAATATCGGGCCCTCCATAATTTTCCCTCACATCATTGTTCAATATGGGACGTATAGGTATATTTGTAACAATGCGCAAACGATGCTGCGATCATTATAGATCGATATCTATAAACCCTATTTGGGGGAACTTTCTATTTCTTAGCAAATAAATTGATGAACAATAGAACAATAGGAATATTGACTCACTAACATACATAAGATTAGTTCTTTTTTGCTTCTACTGTTGACAATTTCATAGGGATTTGAATATAATTATGATAGGCGGGCCCCTATCGTCTAGTGGCCCAGGACATCTCTCTTTCAAGGAGGCAACGGGGATTCGACTTCCCCTAGGGGTATTATACTATAAAGTCTTTAGCCTACCATACCAAATGAGTATCTTAAAGATTTTGAATTTATGGTTCCTGGGTCGATGCCCGAGTGGTTCATGGGGACGGACTGTAAATTCGTTGTGCAATATGCCGACGCTGGTTCAAATCCAGCTCGACCCAATATAAACATGGCCCCTCAATAAGAGATTTATGTAAATCTCTGGCATTGATGAAAGGGTAGTTGGTTTTTGAACTCTTGATGTATCTGTGTTTTATATATATATATGCATGTATATATATATACATAATGGAACGAAGTAATACTTCAGATTCGAGGAATCTGAGACATCCAATGTTTTATTGATCCGGCAGTAACATAATGTGTTACTGCGGACTAGTTGGCGGGCGATCTATTGGGATTGTAGTTCAATTGGTTAGAGTACCGCCCTGTCAAGACGGAAGTTGCGGGTTCGAGCCCCGTCAGTCCCGGTCGAATTGAATAAGTTTACCTTTTGTTTTCTCTATACCCGGAGAAATTGGAACTTTTCCTTTTCTTTATGTCGGTGAGAGCTATGTAAAAAGGGTGCATTAGGACAAATCAAATTTCATGCAGGAGAATTCCTATTCTGTCGTTTGTTTTTAGGCTAAATGGCAACTATTAGCCGATGCAAATTCTTGCAATAGACTATTGTGATGTTTAAGTATAACTCAAGGTAGCGATATGTGATTCGTTCTATTCAATCAATAGAACCCATTTCATGCTAGACCCTCCCCCGATGTTCTTTTATTGCATCTGTGTGTTCATTGGGGTCTATGTCTATTCAGATCTTGTTCATCTCTTGTACGACTAAATTCAACAAACCCCATAGGTTATTTTAGTTGCCTATTATAACTATAGGCAATTTGCCCCCCCTATTTGCGATTGTGAAATTGTTCGCAGATCCTAACAATTTCCTAAATTAGGAATTACTGGATCAATTAGGGATTCTTACGCCAAACAAATTCCGTTTTTTTTTCTAAAAAATGATGTCATATAGGGCATATGTATATTGGAATGCCCTTCTTCCATGCGGATCAAATCAAGGTACCACTTAATTTAATCAGAAAAGCGGTAAGGAACTGATTAAATTCTTCTTTCCCCAAAAGAAAGGAATGGATTATGTACGTAATGATGTGAAGACCCCGAGTGATCCACATCAACAGCATCGGTGTTACTTTGCTGCCTACCTCCCCCCCCCCACCCTGTTTCTTTAGCTTTTATTTTGGAGAATAAGGAAAAAGCTTGAGCACGTATCTTATCACAATAAAGATTAGAAATTAGATGGTTTTTGTGAATCTACCCGATCAGTAGGATCGATTCCTTCGATATGTATTACGAGAGGATTTAGTGGATGTAAGTTTTTATTATTGATTGGTCTTATCAAAATAAGGAATCAATCAGTGGATATAATGCCTCATAGAAATCTTCATCATACTTTTCTGTCCTTCAAATTGGCATATATGAATCATCATCTTGATGATAATTCAATTATTGATAATATCTAAAAATTAGTTTTGCCCAATAAAATTTTTATTACCCTAAATTTTTTATTTTAGGGCATTGGAACCATATGAGTGGGACAATGGACCGATCTGCTAGATCCAGTATGAATAAAGGATAATAGCATGTTATACTATTTCACTTCTATTGAAGAATCAATGAAATTTGTTAGATTCCGTTAATCTAATTGATCCTATTGATTGAACCTCATCCTCTAAGGATTCAGTCCATTTTGGGATCTCAAAAAATCTATGAGATCAAATCTCGTTATTGTAAAACGAAGGGAAAATAAATAATGGAAGTAAATATTGCTGCATTTCTTGCTGTTGCATTGTTCATTTCAGTCCCTACTGCTTTTCTAATCATTATTTACGTAAAAACGATCAGTGCAGGCAATTAACTTGTATGAAAATACAGTGCTTTTTGATCACTAAAGCATCTAGAAATGCTATGGATCATGAGGCGGAAAAAGTGATAGAGGTCCCGGGTAGAGATTAATGTGTATAAGTAGTAGTGTATACTACTTATACACATTAATCTCTAGATTTGAATAAATCATTGCTTGGATAACAAATGGAGGATTAGGCCTAATAAAAAATCGGGGCTAGCAGCATTTTTTATTTATGTATCCCATAATAAACTGTTGTGTAAACAGAACAGAGGTGTAGGTTATGAATATGTTAATAACATGTTTATAACAGTCTTTTTTACAGATACTCTAATAGTACATAGTGGATATGAAACTCTAAATTACATAAGAAAAACAGTTTATACGGGGGAGAAAGGATCTACGACTAAGACAGATCAACGCAAGCAATGTGCACGTTTCAGTTTCTCCAGGTTAGAAAAAACGGATTTACATTGAATCCGATCAATTTTGAATGATCCGATGAAAACATATGAAAACGTACACTCTTTTGTTTTGAGTCCTACTATTCCAGCTATTCCTATATATAAGCTCTATATATAACTAGTATTTTTACTATAAGAGTTTTCGTAAAAATATTATTCTTCGTTGGAGCCCAATAGAACTATGGACTCATTTTAGGGAAGAGAAGAACTAGTTGAATGAGTGAGGAAGAATACTCTTTTTAAGAGTAAAATCCAAGAAAGATTAGGGTAAAGCTCTCTCTACATATCCGCAAAGGATAAATAGCTTCATAAATACAAGAATATATGATTTTAGCTATATCACCGAGGATTCAGTATTACGTACGAAATCATTATGAAACTGGAAATATTAGCATTGCAGAATGATTTGCAACAAGGCAATTGCTTAGAAAATGAAGCATATATATATATTATAATCCGCTTCTACCCCATACTACGAGTGAAAGCGAAAATGTAAAAACTACCATTAAAGCAGCCCAAGCGATATCGACTATATCCATACCAATGCCTCATTTGCAAAAATAATAATTATAATAATTAATTACTGATGATAAGAGAACTAATCAGGATAGTGCAAAGTGTAAATCATCCACCTTCCCATTTCAAACTGACTAGTAAATATGAGATATTTAGCATTCCATTTGTTTATTAGACCTAGTTACAAAAAACTGTCGATAGTATCGCACATCCACGACAAAAAGAAACAACATTCTATAGGTTCTATTGGGTAATATGGAGCAGTACAAGTTATCCGCAAAAATGATGGAATGAAATTCCCAATTTTTTGCTTTTATTTTGCTCTATTTACTGTTTACTCTAACAGAGGGAGGGGGCACTCGGATTTGAATCCAAGGTAGAAGATTTTGAGTCCCCTGACCACTGGGCTTTGTCGTATAGGGAATTGGCAGTCCCCCTATCAATCATGCGTGTCGTATGGGGCCGGATAGAGGGTTTAAAGTACCCCGATTTTCTACTTTCTCATGTTGCCAACCTAATACCAATAGGGTCAAATATTCAATATAGAATAAAGAATAGGCGACACCCAGATTTGAACTGGGGATAGGAGATTTGCAGTCTCCTGCCTTACCGCTTGGCCATGTCGCCAGATATAGATCCGCATTTCTTTCTCGATTAAAGTCTAATAATAAATCCTTGCTTGAGTCAACTAGAAAAGAAATAAAAAGTATCAAGGGACCTTTTCTTTTTCTTAGCATTTTACAAGGATCTATCTGGATATGGGTGGAATTCCATGGGATATAGTGAACGAAATATACATCTCAATTTCTGTCAGATTGATTCATATGGATCAATAAGAAATCAATAACGAAATAAACTTCTGAATTTATGGACGATAAACTTCCAATGCGCTTAGATGGAAATAAGGCACCATTTACAATCCCCGAATTTGGTAAAATACAGTTTGAGGGATTTTGTCGTTTCTTGGATCAAGGCTTAGTAGAAGAACTACACAAGTTTCCAAAAATTGAGAGTTCAGATAAAAGACTAGAATTTAGTCTTTCTGGGAATAGATATGAATTAGAAAAACCTACCATTAAAGAGAGAGATGCTGTCTACAAATCCCGTACATATTACTCTAGATTATGCGTACCAGCAAAGGTTATTCAAAGAACTTGTAAAGATATACATGAACAAGATGTATTTCTTGGAAAAATCCCTTTAATGAGTTCCAAAGGATTTTTTGTAGTAAATGGAAATTATAGAGTCGTGATCAATCAAATATTAAGAAGTCCCGGTATTTATTACCGTTCAAAAATAAAAAATAATGAACTTATTTATACTGGTACGATAATCTCAGATTGGGGAGGAAGATCAAGATTAGAGATCGATGAAACAGGAAGGATATGGGTTTTTGTAAGAAAAAAAAAAAAAATATCTATTTTACTTCTATTATCGGCTATGGGTCTTGATCTCCAAGATATTCTGTACAATGCTCCCCTGCTCAATAAATACATTCGTTCTGGAGGACCTGAACGTAAGGCATATCGGGAGTTAGAAGCTATGAGAAGGGAAGATGCCCTTTTGGAGTTTTATAAAAAACTCTCCGGTCCCGATGAAGTAGAGGATAGTGATGATGAAGAAGAAACGAATGACGATCTAATATTTTCCGAGTCTGAATGTAAAGAATTACAAGAGAAGTTTTTCTCACAAAAGTGTGAATTAGGAAAGATCGGTAGGCGAAATCTGAACAAAAAACTGAATCTTAATATCCCCGAGACCGAGATCTTTTTATTACCACAAGATCTATTGGCTGCTGTTGATTATCTTATCAGAGTTCAATTTGGAGGGGGAACATTAGATGATATAGATCATATTCAGAATAAACGTATACGTTCTGTGGCAGATTTATTACAAATTGAATTTGAATTTGCCCTAGTGCTTTTAGAACAAACAGTGAAAACAACTCTGATGATAAGGCGTTCATCAACTGAAACAACTCCTAATGACTTAGTAAAGTCAAGACCATTAACAAAAACTTTTCAAGATTTTTTTGGTTTACATCCCTTATCGCAGTTTTTGGATCAAACTAATCCATTGGCTGAAATAGTTCATAGCCGAAAATTGAGTCATTTAGGCCCTGGAGGGTTAACAACTCGAACTGCTACTTTCCGGATCCGGGATATTCATCCTAGTCATTATGGACGTATTTGTCCAATTGCTACGTCCGAAGGAAAGAATGCTGGACTTGTCGCATCGTTATCTATTTACGCAACGCTTGGTCCTTATGACTCTTTACAAACTCCATACTATAATATATCTGAGAGATCAAAAAAAGAAATGGTTTATCTATTACCTGGAGAAGATGAAAGCTATCGGATAGCTACGGGTGATCATTTGGCGTTAAATCATGGTATTCCAGAGGAGCAGGTTACTCCAGCTTTTTATCAACAAGAATTTTTAGTTCTTGCATGGGAGCAAATCGATTTCAGGAATATTTATCCGAACCAATACTTTTCCGTTGGAGTTTGCCTTGTTCCTTTTCTTGAACATAATGACGCAAATCGTGCTTTAATGGGTTCCAATATGCAACGTCAAGCAGTTGCATCATTTCAACCTGAGAAGTGCATTGTCGGAACTGGGTTGGAAGGTCAAGCAGCTCTAGATTCCGGAAGTGTAGCTATAGCCGCACAAAAAGGAAGCATCAAGTATATTGATGCTGGAAGCATCACTTCATACGGTTATCGAAACACTAGAAAAAAAATAAAAAGAACAGAATTGGCCCTATATCAACGTTCTAATAGCAATACTTGTATACATCAAAAACCTCGGATTCGCCAAGGACAATGTGTAAAGAAAGGACAAATTCTGGCGGACAGTGCGGCTACAGTAGGGGGGGAGCTCTCTTTGGGAAAAAACATCTTAGTGGCTTATATGCCATGGGAGGGCTTCAATTTTGAAGACGCAGTGGTTATTAGTGAACGTCTGGTATATGAAGATATTTATACTTCTTTCCAGATCGTAAGATATGAAATTGGAATATATATAAAGAACGAGGGCCCTGAGATAATCACTAGGGAAATACCTCGTTTAGATGCTCATTCACTCCGTCATTTGGACAAAAACGGCCTTGTAAAGCTAGGATCTTGGATAGAACCAGGTGATGTTTTAGTTGGTAAATTGACGCCTCAAACAGCCAAGGAATCATTATATACTCCAGAAGAAAGATTATTACACGCCATATTCGGTATTGAGCTCTCTAATGCAAGAGAAAATTGTCTTAAAGTACCGGTAGGTGTAAGAGGTCAAGTTATCGATGTGAGATGGATCCGTAAAAAAGATAACTATGGCGATTCTATAAAAGAAGTCCATGTATATATCTTACAAAAACGTAAGATAAAAGTGGGTGATAAAGTAGCTGGAAGGCACGGTAATAAAGGTATTATTTCCATAGTTTTACCCAGACAAGACATGCCATATTTGCAAAATGGAACACCAGTGGATATGATATTAAATCCATTAGGGGTGCCCTCACGAATGAATGTAGGGCAGATTTTTGAATGTTTGCTGGGTTTAGCAGGGAAACTGATGAACAAACATTATAGAATAGCCACTTTTGACGAAAGGTACGAGCAAGAGGCTTCAAGAAAACTAGTGTTTTCTGAACTTTATAAAGCTAGTGAGCGAACAACTAATCCATGGGTATTTGAACCTGATCATCCTGGAAAACATAGATTAATTGATGGAAGAACAGGAGAGGTTTTTGAACAACCTGTTACAATAGGAATAGCTTATATGTCGAAATTATGCCATCAAGTGGATGACAAAATCCATGCACGTTCCAGTGGACCTTATGCACGGGTTACGCAACAACCTCTTAAAGGAAGATCCAGACGAGGAGGGCAACGAGTAGGAGAAATGGAAGTTTGGGCTCTAGAAGGGTCTGGTGTTGCTTATAACTTACACGAGATGGGTACTCTTAAATCTGACCATATTGACAGTCGTAAAAAAATACTTGGCGCCATTCTTACTGGAGAACCAATACCTAAACCAGAACCAGACACTACTCCCGAATCTTTCCGATTGCTTATTCGGGAACTACGATCTTTAGCTCTAGACTTGAACCATGCTATTATATCCGCAAAAGATTTTCAGATAGATAGGAAGCAAATTTAATCAAAATTTAGAAAAATCTTTGTTTTCTGATTCTATAGTTTATACTATTCCACTTTCCGTTTACTATGAATCAAATTCCTTTTTTTAATAATGTATATGATTAACCAAAATAAACATCGCCAACTTCAAATTGGCTTAGCTTCGCCCGAACAGATTCGTGCTTGGTCTGAAAGAATTTTACCTAATGGAGAAAGAGTCGGAGAGGTGACTAACCCTTATGCTTTTGATATTGAAACTAATCAACCAGAAAGAGATGGATTGTTCCGTGAAAGAATTTTTGGACCTAAAAAAACTGGGGTTTGTGCTTGTGGAAAGCCTAAAGTGATTGAGAATGAGGAAGGCTCTCAATTTTGTAAACATTGCGGAGTTGAGCTTGTAGATTCTCGAATTCGAAGATATCGAATGGGATACATTAAGCTGGCATGCCCAGTGGTTCATATCTGGTATTTTAAACGACGTCCCAGTTATATCGCGAATCTATTAGATCTAACTCGTAAAGATTTAGAAGGCCTAGTATATTGTGATTCTTGTATTACTAGGGCTGTAGCTAACAAACCAACTTTATTGCGAGTTGGAAGTGGTCCGTTCCAATATCAGGATCAATACTGGACTGATATTATTCATCAGTATATCACCTGGCGGGACCTTAGGAAATTTTTAGAGAGAGAAATAACCACTGGGGGAAATGCTATAAGAGAAAAACTAACTGGTTTGGACCTGCAAATTATTCTAGATCGTTCATCTATGGAATGGGTTACATTGGACGCCATTTTTAAAACAAAAAATGTTTTTGACGGGCTTCCTGAAGAGGAGGTTCCTCAAGAGGAGGAGAGCCTAGAATTGCTTATGGAAAAAGAAATAGACAAACAAAGAGAAGAGCAAATAAACAAACAAATAGAAAGACAATGGGAAAAGTGGGAAAAGGAGAATCTTGAAGAGGAGGTTCCTCAAGAGGAGGAGAGCCTAGAATGGCCTATAAAAAAAATATGGGAAAAACAGGGGACTGAAGAGAAAGATCTTTTTGAGGAGGATCTTCTTTATGAAGAAGAGGTCCCGGATTGGGAAGAGTATATGATTCGAAGAAGAAAGGATTTTTTGGTTAGACGCATGAAATTAACTAAACATTTTATTCAAACAAATATACAACCAGAATGGATGGTTTTATGCCTATTACCGGTTCTTCCTCCCGAGCCGAGGCCTATGTTTCAATTAGATGAAGGTGATATTATCACTTCAGATATAAATGAGCTCTATCGAAAACTCATTCTTCGAAATCGTACTCTTACCAAATTCCTGGCAAAATTATTTACGCCACTGCCAGACTCTGTTAATGGTCAAAAAAGATTGATCCAAGAAGCTGTAGATGCACTTCTCGATAACGGCATCGGTGGACAACCAGTAACAGATAGACATGATAGACCTTATAAATCGTTCTCAGATTTGATCCAAGGCAAGGAAGGGAGATTCCGTGAAAATTTACTTGGGAAACGAGTCGATTATTCAGGTCGTTCTGTGATTGTGGTAGGTCCTTTTCTCTCATTGTATCAATGTGGATTACCCCTCGAAATAGCAGTAGAGCTTTTTCAAGCATTTTTAATTCGTAGTCTAATTGAACGACATATTGCTCCCAACCTAAGAGCTGCTAAAAGTCTGATTCGAGATAGGGCGCCCATTATATGGAGCGTACTTAAAGAGGTTTTGCGGGGATATCCCCTATTGTTAAATCGAGCGCCTACCTTACACAGATTGGGAATACAAGCGTTTCAGCCTATTCTAATAGAAGGGCGCGCTATTCGTTTACATCCATTGGTTTGTGCAGGATTTAATGCGGACTTTGACGGGGATCAGATGGCTGTCCACGTACCTCTGTCTCTGGAAGCTCAAGCGGAAGCTCGTTTACTTATGTTTTCTCACATAAATCTCTTGTCCCCTGCTACTGGGGATTCTCTTTGTGTACCAACTCAAGATATGCTTCTGGGACTTTATAGATCTACCCTTGAAAATAATCAAGGCATTTATGAAAATAAATGCCATCCATATAACTCAAACAATAAGATCATTTCACCTTCGTTTTCCAATTATGAGGATGCGCTCGGGGCTTATCAACATAAACGGATTGACCTAGATAGCCCTTTATGGCTCCGGTGGGGGAGAGGCCCGGATCTGGGGATAGGTATCCCTATTATTAACTCAGTCAACCGGGAAGCTCCTATCGAGGTTCAATATGAACCTTTGGGCACCTTCTACGAAATATATGAAGATTTTCAAATAAGAAAAGGTAGAGCGGGAGAAATTGTTAATAAATACATTCGAACAACTGTTGGGCGTACTCGTTTGAATCGAGAAATAGAAGAAGCCATGAAAGGCTTGTGGGCTTATGTCAGCCGAGAAATGTCGTTATAAGTTATCAGAATATTATATTGTTAGTTTTATGATCCTTTCATTCATGCAAAGATAAAGATCGAGGAAGCCTTCCGTTCCGGCTTGAACCCATTGCTGAATCTTACCCCCAAAAAATGGGAGGTTTTTTCTTATGACAAACCCTTTGTTCGAAGTACCCTTTCCTTTGTTCGAAGTGCCCTTTTATAATAAAGTGATGGATAGAACTGCCATGAAACAGCTTATTAGAAGATTCATAAATCATTTTGGAATGACATATACATCACATATATTGGACCAACTTAAGACTTCGGGTTTCCAACAAGCTACTGATGCAGCTATTTCACTAGGAATTGATGATCTTTTAACAGCACCATCCAAAGGATGGCTTGTCCAAGATGCAGAGCAACAGGATTTTGTTTCGGAAAAAGATCATTATTACGGGAATGTACATGCAGTGGAAAAACTACGTCAATTGATCGAGATATGGCATGCTACAAGTGAATATTTGAGACAAGAAATGAATCCAAATTTTAGGAGGACTGACCCTTTCAATCCCGTACATATGATGTCCTTCTCAGGATCCAGAGGAAGTACATCTCAGGTTCACCAATTAGTAGGTATGAGAGGATTAGTGTCAGATCCTCAAGGTAAAATAATTGATTTACCCATTCAAAGGAATTTTCGTGAAGGACTCTCTTTAACAGAATATATTATTTCCTGTTATGGCGCTCGTAAAGGAGTTGTGGATACTGCCGTGCGAACAGCAGATGCTGGCTACCTGACGCGTAGACTTGTAGAAGTAGTTCAACATATCGTTGTACGTAGAGCGGACTGTGGCACTATCCAAGGTAGTTTTGTAAGTCTCAGTCGAGGTCGAGAAAGGATAAAAAATCAAATTGTTCTACAAACACAAACACTGATTGGCCGTGTGTTAGCAGACGATGTATATATGAATGGAAGATGCATTGCCACACGTAATCAGGGTATTGGGACTAGACTTGCCAATAAATTACGGAATCTCCAAGTACAACCAATATATATACGAACCCCTTTTACTTGTAAGGGTATATCCTGGATTTGTCAATTATGTTATGGTCGGAGTACTACTCACGATAACTTAATTGAATTAGGAGAAGCAGTTGGTATTATTGCAGGTCAATCAATTGGGGAACCAGGGACCCAACTAACACTAAGGACTTTTCATACCGGTGGGGTATTTACAGGTGATATTACGGAACAAGTACGAGCCCCTTTCAACGGAAAAATCAAATTTAATGAAAATTTGATTTTTCCTACACGTACGCGTCATGGGCATCCTGCTTATATATGTTACAATAACTTTATCGTGACTCTTGTCGATGGTCACGATAAGATACAAAAATTGACCATTCCATCACAAAGTTTACTTTTGGTTCAAAATGATCAATATGTGGAATCGGAACAGGTTATTGCCGAGGTTCGTGCTAGAACCTCTCCTTTCAAAGAAACAGTTCAGAAACATATATATTCTGACCTAAAGGGAGAAATGCATTGGAGTACCCATGTGTGTCATGCCCACAGAAATTATAGTAATGTTCATTTCATACTCAAGACAACCCATTTCTGGATATTATCAGGAGGTATGTACGGATCTGTTGAAGTACCTTTCTCATTTCATAAAGATCAAGATCAAGTGAATGTTCAACTTATTTTTGATAAACATCAATCACTTCCAAATTGTTCGGTGGATAAAGTGATCAACAAATCAGTTGACTCAAACTGCTCCGAGGAAGAAAAAAAAGAACAAATCTTAAGTTATCCCCAAACTGATCGAATCATATCCCCCAAACATTGGGACTCTATCTATCCCAGCATTCTTTCTGAGAATTATGGAGTGGCGGTGAAAAAGAAAACGACCGGAGTAAAACGAAAAAAGGGAACAAATCCATTCATTGTCCCGTTGCAGTGTGATAAAGAATGGGGAAAGCGAACAATCTCTTATCCTGATTTCATTCTTAGAATACCCAGAAAAGGCATTCTACAGAAAAATCAAATTTTTGCTGTATTGAATAACCCTCAATACAGAATTGACAGTTTAGAAGGTTCCAAATATGAGGGGACCCCCGGGGGTAATTCAATTGGGGAAAATTCAAATTCTTATGAAAATAAAATAAACAGGGCTTATGCTTCTCTTATTTCAGTAAGAACAAATAAGAAGGTTATTAATATGCTTCGAATTAGCTTGAAGCAATACCCCCTTTTGGATAGGACAGAAAAACACAATACAACAAGTTCCGATGTTATGTTTCATAACAGCTTAGATCACACTAATCCTTTTTCTTCTGATGAGAAAAGTAAATTACTTAATAAAAATCAAGGCACTATTCACTCATTACCCAATCAGAAGAAAAAGGATAAATCCTTTATAGTTTTGTCGCCGTCTGACTATTTACAAATCGTTCTATTCAATGAAAAAAAATGTTTCAATACGGTAAACAAATCAATTCGCGAGGATCCGATTACACAAATCATTGAATCATTGGGTCTCTTGGGTCATTTACATATTATTGCTAACCGTTTTTCATACTCCCATTTCATAACTTATAATAAAGTTATGCTAAAGAAACGTTCAATCTCTGAGAACTACTCTAAAACTTTCCAAGTACCTAAATGCTATTTTATGGATGAAAATACGGGAATTTTTAAATTCGATCCATGTAGGAACATCATTTACAATTTCTTTAATTCTGATTGGTGTTCCCCCTTATCCAATTTTCCCGAAGAAACATTTCCAGTAATTAGCCTTGGACAATTGATTTGTGAAAGTGAATATATATCCGAAAATGAACCATTTCCCAAATCTGGGCAAATTATAGCTATTCATGAGGAATCTTTAGTAATAAGATTGGCTAAACCCTATTTGGGTACTGGAGGAGCAACTGTTCATAGTCATTATGGGGAAATTATTTACGAAGGAGATACATTGATAACTTTGTTATATGAAAGATTAACAACCGATGATATAATTCAAGGTCTTCCTAAAATTGAACAATTGTCAGAAGCCCGTTCAACTAATTCAATATCCAAAAATAGAAAAAAAAATGTTCAAAATTGGAACAGAGACATGCCAAAAATTCTTGGGAGACTTTGGGGGTCATTCATCAGTGCTAGGATAACTATGGAGCAAACTCAGATTCAGTTAGTCAATCAGATTCAAAAGGTTTACCGATCCCAAGGAGTACAAATTTCTGATAAGCATATAGAGATTATTGTACGTCAAATGACATCAAAAGTTTTAATTGATGAAAATTCGGAAAATCAAAATTTTGAATATGTAATGGGTAATGTTTTTTTACCCGGGGAACTCATTGGATTATCACGAGCACAACGAATGAACCGTGCTTTAGAGGAAGCAATAAACTATCGAATCATGTTATTGGGAATAACAAAGGCATCTTTGAATACTCAAAGTTTTCTATCAGAAGCGAGTTTTCAGGAAACTGCTCGGGTCTTAGCTAAAGCTGCTCTTCAAGGTCGTATTGATTGGGTGAAAGGCTTGAAGGAAAATGTTATTCTCGGGGGGGTGATACCTGTGGGTACTGGATTCAACCGTTTAAAGAGGAGACAGATGAAAAATGATCCGAAAACGGGAAATCGCAAGTTATTTAGCAGCAAAGTGAAAGATATTTTATCTCATCATAAAAAAATATCTGCTTTTCCGATTGAGAACATACACTATTATAACGAAACAATGGATACAACTAGTAAACAAAAAAAGTAGTTTTTCTAAATGGATGAATTTATTGTTAGATCTATCCTATAATAAGGATATCAAATAAAATAGATTGCTCGTACCACGTATGATACGGGCAGGCAATCAATGAGATGTAATTGATTCCGTTGGAATTAATAGTTAGATATTCCAGTTCATGGTATTTCGTTATTTCGAAAAATGGAAATCAAGAAGAGAAAAAGGAATGATGAAACATTCTTGGAACATTAAATTGGGAAGGATGATGAAAGCAGGAGTTCATCTCGGTCATAAAACTAGAAAATGGAATCCTAAAATGGCACCTTACATTTTTACAGAGCGCAGAAAGCTTCATATTATCAATCTAACTCAAACCGCTCGTTTTTTATCAGAAGCCTGTGATTTGGTGTTTGATGCAGCAGGTAAAGGAAAACAATTTCTGATAGTTGGTACAAAAAATCCAGCAGCTGCTGCTACTAAATCAGCCGCTTTAAGAGCTCGATGTCATTATGTTAACCAAAAATGGCTCGGTGGTATGTTAACTAATTGGTCCACTACAAAAATGAAACTTCGAAGGTTGAAATATTTGAAGAAAAGGCAAGATACAGGGGGATTCCGTCGATTTACGAAGAAAGAAGCAGCAAGGCTCAAGAGACAATTGGACCAATTGCAAAAATATTTAGGCGGGCTTAGATACATGACAAGGTTGCCCGATATTGTCATAATTATTGATCAGAAAAAACAATACAAAGCTATCAAGGAATGTAGAACTTTGGGTATTCCCACAATTTGCTTAGTGGATACAGATTGTGATCCAGATGTTGTGGATATTCCAATTCCAGCCAATGATGATTCTATAACTTCAATTCGATTGATCCTCAGAGAATTAACTTCAGCAATTTGTGAAGGTAGGTTACTATAACTATGTGAAAGGGAAAATGGAAACAGAAAAACGGTAGGCCTAGATCTGAGTTGTCTACTCTTCCAAGATATTGTAAGATTAAATTGATTGGGTGGACCACTATTTCCAAATTGAAAAGAATAGATTAAAATAACCATAAATCTTTTTCTTGGAATCAAGAAATCTTCTTGAGTAAATAACCATTCCGTTATACAATTTTGTGGCCAAAATCTCTGATTAGGGTTAAATAATGGAGGAATCGGTCATTCAACCAAAAGAAATTCTTTTTGATTGAAGTTCTTTTTTGTTTCACAAAGGGTTATATGTATATTATGCAATCTTCTACTATTAGCACATTGAATCATATCTCCCAGATATCCAGTGTGGAGGTAGGCCAACATTTATATTGGCAAATAGGCAGTTTTCAAGTTCATGCGCAGGTACTTATTACTTCCTGGGTTGTCATTGCTGTCCTATTGGGTTCGGCTACCATAGCCGTTAGAGATCTACAAACCATTCCGACCGGTGGTCAGAATTTTGTTGAATATGTTCTCGAATTTATTAGAGACTTGACTAAAACTCAGATTGGCGAAGAAGAATATGGTTCTTGGGTTCCTTTTATAGGAACTATGTTCTTATTTATCTTTGTTTCTAACTGGTCAGGTGCCCTTCTCCCTTGGGGAATAATCAAATTACCTCATGGAGAGTTAGCCGCGCCTACAAATGATATTAATACTACAGTTGCTTTAGCTTTACTCACATCAATAGCATATTTTTATGCAGGTCTTACAAAGAAGGGTTTAGGGTATTTTGGTAGATATATTCAACCGACCCCAATACTTTTACCAATTAATATATTAGAGGATTTTACAAAACCTTTATCACTTAGTTTTCGACTTTTTGGGAATATATTAGCTGACGAATTGGTAGTTGCCGTTCCTGTTTCTCTGGTACCTTTAGTAGTTCCTATACCTGTAATGTTATTAGGTATATTTACAAGTGGTATTCAAGCTCTGATCTTTGCAACTTTAGCCGCAGCTTATATAGGTGAATCCATGGAGGGTCATCATTAATCAATTAATTGCACATAATCTTTTTTAAGTATTTTTCAAATTTAGAAATAATTTGATATGTATGGCACAAAAGGGATATTTTTTCCGTTTCGATTGTACCTGTACCAAATCAAGGATTGAATAATTCATCCACTAATCTATTACTAGAATTATTTGGAATGGGCAAACTACTCATCTCGTCGATAAAATTACTAGATAGAATAGGTCAGATTTCTCTATTTGTACATTTATATCTCTCTATTCAACTAAAAGGGAACAGGTTCCCTAAAGGGAGGTGATTGAGTCAAATATGTACCCGGGTGTAGAACAATTAATTTGTTCTAAATCTAGAATGTATTTCATGTACATAGTTTGCGTTATGTAATATATGTATATGCATATATGACCCAAATATATTAATATATAAATATATTTACTTATATAATACCTAGAAAAAAAAATGGGGGGTATTATGCAGGTGATCCCCCATGTCTTAAATAAATAAAAATCTGCGTATATTCTTCAGATATTGCAAAGCAAAAGTATCTCTATAACAGTAGCGAGTTACCTTATTTGGTAATATTATCACCTCCAATATCATAATAAGATCTCGTTTTTAGTTGTTCTAAAAAAACAAAAAAAAAAGGGTTCATTAATCGAATCATTGGTGAACAATCAAATCAATAGAAAAAATTGTTGTATTATCAAACATTTATCAACCTTAGTAAGAGGAGATTACCATGAATCCCTTGATTTCTGCTGCTTCCGTTATTGCTGCCGGATTATCGGTGGGCCTCGCTTCTATTGGACCTGGTATTGGCCAAGGCACTGCTGCGGGTCAAGCTGTTGAAGGTATTGCGAGACAACCAGAAGCAGAGGGTAAGATACGAGGTACCTTACTGCTAAGTTTAGCTTTTATGGAAGCTTTAACTATTTATGGGCTAGTTGTAGCTCTAGCACTTTTATTTGCAAATCCCTTTGTTTGATCTCAAAAACCGAGATCCGTGCCCCTCATGATGATTAGTACCCTCCTCTAATCATTTTCTTGTTCAGCCAATAAGGGGGACTGTTCCGAATGATCAGCAAATGATGGGCTCTTTTGCTATACTTCACTTTTCCGATCAGAAAGATTCGTTACACTTAAACGACCAAATGTGCCAAAACAGTTTTTTGTTTTAAAAAGCATCCTTACTTATAGACACGGGCCCAAGACTGACTAAAGAATCAAAATCTATTTTTCTGGAACTCAAATAATAGGGTCAAGTCAGAGAAAAAACTTTGTTTGTAAAACTACAATATCCTTATCTATGAGGGGAGAGCGTATGAAAAATGTAACTTATTCTTTGATTTCCCTGGTTTATTGGCCTTCCGCTGGGGGTTTAGCGTTAAATACCAATATTTTAGAAACAAATATAATAAATTTAAGCGTGGTGCTTGGTGTACTGATCTATTTTGGAAAGGGAGTGTGTGCGAGTTGTATATATTGAATAATATGGCTGGGTCCAACCAGCTGCACTTTATAGATAGAAAAGTGCATGATCTAAACGAATTACTTCTAACGGGAAATGAGTATGGAAGAACTATAGCATTTCGTAATTTATTGGGATATCACCTGATCAACCAATAAGAGGATACCATTAGAATGGTTAAAGCTGAATTGCTTGAAGTCCAAGCACAATTGGGTACTCTTTCCGCCGCTGTGCCAGTATTAGAAGGGTCCAAAGGCATAGTTGGAGATTGATCCGATATATAACATTCATATCACTGGACTGAATTGATCTATGGACTGAAAAAAATCCTAATCTCCCATCCAAGTTTTTGGGTTAAATGCTGACCCGACGACCTACACAGAAGGTAAATTATTCAAGAAAGAGTAAAGAGTAAACACGAATGGAAATAAAAAAGGGGAAAGAGGGAAAGGTAATGCGAAGAAGGAACACACACAAGAACAACTTTGTCGATAATGAAAAATCCCTTTTGGCGAAAGAGCCCTTCGGAGATTTCGGTCTTTGATAGATTGATCTTATTTTTACGTAATATGAAGAGAAAGGGCAGGCTTGGTGAAAAAAGGGATTTATACTCCCATAAAAACCCTGAGCAGGAAAGCCGAATGAATTGAAAGGTTCGTGTTCGGTTTGGGAAGAGATTAGAAAATGGTTCAATTTTTGAATAGATAATCTACTTTCATTAAGTAATATATTAGATAATCGTAAAAATATAATATTGACTACTATTCGGAATTCAGAAGAACTAGCTGAATCAGCTACCAATCAGCTCGAACAAGCTCGAGTTCGTTTACGGGAAGTAGAGAAAAGAGCGGGGGAAATCCGGATAAATGGATACTCCCAAATAAAACGGGAAAAAGAGGACTTTATCAATGCTACTTCTGCAAATTTGGAACAATTAGAGGATTCCAAAAATGAGACCATTCGCTTGGAACAACAAAGAGTAATTGAACAAGTCCAACAACAAGTTTCTCGTCAAGCTGTCCAAAGAGCTCTGCGAACTCTGAATAGTCGTTTGAATAGTGAGTTACATTTACGTACGATCGATCATCATATCGGTTTGCTTAGAGCCATGAAAAACATAACAGATGAGCTTATATAATATATATGCTCATGAATAGAAAGATAAGCTTATCTATATAAGCTTAATATTATATATATATATCTATACGTATAGGTCTTATTTTTAAAAAGAGAATGAACTAGTGTTAATTTAATGGTAACTATTCGCCCCGATGAAATTAGTAATATGATACGGAAACAAATCGAGCAATATAATAACGAAGTAAAAGTCGTTAATATTGGCACTGTACTTCAAGTAGGAGATGGGATTGCTCGTATTCATGGTCTTGATAAAATAATGGCGGGGGAATTAGTCGAATTTGTAGATGGTACAGTAGGGATTGCTCTGAATCTAGAATCAAATAATGTTGGAGCTGTATTAATGGGTGATGGCTTGATGATACAGGAAGGCAGTTCCGTGAAAGCAACAGGAAAAATTGCTCAGATACCAGTAAGTGAAGCTTATTTGGGTCGTGTTGTAAATGCGCTAGCCCAACCTATTGACGGTAAGGATAAAATTTCAGCTTCCGAATTTCGATTGATCGAATCTCCCGCTCCAGGTATTATTTCGAGACGTTCTGTATATGAACCTCTTCAAACGGGTCTTATTGCTATTGATTCCATGATCCCTATAGGACGCGGTCAACGAGAATTAATTATTGGAGACAGGCAGACCGGCAAAACAGCAGTAGCTACAGATACGATTATCAATCAAAAGGGTCAAAATGTCATATGTGTTTATGTAGCTATTGGTCAAAAAGCTTCTTCCGTGGCTCAGGTAGTTAATACTTTCCGGGAATGTGGCGCAATGGAATATACAATTGTAGTAGCGGAAACTGCGGATTCTCCCGCGACGTTACAATATCTTGCTCCTTACACAGGAGCAGCTTTAGCCGAATACTTCATGTATAAAGAACAACATACATCAATAATTTATGATGATCTCTCCAAACAAGCACAAGCTTATCGACAAATGTCTCTTTTATTAAGGAGACCACCTGGCCGGGAAGCTTATCCGGGAGATGTTTTTTACTTGCATTCCCGTCTCTTGGAAAGGGCAGCTAAATTAAATTCTCAGTTAGGCGGGGGTAGTTTAACTGCTCTACCAATAGTGGAGACTCAAGCTGGAGATGTTTCAGCATATATTCCCACTAATGTAATTTCCATTACTGATGGACAAATCTTCTTATCGGCTGATCTATTCAATGCAGGAATAAAACCTGCTATTAATGTAGGCATTTCCGTATCTAGAGTAGGATCTGCGGCTCAAAGGAAAGGAATGAAAAAAGTAGCTGGAAAATTGAAATTGGAGTTAGCCCAACTTGCAGAATTAGAAGCCTTTGCACAATTTGCTTCTGATCTTGATAAAGCTACTCAAGATCAATTGGCAAGAGGCCAACGCTTGCGCGAGTTGCTCAAACAATCTCAATCAGATCCTTTGACAGTGGAAGAACAAATAGCTATGATTTATACTGGAACGAATGGATATTTGGATGTATTAGAGATAACACAAGTTAGAAAATTTATTGGTGAGTTACGCAGCTATTTATTAAAATATAAACCCCAATTTGGGGAAATTATACGTGCTACTGGAGTATTCACGGAACAAGCAGAAGCTCTTTTAAAAGAAGCTATTCAGGAAAATACCGAACTGTTTCTACTTCGAGAACAAAAAAAATGAGTATTTCTCGATTGGATTAATCGTTCAAAACGGGAGGTTGAGTTTAAACCTCCTTGAGCGCAAAAAATTTTTAACAATTGCAATTGATGGAATTGTATTACGTCCAATAGGATTCGAACCTATACCTAAGGTTTAGAAGACCTCTGTCCTATCCATTAGACGATGGACGCTTTTTCTTTTCTCCATTATTCCCTGGGATTCTCGGGGACAACTCATTCTTTTATCTATCCAGGATGAGTTTTGGCGAAGAAAGAATAGAACATAAGTTC